ACTCGATAGAGCGCGCCTATTCCGGGCTGAGAGACGGGAGCTTCAGTTTCTAAGGGCCGATACTTCTGAAGGGACGCATATCGAGCGCAGCTAGTATTAATACGCGGCCCGATATCCTATCCCCATCTATAGTCATCCCTCGGAACGGTGTTATGCTACCAAAGCTGGGTGGAGCCAACGACCAGAGAAAGGACACCCCCCGGATCGAAACACCACTGAACCTATTCTGGTAGGACCCCTATTAAATCGAATAAATGAAAGGCGGCGCCCGCCCTTCTTGCGACCGGAGGGAAAACAACCTTTGAGAAGGAGGGAGGCGCCTGGAGTCGTTCAGGATCCAGCTCTGAGCCGGATGAACTGATTAGCATTATCGACCTGTTCCGTCGGCGGGCGCCATTTACAGGTTGAGGTGACGCAATGAATTACTAGCCGCCCCTTGATTGAAACGGGGGGGGGCTATCGATCCATATAGTGCCTTGCTCGTATCTCTCTTGACTATGTCGTTTCCTTCCCCTTCCTGGGCATCGAGGCATATCTCGCATTGAATATCACTAGTTTCTCCCTGGGCGTTCATCGTTGATCAATCTTTCTCCGTGCAATTGTCAGTTAAAGAATGATGATGCTAGCAGGAATGGATCACTTCCATGTTGAATAAAGTGACATTGCATTACATACATGTCTTGAGATTCAATAGTGAGGTGACCTTATCATATCACTGCGGAAAGGTATTTAGGGGGTCATTATTGATGGACGACGTATCGGATTTGCATCGTTATTCGAGATCCCGGGCGGGGAATTCGGCTCGGTCGGTGGAGGAGTAATCCTCCGTGCATCGGTGGCCGGGCTGGAAGGGGAATCCCGAGCGAGATCTGAGACTGAATACCGAGATGCTCGAAGACCCAGATATGAGTATTGCTCGTCCGATACGATATAGGTAGAACGGGTAGTTAAAATACTTGAAACGTAAGATCGATCTTGCCCCTGGCCTTCCGTAAACATTCAACATTCGGTTCGTTCGGTCTTTGTTCTCTATGGTTTTTTTATTCTATCCGACAAATGCAGTACGAGGGATGGCTTTAGTTCGGTATTTCGGCCTATTCATTGGGAGCGCAGCGAGCGATACACGCGAAGAAGGACAAGTCAGCGAAGCCCCGGCCCGCGCCCGCCCCCCACAAGTGGTTCGAGCGAAGCGAACGACCCTTTACTCACCGGGGCCTTATTTAACCAATATGCCACTGACTCTTCGAGGTTCAGGTAAGCCAAGCGAACAACCCGCCCGCGAATAACCCAAACCAGCGGGCACAGCGAAGGGCCTTCGACCAGACCCTCCGGACGAAGGTTTGTGGCTTTTCCCGAAAATCACTCGAAGCCCCAGGGTATTTCACTCAATCAATCGATAGGGCGGAAAAAGAACCTGAAAGATCGAATCGGGAGCGTTTTCCTCTACTAGTCTTTCGAGCGAATTGCTTGCTTCTACATACGGAATTGAACGTTGAAGGGCACCAACACTGGTTCTACCTTTCCCGAACGTAGAGAGGGGAAGGATCTTGCTTTACCCCTGGCCGAGCTTGGGCTGCGGGGTATAAAGAGCAGGAGCAGCCGCCCAATGAATGAATAAAGAGAGGGAGGCGGCAATCCACCCCTAAATAAGGAAAAGTCGGCGCTGCATTCATCGGAACGTAATGACCCTTAACAAGTCTTCGAATCGACGGTCACTTGTCTGGATCCGAACCCCCGCTGTCTAAAGCCGCCCGGTGAGCTGGTGTATACCGGTAAAATCGGAGCTGGAGGACAGTACGGTTATGAAGGGGGCCGACAGCATTTGTTGCTGAAATGGGAGTTCTGCCCCATCCAATAGGGCCCCTTAAATGAAAGAAATGAATAGGTAGGCGGATCGACTGTCTTACCCTCTCTCCACCGAATCGGGACGGCATCATCTTTGCAGCCGGCCCCCTCGAATCAAATCAATCAATAAATAAGGCGCGAGCATCCGGCATTGACCCCGGCGCCCTACTCAAATAAATGAATAGGGCGGCTGGGATGAGCTTTCCCTGCTTCTGGTGAAGCCTTGCGAGCCCGCGAAGGAAAAAGCCATGATCAAGAACCTACTGACCTCAACCCTTACTGAGGTGGCTGGCCCCCAACCTACCCCGACCTCTCTGCTATTTCCGAGCGTTCGTGCTTGATCTGCATGCTCGCAGGGGCAAGCCATGCCATCCAAACTGAAGACCCAAGCTTATCCGAAGTGGTGAAGTGGGGGCTTGCTGCACCAGCCCCAACCCCGAGCAAGCCTAAGCAACCCCAACCAAGCCTGAGCAAAACGGGTTTATTGGGAGGAAACTTGTGGGGGGGGGGGGGGGGGGTTTCCACCTGAAAGATCCAGCTTCGCTCACACGCCGGTCCGGCTAGCTTACTCCTACCTAAACCAGAAAAGATCCCCAAAGGGGAATAGGGTTCGTCATATTATGAATGAACAAGCTCATCCGAGCGCGTGCTCGAATAAATCAATATGAAGTACGCGAATAGACGGCAACGATACGGTTACGCGCTGTGCACCCGGCCGGGTCCCCGAGCTTCGAGGCAACCTAACCGCCCCTATTTCTTCATTTCTGTTCAAAAGCCCCATTTCGAGCCGACGTATTGGTTCAGTACTTTAAGTCGGGATCAAGTGTCCCGCCCGGATAAGACTGCTGTTAAGGCTGCTCATGCCGCGAGATCGCTTTAGTTGAAAAAGCCGGCCGAGAGAGATAGATCCTATTCCAGGGGAAGCGAAGCGGAGATCCATGGAGTTTCGGGAACAAAGCCCCTATTGATCCGGATTTCAAAGGGAGAGAGTCGCTATATAGAATAATCCCTATATAAGCCATATAAACATGGAGCCACTCGATCGATCTCATCCACTTGTAAATTCTTGGTGTAATACTCACTCGTGAATTGTTGGTGTAATAAGTTCCCCATGAACCGATCAGGTGCGATCGATCTCATCCACTTGTAGATTCTTGGTGTAATGATTGGTAATTATTCTTCCAACTCGTCCCGGAATGGGCATTATGGCGAAGAACAAGAAGAAAGCTACTGAAGAAATTTGTCCAATAGTAACATATGGTGCCTCCACAGGTTTACATCCGATCCAACCTAATAGTAAGCAATCCGCCAGGAACAACCGAAATATTTTCTGGTAAATTGGGCGAAAACTTGAACTACGCACATACAAACTCTTAATAAAAGGTAGAGCCAACAGAGATATAAAAACTAGTGCTATTGCGGCTACACCTCCTAATTTGTTAGGTATACTGCGAAGAATGGCATAGATTGGTAGGAAATACCATTCCGGCACAATATGAGGCGGGGTGGACATCGGATTAGCAGGTATATAATTGTCGGGATGCCCTAAAACATTAGGAGCATAAAAAATCCAAATGGAAGAAAAGATAGCAAAAGCTACCCAACCTACTAGATCCTTTACGTAAAAATATGGATAAAAAGCAATTTTATCCATCTTTGAATGTACACCCAATGGATTATTTGATCCATATTGATGCAATGCGGCCAGATGAAGAAGACTGGCGCCTACTAGAATAAAAGGGAGTAAATAATGGAGACTGAAGAAACGATTCAAGGTGGCATTGTCCACGGAGAAACCACCCCAAAGCCAAGTCACTATAGTATCTCCTACTACAGGTATAGCGCTAGCTAAGCTTGTAATTACTGTAGCTCCCCAGAAGCTCATCTGACCCCAAGGTAGTACGTATCCTATAAAAGCTGTCACAATCATTAATAGGAAGATGACAACTCCGAGACACCAGACGAATTCCCTAGGACTGCCACAACTCGCGTAATACAAACCACGAAAAATATGAAGGTAAACCACAATGAAAAACATACTTGCCCCATTAGCATGCATATAACGAAGCAACCAGCCCCCTTCAACATCTCTCATAATGTGTTCTACGCTGTTGAAAGCTAGATCCACATGAGGTGTGTAATGCATAGCTAGAAAAACGCCGGTCACTATCTGAATGGCTAAACAAATACCAGCTAACGAACCAAACCCCCACCAATAACTTATATTGCTCGGGGTTGGATAATCTATCAAATGCTGGTTAAGTGTAGATAATATAGGTTGTTTAAGAACAGAGAATCGTTGTTTCCCCATAGTCATGTCTTTCTCCTATTGTTATAACTCTTGTTCCCTCAATTCGACGTTATCCCCCTCGAATAAATAAGGAACGAGCGAACGGCGAGTCACCTGAGCTACGCGAAGGGAAGGTACGAGCGTGCGAGTTACTTTGCTTCGCTGCGCTCCGCGGGCCTCATTGATTCATTGATCTCATTTGGGCGAGAGGCAGCGAGCCACCTGAGCTACGCGAAGGGAGGGATTTTTCGGTTGATTTTCGAAATCACTGTGCTTTTCCCCGGAGCCCCGTGACCCCCCCCCCCCCCCCCCCCCCCACCCCAAGAAAGTGAAGGGGTCCCGACCCACCCCGAGCGAGGGTATTAAGGGGGGAGAAAGGCGCAAGCACCCCCTTGGGGGTGGGGGTTTTGGGGGGGGCGGGCGCCCACCTTGCGCAGCTTTGGAAAGGAGATAATTCATGAAACTACGTCACTCTTGTAAACTCTTATTGGACGAGAGGGAGTAAATGCGATATTGGCGTTGGTTTTACCAACGAAAAAGTTGATGCTTTCCTATTCGAAAGGCTCGGTTCCACACTCTGACCTCAATGGTGGAAACAACCCGGCGCTCCAATGAACAACAGTTCTCCGCCTTACCCGATTGGTAATAGTGGTCGATTCCTCGAAAAAGGGGGAGTGACATTCGCAACTCTATGTTCACGCCCGGCCTGGGTGATATTCCATCTTTCCAAGAGTACTACCCCGTACGTAGTCTATGTCTGGGGAGATAGGTGTGGTGGAGAGGTCTCCCACTTATATCCCCGTTAGCATCTTCGAGATAAGGGATTGCTCTGCTAGGTTTTTACGGTCCGGAGCCAGCCGGTAATGGACCGTGGACCAGCGGCGAAGCTAACCTTTGTTCTACTGGTGGGTGGATGGCTACCGGGACGATTTCTTTATGCCCATCGAAGAACCTCGAGATGCTAATCCACGAGAAACGATACGAGGAATGCGAAAGAACTTATATACGGAATGAGAGCGACCAGTGAAAATACACCGGTTTCTTACTCGTGCAGAGGAACTATTTCTTGGCAACTTGGACAACTTATAACGATGTTTGTCCCGCATATCACTGGGAGGATTGGGATCTCTGCAAAAGGCTTTATGAGGCTTTCGTCTTAATTCATATTTAGCCGCAGGCAATCTACGTCTGTGATCTCGTATATTTCGCTTCTCCGACATCTTACTAATGATCCCCCTCATCCTTCTGCAAAAAGCCGCTCCGCGATGGTAAAGTCTCATCTCGTGTGTTGGCCGGAGTTACAATGGTAACATCGAACCCCCGGATATGCTCGGAAATCTCGAAATGATCTTCTAGTTCCGGAAATGATTCACAAAACTCCGTTTCCATCGGGAATTGGATGGAGTTTTTCTGTATCTCGACCGGAGAATTGTAAAGAGACATCATTGCCGAAATTTTGTCCGAAGAATTATACATTATACGCCCTCGGAGAGGGCTTCGTCGTGCTAGGTTACTGACACATCCTGTGTCTCTCTCGGACCCCTGATCGGGAAAAAATTGATCGGATCGAAACGACTTTCCTGTCGAACCTGCCTGTACGAATTTCTGACCGCGCGAAATCTCCATGGCCAATTCTCTATCTGTTATTATCAAATTTGGGAGTGCCTTTGGAACTACTATTGTTTCACACGATCTAGGAACTTCCGTGATGTTGGCGTGATTCGGTTTTAGCAACGGATCTTGACGTAATACATTTTCGTGATGAAAATGGAGTCCATTTGGTGTGATAAACATAAGTCGGCTTCCCCGGTTAAGATATAATGAGCACTGTGAACTATCTGCTTCAAAGATAGTGGATCGGAACGATCCGATTTAACCCCCTCTTGCTGAGAATTCTTAGAAGAGATTGCTGAGAAGTTCCTGCAAAAGATCTTGTTGCAGCGACTCATCCCCCATTTCGTTGTTGTCCCATCCCATTTATCCTTTTCCGTTCCGGTCCATCCATTTTTTCGAATTCCATATCGATCTATTCGAAACCTTCGAAATTTTCAATCTCTGGTCCCCAAAGGAACCTGCTTTGGGAGGAGGTGGTGGCGGATCATTATCCGGAACCCTCGAGATCTTCAATCTCTGGTCCCCAAAGGAACCTGCTTTGGGAGGAGGTGGTGGCAGGTCGTTACCCGGAGCCCCGGATTCTGTTCCGGTGAACCACCTCCTGTTGGGGGATGATCGAGCCCTGGGGGACCGGCGGGGTGTTCGATAGCCTTCTGCTCACCAGTAGGAGCCTGTTGTTGGTTCCTTCCCAGGCTCTTGAGGGAGTGGTAGACGCAGTTTGGATGCCGCCCATTGAGGATGCCTCTTATCAGCTCCTTTCCGGGGTTCAACTCACTCCTGTCCGGACGGCTTTTTTTACCATTCTCTGTACGAACGATGAAGTTTGGAGGGGTCTTCCGGAGTATTCAGGATCTCTTCCTCGGCAATGTTCACTTTCACTTTTCCCCGCTCATCCGGAGCAGAGTTTTTTACCGCCAGAAGAGATCTCGATCCCGTCATAGCAAAATCGATCTTTTTCGGGAATCCACCATTCCCTTTCTCCCAAGAAGGAGTAGATTCCCCCTTATGAGAAAGGGAAATTCCTCCGCCGCAGCCGCCTCTTCCTTTTCCGTTCCTTTCCTTTCAATTTCCAATTCCTTTTCTTCCAATGTTTTGCTATAAGCATTGCTCCACCTTAAGGCTGGGATGATCCACCGGAGATCTATATCCCTTTTTCCGTTCGGTTTCCTTTTCTTCCTCAACGAGCCCCCCGACCCTATGAGCATTGCTTCACTTCAAGGCTGTAGATCTATATCCCTTTTTCCGTTCCCTTTTCTTCCTCAATGAGCCCCCTATTCATTATTCCTTCCAAGTACCCCGTGCCAATCCCAAATAAGCCCTTTCAGAATTAAGAGGAATGGGAAGGTGGGGGACCCGTCGCTGTACGATATTCCCGCCCCTGCTTCCGATCAAGGGGCCCCTATTAATTCCCGATAAAAAGGGGACTTCGGCATCGAATGATGCTTCTTGTCGAACGTTTTCCATGTCTGTTCTTTCGCACGGGGGGGCGGGCTGGCGAGGAAGGAACTGTTTGTGCCAAGACACGAACAGGGTCGGGTAAGACGTATAATGGGGAGGCAATATCCATTGCCGGAGGGAGCTCGGGGGAAATCGTTTCGGTCCGGTTTTTCCGTACTATCCTGCAATGCACCCATTAAGATCGAAGAGCTGGTCGCTCACTTCGCCCATTAATTACTTCTTTATTCAGGGTCACCTTATTCCTTTGAGTAATCCTACACCGCACCAGTGCTCGCCCCTCCTTTGCCGTTCCATTAGGGTATCATAGACGGATATGGGCGTAGACGAAGTCCATCTATTCAATTCTTGCCCTTGGTCGTCCATACTTCTTTATTGATTGATTTTCCTTGAGGGGGAGTGCTTGGCCATAGAGGAGAGGGATGCGACACCCCCATGAATTACTTATCCATCCATTCGAGGGGCTGTAATGGGCACAACCATTTCGAATCACTTTCTTTCCAATGGCACCTCGACCGGGTCGAGTGCTTCGCTCCGCCCCTGAAGAAACGGCAGAGCCTCTTATTCCCCAGGGCTTCGCCCTATTCAATAAATGGAAATGAATAAGAAAATGAATGAGGGAATGAATAAGTAGTAGCTGCTGGCTCATTCTTATATATGTCATGTTGCGTATATAACAACGAATCCCCTGGATCGAATGATGAATAAGGGCCTTATCTATAGTTCGTCCCTCGTGAGCAACAATTACGACTCATTCATAGCTCGTTCCTCGTGAGCAACAATTGCGACTCGTTCGGTTCATATATCATATAGCAACAAGGCCGAGAAAAGTCTATTGCGGGCCTGGCCATCTCTAGCCGCGACGAAGTGATGCGAAGTGTGTCTTTGCGCCAATTCGTTCGTTCTTGCGGTTATTGAGGGGTTCATTTGGGAGCCGAAATTCAATCTATGTGATACACGAGAATTCAATCGTATATCGTAAGGGTGGGGGCGTACTTCCGAAGTGAGGGAGGGGTACCCGGAAGAATTGGGAGATCACATACATGATTCATGCATACACATGATCCCATTATAGAATTCCGGGGGTACGCATAATTCCGTCATACATGATATGACGGAACCAGATCCTGGTAGTACTATGCAATACTCGACGATGCCCTAAATAAAGCACCTACTTATTAGGTGCTATCATATGTGTAATTCTGACAGACCTTTACCCACGGGTCCTCCTCCTTACAAGCACATCCATGACCATACAGGTCTTTCTTTCTATATAGGTAGAGCTGTACCACTAAGAATAGGTGTGGGTGGTTCGGATCCGCCCCTATCCATTCCTTTGATTCAAGGGGGGGGACCCTATCGATTCAGGGCTGTTCCGCCCCCGATCCTTCCCCTCTCTACGTTCGGGAAAGGTATAACCTTCCCATCGGAGGCACAGGGACACACGACCCCAACAACTGGTAGTGGAGCCATCCGAATCATCCGTTGCACCCCCGTAAATGATGTGGTCCCTCACGGAGGGAAGAGGGGGATCCCGATTCGCTCCGATCGGGAGGTCCTCCCGCCAGCGACATTTTGGGAAGATGAAGGGGCAAAAAGCAGGGATAATGTACGAAGTTGAAGAGGGGCGTTGGCCTCGATAAAAGAAAGGGTTAAACCGAAATGGAGCATTCGACTAGCGAATGATTCTCTAATCATTACGGCAATGAGATGGTTACGCGCTGTGCATCGTTCCCGCCTTTCTTTCCCCCCCCCCCCCCCACCTACCCTACCCCCATGATCTAATAATGTGTGGAATATTCTATAAATAGTAGGGGCCATATGAATCATATTAGATAGGGGCCTACATACATCTCGGGTGGGGAACCATCGAGACTCCTGCAGGTTATGCGCCTGCGGAAGTGTGATCATAACATATCTTTTTGGCAAATGCATTTCTTCGACAGGAGCATCATATGATGAGCGGGAAGAATCATATGATGGATCCGTATTATGGAGCCTGGTAGAAGAAATGATAAAGGGAGAACCCTGTGCTTATCCTCCTGCGAGGATCATTCCGATTCTTACTATTCAAGTTGCTGGGATCGTCATACATGAATGGAAATGGATAGGATATGTGAGATCACACCGGAGTGTTCATGCTTTTTAAGGATTGATAAGCGTGGCCCCCCCCGTTCGATTACGAATCATCTGGGCCAAAATGAATACATCACGAAACGAGAAGTACGGAGCCGTTTTCTTTATTTCCATTTCGAGATGGAAGGAAAGTCTCGGATCCTTCGTTCCCATTCACGAAAGCTTCTCGTCATGGAGAATCTGCGATGATTCCACGTAAGAGCCCGCTTCATTCGGGCGAATAAGGGGCCCGGTTATGTTGCGAAGCTCGTTGAACACAGTGAATAGGGACTGGAAGCTGGCTGAACGAGTAGCGCATGCATATACTGCGATTGAAGGGCAACGGATAAAGAAAGGGAGGGAAAGCCCCGCTTCGGCTGGCCCGCTGTAGGGCGCAGCTTGAATGGGGGATAATCACAATTCTAGCAATAGACCTTTCAATAGCTCGGGTAGGCGGAGCCCTGAATAGAGCATGCATCAAGTTGTTCCGCGAGAGGCGGTTTAGCCCAATTCATTCGAGGTAAGGGAGCCCTGGGGAGCCGGCCACCGCCGGAGAGTCCTTTGGCCTGCTACACTCCCACGCTTCGAGGAGGGACGGACCTGACGCAGCATTCTCTTCTATCGGTTTGTTCCACGAGCTTTCATTCTCGTAGTAATTGGATATCAGGTTGATCATTGGTGGCTTTAAGCTTATGATCTTGTTGAGAAAAGGATGGATGTCTGAGCGGTTGAAAGAGTCGGTCTTGAAAACCGAAGTATTGATAATAACACCGGGGGTTCGAATCCCTCTCCATCCGTGAGTATGGTCATAAGTGAGCATTCTCCTCTCCCGTTGGTCGAGTGTCCGGTCGAGTGTCAGTACCGTTAGGTCCTGCTTACGCCTAAAGGTCCTCGATGCGTTTCCCACTTATCGATCTGGCTGGGATTTGTCCTGAGAAGAACGAATCGGATCGACTTGGCGGGCGGATATGATGGAATTGGTAGACATGCCAGGTTTAGGTTCTGGTGACCACAATCGTGGGGGTTCGAGTCCCTCTATCCGTACCAGTTGGAACAAGTTATGCAATCACCAACCACTAGTCCAAATGATGAGCCGGCCCTATCTTCCTCTTCTTCCTCTATTCATTCATTGAATATCGATCGATTCGTCCGATATCTTCCCTTTCTTTCCCGATCTCCTCATCGATCGGACCTTGGAACCACGCGCAGGACCACCATTCATTATGCCACGCGCGGCACCCCCCCCGCCGGCCGACGGAGCTGGGGTCGGAACGGGACCAGGTTCCACTAACAGAAAAGGGAGCATTGCAGAGAACCATTACCCTATTTCCTTCTCTCCGGGTCCGGCCGAACGAACTTCCACCATATTCCCAGTTGAGGCTCCTAGAGACCGCCGCCGATCCGAGAGAGACTTCCCCCCCCCCATTTTGTTCGTCCCACATCTCCGTATTTTCCGCGCCGAAATCGATCTTTTAGCACGGAAAGTCTCAAACCAAAGTTGTCCCTATCCAGTCGCTCTCCTCAGCCCCCCCCCTGAGGAAATAGTGGTCGAATTCCTATAAAGAGTGGAATAGTAAAATCGTTCAAATCCCTGATCGGGACGAGCGGGACATTACTGGAATCAATGCCGGCAGATTCCCCCCATTCTGTGGAATTACTGTAGTAATAATAGGATGCCTCATTATCCGTAGATTGTAGTTGGTCCCTCGTGTGAATGGGTTTATGCGGGGTGAAATGCCCATCTAAGAGAAAAGGGTCGGACACGCGAGCCGCCGGGTGAAGTGATAGTCTTCTCGGACAGGTGGACCGGTCCGCATTTCTCAGGTGGCTGGCCGCCTTTTTCGAATAATGAATAGCGTTCTCGATCGGTATTTGTGGAGAGGAGGGCAGGGATAAGAGCCTGAAAAAGCTCATGGGAGAGTTCGGTGACTAAAAAGGCGGGCAGGCACCGGAAGAGCTAGATCAGGAAAGAGAATGACCCTGCCAAGGATTCTTGTTGTAGTGCTTGATCGAAGGTCGTCCCGATATCCCCTTCCCGAGTAATACGAGGGGAAGGAAGTGAGATATCCCCCTCCCGAGTAATACGAGGGGAAGGAAGTGACTCGACCAAAGGGCGATCTTCCCGCCCTGCTTCCGCCCTTTATTGGGAGATAATGGGCTCGACCCCCCCTTCTATTCATCTAATTGGGGTCCGAAGGACAACTCGACTGTTTGAGGAGAGGGTTCCGATCCTTCGCGGCATCGTGTATGATGGAGATTGCCACTTACTCCTGGCTCCCGAAGTGACCCCCCGGAAAGGCAAAATGAAAACCGTTGCCCGCCGTATATGATCTGGACCGACGAGCGACACTACCTACCTCGCATTTCATAGACTAACCCATTTACTTATTGACTTATTTAAGGCGCACTTACCGCAGAGCATTGATCGGGAAGAAGAATCCATCCCCTTATTGATCCAGGGGTAACGGAGAGCATGCCTGTTTGGGTCCCCGACCCCGAACCCCTCGGATAAAGGATGTTGATTTACCGTGTCTTAAACGGCCATGAAGATGCATGGTTGGCGAATGCGATCGAAGAGGCTAGCGAAGCGGAGCGATCTCCCTTCCCACGGTTTTCGCGCGATCCACCCTCTCACGTCCTACTTTTGCTCCCCTATCCCCGTTCGCACGTGCAGGGCGGGAAGGAATGCGTGTCATCACATCAAAGATGCACCGATAGGATAGAGTACCTGGCTCCGAACCAGGTGGTTCGGAGGTCCGAGTCCTCCCCGGTGCACACTCCCGTATTTTCCCCCATCGTACGTAAATGGAACATATATGATAAGGATTCCGAGGGAGAAGTAATATTCAGGTTGTTATATAGGATAATCCATGCTGTACCTTCATGTTCATATAGCATATAATTGATTCGATGTCCTTCTCTATTCATTCTATGGCAAAGGTTTGATTGATTCTACTAGATGCGGCAGGGTCCCCTTTTATTACTATGAAATGGATAGGGCAAAGCGATCAGATGAAGGGTAAAGGAATGGAGTAACTAGAAGTTCCCCCATGGCATTGGGTGCTCAGCCGAGCCGATCCTGGATGGCCTTTTCCAGAAAAAGCCCGCTTCGATAATAATGATCATAAGAGGTAGAGTTGACGGAAATGGAACGAATCAATGGATTTCACAAATGATCGGCGAAGGAGAGATCTCCGTTCCTGCAGCTATGAGGTGGGTGCGAAACATGCGCAGTAGCAGCAAGTAGGAAGTTGTCTGGTCCCTGCTTTTGTTCTTGGTGCCGAAGCATGGCATCGATCTCCTTTTGATAGAGATCCCGTGCTGGTTCGGCCTTCATGTAGGTGTCCGGAGGCAGCCATAATCTGGATATCGCGTGGAGGTCCTTTCCATTCGGTTCCTTCCACTGCCCTTTCAGTCTCTCTAAAAGTGGTATTGTTCCTCATCCAAGTGCGGAATCGAGTTATCGTTATATGATCAGAAAATCATCTGTAAAGTGAAAGTGTATGACTCCAAGTTCAAGTTCTCGTAATTCGCCATCGACAGTAACCATTCCGTATTGCTAGCATTGGCGTTCGCCAATGTAAGGTGTATTCTTTATAAGCGAGGCCATATGCTCGCATTAGCGATCTTTCCCATTTCTTTGAGGCGTTGCCCCTATCTATTTATTGAATAGCCACTGGTCCAATACCGGCTTCGGGGCATGAAGAGGTAGGTAGGTCGATTCGTGCGTTAGGATACTTTGATAGGCACGTCCTATCGATTGGGGTCGGGATAGATAGAGACTATTGCAAATTGAGAAGGGCTCCCCTTGTGTTCCATTATTTCATTCAATATTTCATGTCGGGGTCGTATGAATCAGTTTTGATCTCGTGTTGCAGAAAGATGGTTTAGAGTTCGGCCGGTTGCAGAAGTAATTACAGATCGCGGAATCAGAGAAGGAATTGCCTGCTAAATATGGATTAATGTATAGGGCCTCTCGATCTTCCGGTTAGCTTTCATCTGATCTTTTCGGATAAACACTGAGATAGTAGTCCTCGGCCTCTCATGGAAGATGAAGTAGTGGATCAATTCATTAGTATTCAGCAGTATAAGTGAATCGCCTTTTTCTTTACCTTTCGTGCTCCCGTCCTTATTCAATGTCCTTTTCTTCGGTGTTTAGCTCGTCATCTTTGCCATATCAGTGATAGATTCGAGCAGCATTTCGCCGGGGGGGGGGGCGTTCCGGAAATCATCTATTTGATCTATCCAATACAGGTCTCCCCGATTCAATATTATAAGGAATAGGCCAACCTGCTGCTCCGGATGGATCAATTTCCATTAAGAGTAATTCGAGGATCGATCCATTGGCAAGCTCCTCCGACCCAACGAATTCACTTTACATCTGAATAAGTGGTGCGTTGGATGACGAGGATGAATTTCATCCGATCCGCTATCTTGGTCCCAAATATTACGGAATAATGGGGGACTTGAATAAACAGACCCCACCAACGAACGAGACAGAGATGCATCCATCTCTACTTGAGCTTTCGATTCATGATGTTAGCCCAGCCCCCCTTTTTTTTCAATAATTGATAAGGGAATGAGATTCATGCGGGAGAACAGGCCGGGGTTTCTTTCGGGATCACCCGTTGATTTTCGGGGCACCCTGCCCTAGATTCCGGAGGAGAGAATCACCCTCACCCACTCCTTTCAGGATCACCCTAAGAAATCCCCCCGCCCCCTCTTCCTCCCAATAAGGTCCCCCGTTTCCTCGCTTCGCTCACTGAAGGAAGGCCCCCAGCAATAAGTGATTAACGGGCGGCATCCTTCAGTTGGAAAAGGCCCAAACCAAAGTGTGCAAGTGTGGGACCCCCCGTTGCGTCCCCGCCCTTTCCATTCCTGCTCCGTTCACTCCTCGTCATTCTTCCAGAGCTTCCTGGAGTCTCTCCCTATTTGACTTTCGCTACCAACCTCAGCGCGGCGAATAACTACACTCGTACCCGCCGCAGCAACGGCCTGGCTGGAACTCCTCGCACCCTTGTGCGTGCTTTAACCTCACTTCACTTCGTGGAGGAGCTCAACACTTCGAACCAAGTTATGCCGAGGCCTCGCATATCACGCTTGTCCCTTATTCATTCTTTTGCGGGGCCGAGTATACATGTCCGGGTCGACCCCACTGCTGGAGGTTCTTTAATCACAGAAAGGAGTCCATGATCTATCTAATACCATATCATTATTGGGGGTAGGGAGCGATTGGTAAGAGTTCCTGGTACAGCTCCTCCAGTCGTCCGTGTCTGGGGGGAGGGACACAGGAGAGCTCGCGCTTATAGTTGAGGAAGGATAACTACCCCTTCCATAAGGTTCCGACCAACGCGTTGTTGAGGGCTGGTCTCATTAGTAGGCCTGATATGAGTGGCTCATGATCGGCGGAATCGTTGTAGGTTCGGGGCCTACTCCCTCGCTAAGACCCGTAGATCTGTCCGGGATCTGCTGGGATCATCATCTGACTGGAATGGATAGTTCTGAAAAGGTCGTGGAGTAACATCGGAGATTCTCGTAAAATCATCGTAACCCATGATGTTGATTCACCCTTATTCTCGAAGCAACAGCAGAACGCCCAGCAGGGCGCGTAAGCTGACAACGGTGACGGTGAGAAAACCATCTCTGATGACCTTTCGCATCCACTTCCGAAGGGTAGAATGCCACGGATCGACCCGGAAATAAGGTCCAGTAGTAGGCGGCTATTGCCGGCGACGAGCTTAGGGCCGACCGAGGAACCAACAAACACTGATGCGGTCGCCCTCCCCATGCTACTTCTTCGGCCGAGGAACCAACCATGCGGACTGCTTATAGGACAAGGAGTGACCTGTCTCAGTCTAACTCCAGCAATAAGAAGGCCACGGCTCTTAGAGGCATTGAAACGGCGGCCTGGGTACACCCCGAACATGATGGATTTGTCAAATATTCAGAACGGGCCGGGCCTAGTCTACTCGGGCTGCGGACCAGCCTCATCGTGGTAAGCTGGACGAGGACACCTCTAATCGTTCCTCAACCTCTAATGTGACACGTTCCTTCTCAGTTCTATAATCAACAGGATCAACAAGAATGGGGGGATCTCACGTCGACGGCTGGAGGCAGCAAGGATTACCGGATGGCTGACCAAATAGCATATCTGCACGAACAAATGGGCTGCCAAGATCAACAAATATGGGATATGAGCATGGGATTTATGCTTCTGCTTATGGTTATTCCATTGCTGACCCAAGGCTTTGCCCTGGACACCCAGGCTCCTAATGCGAGGGAATGCAATGGCCTAGAGGTGGGTGGTGGAGTCTGGTGCGCATCTCAGCTTTCCCCCTCCTTGGTCAAGAGATTATCACATCGATATTTATGCATCCCGGGTAGGATGTGTAACTTGCCTTCGTAATAAGTGATGAAGCCTCCCGGGCCTTCCTCATCAATGGGAGGAAGTGCCTTTGGGCATAACCGAAATCTTCCCTAATCCCGTCCGTCGTCCGCATTTCGATCATTTGAATTCGGAAAGGCACGAAGTGAACTCCACACCGCTTTATTCATTCATTTAGGGTGAGGGCCACTTCTGATTCCTTTCTTTATTAATAGGGCGGCGCTCCGTACCCCAACGGGGAAAAGGAAAGGCGGCGGGCGGCAGCCGTCTCGTATTAAGAATTCCAGCGTTAACTAAAGGATAGCTCATTCGTTAACCGAAAATTACGCCGCCATTAGCCCGATTCGGTTAACCCATGAACGATGGAAGGATTTTACTCCTCCAAAGCGATTATTCCCGAGATGTCGATCAACCCCCCCCCTTTTTCATATACTAAATCGATCATGTGATCAAACGACTGGAGGCTGCTAATGCCTGGCCGTTCGAGGGATCATCATTGATGGCTATGAACGTTTGCGAGCTTTGGGTCGACCATTCATATTGAGAATCGTGCAAGTACATGCCATTGATGGTTGGCTCGGCATGCATCGGTTGAAGCGGGACCTTCTGGTTGGCCAGCCTCACTTGTACCCCGCATGAGAAAATCTCGATCCAATCTAAGTCTCTCGCTTCCCTTCGATCGGCAGAGCATCTATTCTCTTTTCTATTCATTCATTCGGGGCGGTCTCAGGCTCTCAATCTCTCTTTTCAGTTATGGATCATCGTTGGGAATTGCAAGGGAGAGATGCTATCACTACCTCGTTCGATCATTGATTCCTTGGCTCATAGATGCAGGCTGACGCGATCCCTTCTATTTCTGGAATACCAATTTCTATCACCTAATTCCTTTCCTTGACGGGCTAACGCGATCAATCTTATCCGGGGGGGGACTGGCATGCTTCGCAACCTTATTCGGGGAGTGGCTATACCTAAAGGCTAGATGAAAGGTTTCATGGCTGGAATGCTAACCGAGACATGGCCAAAGTACTTGTTGTTTGATGAGTGCGTATAATAATACGCCGTAAGTGGCTGCATCTAGGCAATGGCGGTAAGGGTAATTAACCATGCGAGCCACTCAATCTCTGTTTGGCGTCCGTCGTATTCCCACGTTTTTAGCCTTTCCTATCTGGTTCTGATCCGTCCGGTCCATGGAGTGGTGTTCTGTTCTCTCGTCGGAGTTGGGTCCTGTGCTTCACCCGCTGGAAGCCGATAATGCTCGTTCCTAACTTGTTGAGCGGCTATCATTGTGATTGGCTCGGGGCAAAAAGAGCATATCGAACCGTGCGATTGATTTGTTGTACCACGAGAGATCGTATTCCTATCTCCCAATGGGGCGGGGACCCGAATGATGGGGGCTTATTCGATCTCTCTCGGTAAGCGGAGCTTGGCGGGGGAGCACAAGCATGGCGATCAGGGAGGGTCTTCCGGTTGGAAGGTCAAACCCAGCCCGCCCGGGTTGACTGTCCGGTCGAACAACCAGCATCCAATCCCGGTCCTCGTCATTGCTCGGCAGTGCATTCGCTATTCGATCTTATCGTGAGGTATGAGACCCCGCGTGCGAATAGAATACTTCAATCCAATTTCGGATATCTGCGAGCTATATCGCATTAATCTATATGGAATGTCCCGGGTTCGGGAAAGGCAAGGTAGCTCAATATTCATTCGGGAACTCCACAAAGGCACTCGCATGGTAGTAATTCAACCCGTCAAAGCCTTCGATCCGGGATCTCAGGTTCAAGGATCCAATCGTCCCATCTTGCTCGGGCCTTTCCGGCGGGGTTCGATCTGCCGATCTTATCTAACGGTATGGGAAAGAAGAAGCATGGTCAGTCCCTGCCCCTCTGGTCGACACAGAAACCATTTAGTCCGTGTTTCCCCCTATTAAAGACATATCCCTCCGACTCGTTCATTCATTTGTATACATCATTGGTTGGTGGTAGCATATAGGGAGAGGAGATGGCGGCCTGTAGGTCTGGGGAAATAGACTCCACCGTTGGTAGTCGCCACCAAAAGCTAGCCGAATTGGCCCACCTCCCCCGAAACAATCTCCAGAATCTGTGCGTGCCGGGCAGTTTCTGTTTGTGCTAGTTACTGAAATACGTTCCGTATCGAGGAGCGAGGCGTATCGAAAAGTGGACTGGTGGATTATTCAGATCCAAAGATCCGACGGATGCGGGTCCACGGAAGTGCGATTCTTCCCCGTTCCTCCGGCGACCTCTTCGCAGATTGATGGAATAATCAGAATCATGAGGTTATACCTTTCCCGAACGTAGGGAGGGGAAGGCCTGGTCCGGGATCAACTCGTGAAGAACCAAAAGAGGGGAACGGCACGGCATAGCGTACTTCTCCCTATTCTTTCCAGGGGGCAGGCGGATCCCTCGGCCCTCTACAACCAACGATTACATATTCTGAACTACTATTCCAACAAAGTGGATTACGTACGCAGCTCTCGCTTCCGTAGCCTGGCTACTCCAAGAATCATGCATTGCTCTTCGCTCAGAACGAGGATAGAGATCTCCCTGAGAGATTCCGTCGGGATGGAATATTCAGGATATTGCCGCTGGCCGGTCCTCCGGAGCGTCTCTCCAGCGGTTGTGGGCGACGGCCCTACTATTATCTATATGAGAGGGGGGTGGACCAAAGCTCCACTGGGCGTACCATAGAACTGACCAACCTCCTGAATCAATCAAATGGGGAATCGGTGATTGTTGCGGATTCCGAGCGCGGGAACATTTCAGTATTGAAGCAATTGTTGACAGGAATTTTATCCATACTGCAGAGAGTGAGTTTTTCCATTTATTCCTTTAGGAAAAATGCAAGTGATTCTGCCTCCTGCCTCTAGCTACGCGCTACTCTTCTTATTAATTCTCAATAAAAAGGTGTTCGGTTGCTAAGGTGCTCGGTAGTGGGTACAGATCCCCGTTACTGGCTCTCGACGAGAACTAGACTATACTGGTACGCCCCCCCCTTCCTCCATTAATAGGGGCTTGCCCTTCCTGGCTCGAAGGAATTGACAAAGCAGGAACCATTGATTCATCTATCTCCAATAAGGGCGGGCAAATCCGTTTCCGGCCCTGCCCCCTGAATCAATAAGTAATTGATAGCGATGGTCAGCTGAGCTCGAATTGGCAGGGGTAGCCGGTCGTCGGCTAGGGGCTCTGGCCGGCAACGAAGCTAAAGCTTCGCACTGGTCCACTCGCAACTTACACCTTTTTGGCGAAGCGATACCAGTTCCAACTATATGAATAAAAAGAGGGTCTTGTGCTCCCCTATCTATTTCTTGAAAATATCTATCTATTCAGAAGAACACTTCCAACTATTCCAACATAGAGGGGCAATTACAATGCTCCATAGATAACCCCCTGTGTCTCGTTCCCGTCCTTATCACATTTTTGGGGGGATCGAATAGCGGTTTGCGCTTCGCGCCCTCTGGTCTTAGATACCTGCAACTTCATCTGTAAGCGGGGAACGCAGGGCAGGATGGACGAGAAAAGCGGCGAGAAGGAGACAAACCCTCATCCCTCTACTTCGTCGACTGGTTCGTCGGCCGGTGACAGGGACATCGAGCGAGCCAAGATCCGATTCGTCAATCGACGAATCCATGCCATGCCCAATCGTAACCTGGCAAAGGAGAAATAGACGATGGCAACGCACCTCATACAAGAGGGGGGGGTCCGAACAGCTGACCTTGTACGTACGCATCCACAAGCAACTGCCCGCGCGAAGAATAAGCGCACCTCTCTTCTCTCATTCCAAAAAGCCAAAGAGTCGTCCTCATTCTTCAGTTATGAGCTCTAGCGAACAAATCTGATGCGTGAGCCATGCTTTTTCCAAGAGAGATCAATGTCTTTCCCCGCTGCGAGCCGAGCGAACAACATTACTCAACCGCCTCGGCACTATTCACCGAGTGGAACTATGTACTATCTTTACTGAGCCAACCGCCCCTTCTCCTATACCTGGCTGCTTCTCGCTCACCAAAGCGGTGCTACTTCATTTCCCGGGACGAGCGGGGGACCTCATTCTTATTCTTCGGCGGGCGGTAGTAATGCAATGATTCAAGGGGGCGGCCCACCCCATAAGGGTTGGCTTTGCCTTCCCAATGGGAGGGGCACTCCCCGGAAATAAATGACTGACGCTGGAACCCCGAAGCTGACGCTAGAGTCCCGCTGACCCTTATCGGAACAAAATTGAGGGGACCTCCTTGTTCACTTGCTCGCTCGCATCCTTGCAACGCGGAAGGAACGTTCTGATAAGGAGGCTTGGGAGGGATAGCCCGGCGGTGGAGCAAAGGGACCGGGGAACTTCGATTACTGGGATGATCCATCTACGGCTTGGATCACGATAGCAGAACGGGCGGCGATCAAGTTTGCCCCGACAACACTAGAACCTACGGGCGGGCATTTTCGGGGAGTGGCCCGCTTCTTCAGACACTTTCCTTCCATTGAGGGAGCCATTGAGAGGTGACTGGAACACCAGAAACGGAGACTACCCGAGCTAATGATAGAGGCGAGAAGACTCTCCGGCCAGGTCCCATTGATTGATCATGACGATATCGTGGAAATGCTGCACGGACCCATATATATAAGAACGGGGAGGAAATCACCTTGATACTAAACCGGATCGAGCCCGGGATCTTCTTGGAAATGGGAAGATCTGGGATAGGCGGCCGACCTCCTGGAGAGAGCGATGTACATGGACTGGGTGAGTGAGGATGCAGCTCCGTGGACCGCTCGTCGGGCCTGATGGGTGGTGGTATCACACCCTCCTCAAAGGAACCGTACGTGACACTCTCGCGTCATACGGCTCCGTCCCGGGAATATTGAGTATCCTCCCCTTCGACCAACGCAACATCTAGGTCCTCGAACCTGGTCTTCCCCGCACGGAAGTCCTTTTCATTCATCTACTTGGGTGGGTGATTGGCACCGGACCTTTACTTAGGTTCTTCGGGCTGGCCCGCAGCCTCCTTAAATGGAAGAAATCAATCGATCAAGGACGGAACGGAATAATATAGCAATTCTTTATCCAATAATTGATAGTGCCTTATCGGAAAAAAGGGGGCCGGCTCATTCCTTCCCCTCGCTACGCTCGGGAAAGGTATAACATTATTGGAACAAAATTTAGGGGCGTTTCCCGCTCCGTCCGAACACTTTTGCGTTTTGCCAACTTCTGCGTTGGATGCGTCGAGACCCTTATTTATTGATTGAGAAGCTTCTCCGGAAACGGTTACCGAGAGAATCCAAAAGGCCAACTTGCATGCATGGCGCATCTGCATGCTCTATCTAAGGGTGGGTGAGGCCGCCCTCCCCCCCCCCCGCAACAACGGTTCAGACCGATGGATCACGCTTCGTACATATCGTATGTACACCTGATATAAGGTCTTGTACGCGTGCTCCTTGTTGTTCAGATCTTGACTTGTAAGGAATGACTCTGGTCCAAGCTTCCCAAGCTCTATGCTGTTGGGGGACTCGGCAGGGGTCTTACCACCTTCTTTATTGACTATATGTGAGTCTTTGGAGTACTTTGGGATTATCTTCCGCGCCGAGGATTTGTGCTTGTGGGCAGGGGTGGATATAGCGGACCAGCGGATCTGGTAGTCGACAATCGTTCGGACCTGATAGGGGTTGTCGCAGCACCTATAGTAGGACAGAGGACTTATCGCGACGCCCGCGAACCAATTTGCGATGTCTTCGTCGCTGACGTTCGTCGAGCAGGCCACGTGGGTTGGCCAGGGTCTTCTCCGGCTAATGATACCTCGATCCCGAAGCCTTTGGAGTATCTTTTTTATAGGCGCCTTTATCTGTATGGTGAATTTGCTGCTGAAAGATCCCGTCTGTTCCCAGCGTCCCCCCCCTTCCCCCGCCGCCTCCCGACCTCCCAGCGCTTCTCTGGGAGTATACAATGACAACTCCCAGACGCTCAACGATTTGCCCGATCGTGAGACTGCCTGTTGAACGTCTGATGGCACGTTGCTCCGACCTGGGCTATGCAACAACGATATTTCCCCTGATCTTCGCCGGATGTGCTTGACGGTCTCCCGTAATACGCCCACGCTCACTTGGGGACTTATTACTCCAGCTGTTCTAAGAGTCTCCGCTGGTTGAACCGCGTCCTGTAGACTCCCTGTTCCGCTCATCCCCTTCGTCAGCTGTTGGATCAGGATACTCCTCCCTAGGTCCTCTAACTTGGAATGGATGGCGGAGCGTAGGTGGGAAGCTGTGAGATGGATACGGTGCTTTACTCTCCGACGCTTCTCCGGCTCTCGCAAGAATTGTATGGGAGTCGCCCTCGAAGGGACTTCCCGAATGACCGTACCGGGGGATTCTACCGTACTCCGTGCAGCTATGTAAGTTGATCTTGCAGAGCCTACCTCGAGGTTCGGGCCGGATTGTGGGAAGTGGGTGATACGTCTTTGGATTCCTCTTATGAGCTCTACGGTACCCACGATTCCCAGTGGTAAGTCGTCGGCGTATCGCGCGTAACAAATCCTAATCAAGTATGGGTCATTGAAGTGAACGGGGGATAGCCCCTGCTTACGGGCTAGGCGTCTTTCGAATCCGATGACTAGTACCGCCTCCCCGCCCAGCTCTATCAGCAGGCCCCTTCTTTTGCAATACCTAATAGGGTTTTTCGTGGAGAACGCTACCCTATTATCATTCTTATTAGATGAGGGGCGTTCTCTACCTCCGGCCTTTATTCGTTTCGGGGTCAACCCGGCGGCTCCTTTACGAATGAGGAAGGCGGCGCAAAGGAGGCTCGAGGGCTTGTTGAAGAAGGCGGCAAGGGGGCCCCCCGACGAAGGGGGGGAAACCAAAGGCGTTTTCTGGTCCCCCCTCCGTTGGGGGGTGCTTGTGGGGGGGGTGTGCCACGACAAAACGAGGGAATGAAACGCCGCTTTGCGTTGGATGCTTTTTACCCCCCCCACAACGATGGCTCTGTTGTCTCCCACTGGGGGAGAGTTGAAGCTTGCTTCTTCTCCAGAGTTTTCTTGGTCATCAATACGACCTGTCTCTAATGGAACCAATCTGATTATCTGAACAATCGGAATTTCGTGCTTCTGTCGGATCCTCCCTATCTCCTGATCGAGCTTGTGTGGGTAGATGTTGCCTAGTAGGGCCGATAGTAGTACACTGTGTGGGACCACCCCATAGGGGGAAGAGCGGCCACCCTTCTCACCTCCTACAAGTCGTCCGGCGGAAAACAGTTTCTGAGTGGGGTGAAAGAACTTGGGATCGTCGATCTCTTCCTTAAAGATTGAGATGAGTCGATGTCGGTCGATGGTGTGGAAACACCCTATGATGCCGAATTCCAAGAACCAACGGGAGGTTCCCCACTCTTTTCTTATCCGTATTAGGGCCGAGTGGCAGCCTCGACCCGGGCGGAAGTGCGATGCGTCCGGAAACTCGGGATCGTAGATGGATTCGGGTACCGCTTTTATCGCCTCTTTAATGATCTTTTCTATCGGTACTACTACTGCGAGCGGTCTAAACTTCGACCCCTATTTATTTCTTCATATTGGAAAGGGGAGCAAAGCCCGTTTCTTGCTCCCCTATCTATTTCGATATCTGGAAGGGGCCCTCCTGCCGGAACGGATCGGATTTCTGGAAACCAGGGAGCAGTATCATCACCCTTCTCGCGGGCTCGAACAAGGCGCCTGACAGGAGGAGGCGGGGCTCTCTCCAACCATTCCGAAGAGCCGAAAACCATCTCGGAAAAATGAGCCAGCCGGGCTGGTTTAGACCTGATCCGCGTTAATAAGTAAGGGGGGGGGGGCGCGTTTTCGCAATAGCAGCTCTGAGTAGATGGGTGCGCTTCGCCTCCTGCCGTCGTTTCAGTGACTCATAGGGCTTCGCGCCCCTCGGACTGGTGTCGTCTACCACTTCATGATCGATGAGTGAGTCTTCTCTCCCGGGACCGGAATGATTATCCCTGTCCGATGGGTCTACATTCATCCCTGGATGTCGCCGGGTACTGCTCACCTCCCCGCCATTCTTGTAACCGTCACCTGTAATCCGCGCAGGTGTGTCCGCACCCCCTGGAGTAGACGAGAAAGGATTTCTCGGAGCAACCCTCCCTGGTTCCAGACCCAGGAGTGCACTTTCCCGTATGAGCATTCGGTACATGCATAGGTCCGTGGAAGAGTTGCAAGGTCACCACTACTCGGGATCTCCCCCCTAATCTTAGATAGGTCGTCCGAGGGTTCGCCGCGGTTCATTGCTGTGCTTACACACTAGGCTACCCTTCTCCGAAAGCTTCGCGGGACCACCTACCACTAGTCTCCGGATCGCCCGGAGGGGTTTACTGCACAAAAAGGCCCGGGGACGCTGGCTCCCGCAGAGGGAAGCCCAACGAATGTCAGATGCAAAGCTCCGCACCTCATTGAGATCATATTGGCATACTCCCCTGGAGAAAAAGGAGCAGACCCCATCGAAGACGAGGGTAGGGTACAACAAGGCCATTTCCGTCCACCGCCCTTCTCACAGAGCCGTACGTGGACGTTACCGCTCATACAGCTCCCAGCCAGCAGTCAGCCCCTACAATAAATCAAAGTGTGAATGAATCGACAAAAAATCGAAGAGTGACATGAATTTGGTTCTTCAGCAGTAGCATGAGAAGAGCATCCCTGTAACAAAAACCTAAGGATCCCCCCTTTGGAGTAGAAGGGAGCTTCGTTAGATTCGAGGGGGGGTGATTGATCCAGATAGCTCAGAGATCCAATTTTGCTAATAATAATGAATGAAATAGGGCCGGGGGGACGCTAATGCTAATGCTAATAATAGGCTCAGTTCTGTGGAAACGGAGTAAATAGATCTCGAAAGCTCGTTCCCTTTTTATAGTGACTCTTGATGGAACCAACTGCTCCTACTTCTCATAGAAGTACGAGGATCAGGCGATCTACAATCTTTCTTCCGCCTATTTCTTCAGAGGTATCAGGTCCTGGCGTAGTTATGATAAGTACATCGGCTTACGAGGGGGGATATTGACTTTGACCTTCCAACCACTCGTCCCTGGGCAAGGGTCTTTTCCCCAGGTCTCCGTCTCCAGGCGCAGACATGAATTGATGATCACAGAAATGGGGAGAGTGAAGATCCCATCCCTGCCTAAACTCGTTGAGTCAATCCCTTCGGATCGTTCGATCGATCTCACTCTTTCTATTGTGGGCGAAGCCCCCTATTTCTCAATAGATATCCGGTTGAACCAACCGTTCGATTCCTCATCCGTGGTCGTGGAAATTGATATAAGTGCCATTCATTGCGGCAGCCCGGATCCAGATCTTTCCATGTTGGCGCTGATCCTATCCGTTGAAGAGTAAGATTCGTTCGTTGAAGGTAGCACGGCACATTCATTGGCCATGAAGTATCAAGATCTATGGATGATAAGGGTCAGGGTCCCCACTCTTTCTCCGAGAGAAGAGGACTTGAAAGCTCGCCACGATTACCACTTCATCTCCATCCTGCGGTTTGATCGCAAGCTCGGAAGTCCCAGATGCTTATAAGGTCACGGATCAGAGATCCGCCCGGCTAACCATCAGTCTTTTAACCCCCCCTCCCATCGTTCGATCGCGCCTCATCTTGGTCCTGATAAAAGTGGGTAGCTTGATCGCGCGTTCCTAGAATCCTTGTATCTCGGGTTTCAATATCTTGATAGTTGGACCGTAGTCTTGGTTCACGTTGCCCGCTCTTGTACTCTCCTCTCAGACGACCATTTGATACTCTTTCTATTATTAACGAATATGAACGAAATTGAATGACTATTAAGGAATATACTTGCCCAAATAGCGGTACATAAGAAGGGGAGAAAGACCCTGGCCCGAAGGGCGGGCTAACAGTCAGCTTAATCCGGGTAGTGGTCCATCCTTTCATGGAATGTGATCGGGGGAAATTCCCACTCCTCGAAGTAGATGGTTCATGTTCGATAGCCTTGCATTTCACCGAAATGGAGGGAAATCTTGGTGCTGATGTTTACTTACATGGGAGCGGAGCGAGCTCGACTTCTGGAAAGGTCCGGCAAGTGTTCTCGGCACGCATTGGCGTACTTGGTCCGGCTGCGACCCAAGATGATTGTTTCATTGACCTCTCTCTCCCTCGTCCGGCCCTGTCTGATCGATCCTGAGATGGATGGCTTGTCCGATCGATGCTGAGGAGTCTGATGCTGGCTCGTCCTGGGCCAACTGCCCGCTTCATTCGCGAGATTTTGGGAGACCACCTCGCTCAAGCCGAAGTGGGGAGCGCTCGCCTGGTCTCCAGCGAAGCACTCTTCAATTCAGAACTGGCACCGGGATTCAAACTATCATTTGACAGAATAGAAAGATATAACACAGACCGTAGTGCAGGCATACCTGTGTAGACACCTTCCAAGCTCATGTGGACACTCCTCAGACCCGCCCGAATTATGACCATAAATAGATACACATAAAGACCCATACCTCCTTGCAGGCGTACCTGCGGCGAGAGGTTTCTCCGGAGATAAGGAAATAGCAACCATTTTGGATTTCGTATCCGGAAGTTGGTTGTTTTTATTTTATCTGCTGATCTCTTTCGATGAAATTTGCCATGTTGCACCGAGTTACCTACGGGGGTATGCATACGGTCCGGGAACACTTTAGGGTGAACACCCATCCGAACAAGTAGGGTCGATAGTTCAGCATTTAGGCCGTGACATTGAGCAGCGAATCAATCTTCCTCTTGCCGCTCACCCTAAATCGTAGTAAACAAGTGCTCTCCGAACCGAGCTAGATAGTCTCCTATCACTAGGCTCACCGACCAACCTGAACTTCTCTTATTATTCTTATTCCTATTATTCTTCCGGTTTTACATATCCAAACCATAAGGATTGTTCCCAGCCATGAGTTTTCATATGACATAAGCGCCCGGGTGGGATTGCCGCAATCATCATTCGTTCGGCAAGATTGCGACCAGGTGCCCGTCGTACTACGTGGTTGGTGCACGGCGCCGCCACGGCCACGATCTGATCTCCGCTGTAGTTTTATTTTCAGATCTGGCACCTGCGGCCCATATATGGTCTGGTACCCAGCTATTAGTGGCGTGGTATGTTCGCAATTCGTACAAATGGAACGTCTGGCATCGCTCCTACGAGATAACCTTCATTGGATTGGGCCATTCCATTCAATATTTGATAAGGGGCGCGCGCCCAATCTCGTATTTGATGGTCGGTCGGGGTGGCCCCCCTACCCTACCCTGGAAAAAACCGATAGGCTTCGCTTCTACGACTGGTCCTTCCTAGCCGTTGCAAACACTTCGCCTAATTGGCAAAAACGATTTAGGTGAGTACCTAGTCGAAAAAAGATCCCGGTCGCCTGTTGTTGCTTCCGGCGAGGTCGTTGCGATCTGGACATGCTTCGGAGAATAGATGCGATTCGGAAAAGCCCTTCAATCAATAAGTAATTCATAGGGGATCTGGGAAATCTCGGAAAGAGTTGTGCTTTATCCATCGCGAAACCCGCCCCCCTGCGACCGCTTCTTATTAATTCTTAGAAAAAAAGGGGGGACCGCCCCAAACCAAAGCTGCGTGAAGGGCCCTACTTGATCAACATTGATAATGCGGGAAAAGGCTGGGTGATTCTCTTCTTCGAGAAGAAACCACAGTCCCCGGGTGGGTCGCAGGGGTCGTCGGGAAAAGAGCTATGCTATTTCCCGACCCTTTCGATAGTGACTTTGAATTAATAGGCCTCAAACCCCCTCTTTTATTCCCAATGATTAATGAGGCGCCCCGAATAGAGAAATCAATTGAGAAACAGGGAGTTCCTCCGAACCGCTCGAACTTCGTTCTACGAACTTTCGTTCTTCTCGCTCCCAGAGTGGTGAGCGGGCGGCGGCTGGGTTCCGGCAGTATCTATACGACCTCCGGGCATAGGGCCTGGGGCATTAAGTATACCTTTTCCGTATAACTTATGGCAGGTAGTAACCTTCAGTAGTCTGTTCAAGAGGGCCTATACATAGATATCTCTATCTATATATAGGCTCTCCGTGATAAGGACGTAAAAGATTGATTTCTATTCCCTCCCTCCATATACTGAACGGTCCCACGAAGATCTCTACGTACTTGTCCTGGAGTATGCTGGGATATTCCCGGTCCGCGTGGGAGCAGCGATAAGGTCTGCAGGGCGGAGCAGCTTCAAGAAGAGTTCGCATCTCTCACTTGAAGGTCCGTACAAGTCTGTCTCGGAATTCTGGTATGCCCAGGCCGTGTCCACTGCTGCTAGGTCCGGGAATGTAAAGGCGAGGGCGCCGCTATGCCCTGCTGCTGCGGCCCGATATGACTATGACAGAATCAAGGCCGCAGGTCTAGTATTTCAATGGAGGTGTCGTCCATAGTTGTTCCCCCCCGCCTTTGGTTATTTACCTTTGAACAAATAGGGCTAGTTCTCCATGGGCAGCGATCCATAGATCTATGCCCGGTCCTTCGACCTTCGTTTGACCCCGACGGCATAGATTTCGTAAGACCCTTATCGCTATTACAGAGGTTGTTGTTCATCGTAAAAGCCCTGGGCTTTGATCCGCTTATTATTCGAAAGCGCCGGACCACCGGACCTTTTTGCGAGTCAAATTGATCGTGTCATTCAAGTGTGCAACGTCCATCTCATTCGAGTGTGCAACGTCCATCAATGATGGTTCATTGATGTCCATTGATTTAGACTCCTTCTCCGTTACCTTCTACGAATAAGATCGATAGGGGTCAGGCGGCCGCCTCCTCAGCAGCCCTCAGAACCGTACGGAAGCCTTTCGACTCACTCGTATGGCTCGCCCCCAAGGATCTGGACCCTGGGCATTACGGTCGCTGTAGCCGCCGCCGGCCGGGTCTTTACCTGTTGTTCCGCTACCGAGAAACACGGAATAGGTATGCCCAGCGCGTAGAGTGGCGTGCAGATCCGTTGGGAGTGTCCGTTGTCCCGGTAGGGAACAGTACGAGGCCCCCTTCGTACCAACTGGAAAGAAAGAGGTCAGTGCTACGGCCCCGGCCCCCTATTATCCGATCCGATATTGAATCAAGGTGCTCCCCGTAATGGGGATGGTTGGCCCCGACTCCCCGGAATTCTTGGTTTTACCTCCCAGCGAGGGCGTAGCGGTCTTCGCTTTTCATGTGGGAAAGCGGGGCGCGGCCGATTTCTCGTACTTGCTCTGTATGGTGTGCCCCCCTTTCGCCGAGTGCCCCGGTCCACTGGGTCGTTCGGTGCTGTTGGCCTACTAGGCACTTGCCCGCTGCGATATCCTGGGCTCCGCGCTCGTTATCCTGACTGTTTACTCTGCTTTACCGGGGCCCCCGCCGCCCTCCCATTGCTCTAGCCATGATGTCGCTATGACAGCTCTAGCTCGCACCCAGCCAGCAGGCAGGTTGGCCCTGCTGTTCAATAAGGTGCGGCTGAGCCGGAGTGAGCTCAGCAGTCAGCCCCTATGGGCGGGTGTTTCGCTTTTGCCAGATCTAGAAAGATACTACGAGTCTCCCGTCCCAGATTCCCTCGCCGCGGCCACCTGGTTCACCGGTACTACCAAAAACTCTCATGCTTACGTGACTTATGTAAGATCTCGGACCAGTAGTGCCGGTCCGAGCGGAGACCCCAGTCGTGCTTCCGGCATCGGCGGCTTTTCATTTTCATCATCATATTGGAGTTGGAAACTCCTCGTGCTCCGCCATAAAAACTCGGAGTCCATATCATGGTGAAGATAACGCTGCGATACTATTTATTGCTATTGCTCAAAAAACTGGCCGAACGCGTCCGAGTTATTGGCTCGTCCGACCCGGCAGCATTCATGAGTCACTCGTTCAACTGTCCTTCGGAGACACGGTCGAAAAGTGCCATGGTCGCCCCCCGTCCTTTCCTTTATCTCGGTCCCACCCCAACAAAGGTCCCCCCCCAAACCCCCTAAATAAATGGATCAAAAAGGGGGGGGAGCTTCGCCCCGGGGGGTTCAGGGACTTTTGCGACAGGCTATGTCACCCATTGTTGATGAGGTAAGTTGCATCCGTCCCATCGCGAGCACCTACAATGTCGTGATCACATTGTTGAATCATACCATTTCTTTGGTAGTTCAACGGACGGTCGCCCCTCCAACGATAGGAGGTGGAAATATCGGAACTTCTCTTCCATTTGGATCGGAGAATTTACGGAGGAAATTGGGTTTTAAATTTCCGAGAACCGCACGATTATATAGCCAAGGGGGATGCGCTGCGCCTAAAATCATCCCAAGCGCTGCTGATGTGGCTACTAAGCTATTGATTTGGAAAGCTCCTACCAAGATGGGAAATTCCCCGATAGAGCTGCTAGTACCAGGTGAACTCATATTGGCTAAAGTGGAAGAGAAGGAAATGGTAGGGGGATTTGGCATGGTGCTTACTAAACCTCCATAATATTTAGCAGGTCGAGTCTTATGTCGGTCATATGGAACACCAACACATGGAGAAGGGGCTGGAGGAACCGGTCCATGACTTGACATCGGTGGAATGCTACCTCCAATTCCCTGTATGTTCGATGGAGTGAAATATTCCCCACTGATCGGAGTGCGCCGATTACCCCCCGAACCGTACGAGATAGTTACCACCTATCACACGGCTTTCTAGCTCCACTTCTTTCTCTGGTTGTTCCGCTCCGTCGGATCGATGGTAGTATCTGAGATCTGTTACCGGGGTAACGATTGGACATAATGTAACCTGCTTCCTACCCATAGTTAGCATGTATCTCCCCAAAAGGATCATACTTGAATATTACATCGTAGACCCCCAACTCTATTTTCCTCATCAGTGAACCGGAACATAGTGCATAGGTACTATTCGACGCAGATAGGCAGGGTCGCCGCGGGACGACGTGGCATACTACGATCACGTACGGAAGCCACTGCTACCCCTCGGCAATATGGAACCTCCCAACTGCTCCCGTTCCTGCTCCGGGATATAGGGTTTGATCGGGATAGGTAGGCTCAAGCTTTCCCCTCCCCCCAACCCTCTCCCGTTGGTCGAGTGTCTAAAGACCCCGTTGGTCGAGTGTCTAAAGGAACACGCGTAGTTCCCCATCATACGGCTTCAGTGACAAAGAGGAGTTTAGGCCGTAGGAGAAGGGCACCGGCCCGCTTCGGTGATTCCAGCTACAAATCCCTTGGGCGGGATCTGCGCCCGCCGCACCCATGGTTCCCTTATCTACGCGCGCACCGCGTCAGCACTGGTCGAAAAGTGGGTCGTCGATCGAGGCGGGGTGCTTGTGGGCCCAGCAAGGGGGGGTGCTTGTCAGATCCAGACCCCCCACCCCCGGTGGGACCTTCGGTTGGCTAGAACCTTTTTGTCCGGGCAAGACGACTTTTTGCTCAATGGACGGAAGTGAAATTGAGCCCGAGACACGGGATTATCACTATATAATCGAAGTAAGATCACTGTGTCAGAATGACAGGAAGTGAGGGAATGGAACCGCCAGTAGGCGACGGCCGGCACCTTTCTATCATAAGTTCTTCACGAAGCGAAGAAGATCGAATTGAGAGAGCTTATCATTATACAAGCCCGCTTCCACGCGCCGCCGGGGACGCGATGGGAAAGGGTGCTGGAGGGGCCACCCACCGCCGCCCAAGCCCGAGCAGCAATGCTGGGCGGGGCGAAGCAGCAGCAAGTCGCTGCCGGCAGAGGGCGGGCGACTCCGCCCGCGACATGGGTTGGACCACAGGCGGAAGTCCTTCCGCGGCAGCGCTAAACCGAACAAAGATCCGGACCGGATCCGAACAAGAAACGGGAGCTAGTTGTTCCCGCCTGTGGGACTCCCCACCCTTGCTTAGCGTTCCACTTGTGATCCTGGATGCAGGTAATGGAGGATTTGGATAAATGCGCCCAGTTATGAACGTTCTCCCCTCCCTCCGTAGAACCCTACTTCTCTCTCCCCCCTTTGCTCTTCGGGAATGAGGGATTTATCCCCTTCTTTGCACGTACGTGTGAATCTCGGCTGCCCACCCGGTTCGGATTAACCCGATAACTCTCTTGCATCGAATGGTTCTTTGTATAATGCTGTACAATACACCACGGTTCATTGCGTCGAGAAACATCATGCTAATGCCACCTCCTATGTACCATTGGGTACCTTGAAAGGAAGGTGCTCCTGATGATGCTACGGACGGCTGTGGACTCCTTCCCGGTCCGAAACCGATGCAATGACGGTGCATCTCAAAGCCTATAACTCGGACTCGGATAGGATCGTGCCGGCCGGGCGAGTGTCCGTATTTTGGCTGGGTCCCCCGTAGGCAGTAATCCACAAACCTATGTTACGCGTAATATTGTGTTACGTTTTACCGCTGTTACGCTAGAAATCCAAGGTTCCACACGAGCATCAATCCCGTTCTGCGGCGTGGTGGCAGGAACATCCGCTAGGGGATTGGCTTCGTGGATGGTGTAGGGTAAAATCCGCGAAGGTCATGCAAATACATAGGCCCCTTCCCTTCTGCCGAGTTGTTCAGGAGGCGTTTTCCGTTCGTACGGTCCCTCGGAGCGAAGGGTTAGGCAGGTAGTACGGGCCCTCTGACTCCCAGCTATGTGCTGTGCGGCTTTCGCGAAGCGAATGGAGGCTGATAGCGCCATACGCGTTGGTCCGGAAGAATACTGACTCTCACTTTCGCCCGCCAGAAACGCGAAAAATTCGATTCAACGTAAATCCCGCCCGCATATTGAGCGCAGCTAATATGCGGCTACGGCTAGGATATCGATCATACCATATCATGCCATAGACTTATATATGGAGATGGGTATCTGGATATATAGATCCAGATGTTAATCTATAGATATATAGATACATCTATATATTCGGATAGATCCATATCTATCCATATAGATAGATCTTTATCCATACCCATATAGATCCTCATACACAAAGATATAGATATACAGATGTACACATCTACATATATCCCTATACATCCGAATGTATCTACATATCCGCATGTAATGGATAGAGATCTATCTGGATAAGGATATCTATGAACGGATGGATAGATATATCCGGATAGATGCATCTATATCTACGGATGGATAGATCTATCCAGATGTATATCGATATACGTATACCTATATAGATAATGGATCATATAGAATCTCTATTTTCTTATATAGATATAGATAGAGATATAGATATCTATATCTCTATATCTAATATATAATACATCATATAGAAGATCTATTCTATCTATCTCTTATATATAGATATTCTATCTATTCTAGATATGTATATAGATAGAGAGATATAAGATATCTAAAGATATACATATCCGGATACGTTGTGGATATATAATCTATCTATATGTAGATGCATACATTCTCTTTATTAACGAAATGATACCCCGCTCGTCGATGAGAATTCTTCATTCCTCTGGTCCCTCTTCGTGTTCCCCCGGAACTAACCCGTTATCTTCCCTGCTGGGCACAGCGCCCATTCGCGAGGAAGAACGCATAGCGTTCAAAAGACTAACGCGCAGCGGAGTGGAGCAGCCGCCGCGGCGACACGGAGGTTCGCCGCTTAGCTGGATCTCGCTGGTGCCACCTATAGGTAGGTAGGCGGCGGATGTGTGACGTTTGGAGTTGTCGTTCGTGCACCTGTCCCCAATGGAATAATGAGTAATCCGTTCCCCTGCAGATTATGGCCTTACCACTCGGTCCCGATGGCCGGCGGGGATCCGGTATAGCAGCTTACGCTCGTTCGCGCGTCTCCCCACGTGTGCTGGACACGTGTTAGCTGTGGGAAGTATGGTTCCGAAAGCGACTCCGGTTCGCCAGTTCAGGCTCAACCCCTCGCTTCACGTTAGCGGACTTACATGATACTATCGGGCAATCTCTTTCTTTCTGTGTGGGATGATGTCGAGGAGAGAAAAGAATGTGTCGGTCGGGCGAGCAACTATTTCCCCTTCATGGGCCCAGATAACGTGCATCTGGGTAGACCGATCGATGGATAAGAGAACTGAGCCGACCAATCAATAAAATAAGCGCTTGGGCGCTGTACTATGTATACTATATGCATGATATACATCTCTCTATATACGTATATACAGATCTATCTATTCGGATATGGGTATCTATATATTTCCATATCTATTAATAGAAATAGATCTATCTATTTCTAATAGATATAGATCTATCTAGATAGATAGATCTATATCTAGATCGAAAGATATCTAGATATCTATATAGATATCTATATAGATATCTAGATCTAAAGAAATCTATATCTATCTAGATATCTAGATAGATATATCTATATCTATATCTATGTAATATATATAGATCTCTTTCGATGCATATAGATATATACATATCTATGGATAGATAGATATCCAGATGTATCGAGATGGATATCTATCTATGTCCAGATATGAATCTCTTTCTAGAGATACATCACGTTCATATTGCTGCCATTTCGTTCATTTCCAACGAACCGCTTCGCGCCATAAGAAGAAGCAGCTTCGAAGAAGCGCTCGCTTCGCGCCGACCGAACCTTTCTTTGTTCTTCACGAACGAATTGGAAAGAGAAACACCACGCTGTGCGGCGGACCCGGAAATCTTCGATTCTTACTTCGTAGAGCCGATAGAGTGCTGCTGCTGCCTGCGTTCGTAGGGCCGGCGGAGTCCCCCACCCACTTTTCCCTCCACCCCCGGGGCGAAGCGCTGTTCAATAAATGGGGCTCCTCGATCGATTGGGGGACCCTGGAACAGAAGGAGGCCCTGCATCATCCAGCGGCGCAAGTGTGTTCTGCTGACGCCTCGAATCAAGCTTTTCTTGCGACATGCTATGTTTTCTCCCCCATTGCTAGTAGGTTGATGGGTCGCACGCCCGGCACACATGTTTTGGCCTTGTGTGTTTATAACTAACTATAGGTGACCTGACGGCCGCCGCCCGACTAGACATACCAATAGTCACAAAATTCGTATGGGCCACTGGGGAGTGGGCGATAATCTTCTTAGGATCGATTTGTCTTGGAGTGGTCGGGGAAGTATATATAATAGCAATCGCGCTTAGAGTATAAATGAAAGGAGTGAGACGGAGTGTCGCTTCGGGAAACATGGGTATGGAAAATCTTGGAAACCCATAGGTTCCCAATTTTGAAGGAATTCCTGCCGAGATGACGGATCCAGCCGTAGGTGCCTCTACGTGAGCTTCGGGTGACCGAATATGAACTGGTACCATAGGCACTTTTACGGGGGAAGGAGCGGGAGGAGCAATCCATGGAAAGATTTGGCGCCGCTCACTGGATTCTGTGGTTGATAAGATTTGTGAATCGGTGGTTCCTGTTTGGGAGGGAATCAACGGAATAGCTGGTAGCATAAGAACAGATCCGAGTGAAGTATATGGGGAAAACTGGTATGCTGCCTTGATCTTTCTTTGTCTCGAACCCCATACCCCTATAGTAATAGGAGAGTAAGGGGTAGCCCCAAAGCTTTATCTCCCGGGTGGTGGTAGGTCAATAAAAAGCTCCAGTAGGTAGCCACTCCCTTCTCAGAGAACCGTACGTGATACTTCCGCATCATACGGCTCCGTTCCGAGATAGATAGCTTATAAGTCGTTCGTCGTCGGCCCCTGTAATTATCCCACTATCTATGCATGTACTTTCCGCCTTCACTTTCTAATTTTTTGCTTCTCGTACGATATCTTATCGGTGGTGTTCAGCACCGCAGAGCCCCAAGACCACCCACTCCGGCCGGCGGCGAGGCGAACAATGCTGCTTGCGGGAGATGCCTGTAGGGCTCGCCCCGCGCCGCTCCCCGATATCCCCGAAGAACTAGCTGGTGGTGTAGGACTAGCTCCTGCGCTGGGGCGGTCGTATAGAACCCGAACGTACGGTAACTATTACAAATCTCGGCGGAGGTGGCAGGCAGTCCCACCTGCCTCATCATACTCTCGTAATCTTGTTGGGTTGGGAAGAAAGATTAAGCTACCCGCGTCCTTCCCCTCTCTACGTTCGGGAAAGGTATAACCTGGAGAGCACATGTAACACACAGTCGGGTTGCTCTGAACACGCAGCAGAGAGATGTGTATAGATATACTATGCGTTCAAGTCCTTGCCTTACGGCCGCCCCCCGACCTACGGCCTTTACGCTACTACTACTGCGAGCGGTTCCAATTATCCCCTATTTGGCTCGGTCCCACCGCCCGGCGGGGCCGGCTTGAACTTGTACGCTGCACTTGTACGAAGGTGCAGGCCGGGGACCCATTGTGTCCCTGTTCTTAAGGACCCTCTTCGATAGTGACCCCCCCCCCGCGACCGGGGACAATTTATCGAAAGGGGCTTTTTTCGAATAATGAATGAGCGGTCCGGCAGGGGGGGAACCCCCCCTCAATCATCGATTAGTAGTCCTTTTATTCTAATGATTAATAAGGTTATACCTTTCCCGAACGTAGAGAGGGGAAGGATACCCCACCCACAGCGAGGGGCACTACTAATGATAATGGATGTCGGGGGGGGTTTATTTGGTGATCCGAGTCGGGGGTCGAACCAATCTCTTCTTTCTGCTCAGATTTTGATCTCCCGAGCCCCCTTCCGAGGAAATGTCTCCACCGCGATCCCGGCGGCTGGGCTGCCAGTGCAACAGTCTTTCTTCGTAATTCTACTGAACGGGTCGATCCTCCATTTCGTTTGTTTCAGCGACTCATCCTACGGTCTCCTCGCCAAGAGCTTCCCGGCGACGACGGAGGAACCAACCTGCTGTGGCGGCGGCAGCGGCTTTCTCGCAGGAGGACCAGGACGATTATCCCTGTGAACCCAATCGATAGCTTACGAGTTTACGTCCATCCCTGGTCGGGTACAGTTCCCCTTCTCTCTCTCGCCACCCTTGTAGCCGTCACCCGAATTCGCGCAAGTGTGTCTGCACCCCCCAGACTTCACGAGGAATGAATTCTCGCGACCAGACACAATTATCCTCCTACGCCTAGGAGCACCCTTTCCTGCATATCCATACAATACTCGAGTAGGCGGGTTGAGGTCTTACGTGCGAGGCACCCACTACTCGGAGTACCCCATGATCCCAAAAAGGAGGTGTCTGTCATCTGACGGGTTCGGCCAAAAATGCTATGCCTACGCACAAGACTACCCTTCTTCCCGAAAGCTTCGCGGGGACTACTCAATTTGACGACGACGGACGATCCGCCCGTAGGGGGTTTACTGCACAAGGCTCCTGCAGAGGGAGAGCTTTATCCCAGCGAATAGAAGATGCTCAGCTCCGCACAACATAGGGATTAGCACGCTTTCGGGAAGAACATGAAATAGTAAAAGATCCAGCATGCGAGACACGGCGATCATTAGAAATTCACGAATTAGAAATGCTATAACATACTCTTTCCCATAACTTTTCATACTGGACCAACCTACTGAAATGCGAATAGGGATTGAAAATGTGGTCAATACCACAGAGAATGGAGGGATACCATCTATACCCGTGTACAAATTTATGTTTTCATAAGGAAGCCATCGAATGGTTTCCACAAATTGGGATTCGGCCGTAGGAGAATCAAATCGTATCCGAGGAACAAGGGGGTACGAAAAAGTAAGAGGAGAGGCGCACAGACCAAGAAATCGTATCAGTCGTATTCTTGAATTTGGAATGGAAAGAGGAATAATGCTCCCTAGCACGGGACGCAGAATAGGACCACTTAGATTGGAATAGCATTCACGAAATTGTCGTGACATAGAATTGAACATTGAAGAGATTAGTTGGCAACAGCAAAAAGATGAGGCGCCTAGTTTCAATAAGAGTCTATCAGTGCAAGTCAGCTGAACACCTTAGGGGTTAGGTGCACCTCTCGCCCATCGAAGTGGGGAGTAATGAGGCTAGTCCCCCCCCTGGATGAATAAGTAGTGGGGGGGGCCTTTTTCCTCGACCGTTGGTCGAGTGTCCGGTCGAGTGTCCGGTCGAGTGTCAGTACCTAACGGTCCTGCTTACGCCTAAAGGTTATACCTTTCCCGAACGTAGAGAGGGGAAGGCCCTCATAGTGACTCTGAATTCATAGGGCGGGCGGAAAACGGATTCAAAAAGAAAAGCGATTTTCCCGGGACGGGGTGGGGGGCTGGAACTTGAAAATGCGGGATATCCCTTATACTCTCTACGTTCGTATAAGTCTTTTTGATTGATTCAGGGGCTATGCTATTTCCCGACCTATTCCTTAAGGGCCTAGACCGCTCATTAAACCCCCTTCCTTTTCTTCCCTTTGATTTGATTTATAGTACTTCTGATTGCCTCAATTGATTAGTAGGGCCCTTGAATGATTAATAGGTCACTATTCCCCCCGGACCGGGCCTCGGGGGGCAATTGATTCGAACGAACCCCCCAATTGTTCCTGAAGAATCAATAAGGTTATACCTTTCCCGAGCGTAGCGAGGGGAAGGATACCCGGGCACTATTCTTCAGGGGGCACTACTAATGGATGTTGGGGGGGTTTATTGAGGTGATTCAAGTTGGGTTTATTGCGGCATCGTGTATGATAGAGGTAGCCTCCTTCTCGGCTTTCATCCGGAACTCATGGATGGAAAAGCAGTCAAGGATATCCCGGGAAGGATATCCCTTCCCGGAACGCGAGACCCTTTACGAAATTGTGATTGTGGCCAAGAACGGCAAGTGGTCACCCTATGAATTCGAGAGAGGAAAGGGTAGCAAGCGGGCTTCCCCTTTGAATATGGATGAAGAAATAGGGGTTGAAGTGAGACCGAACGGAACTGCTCGATCTGCATCTGCAGCCTGCGTGCTCGGACGGCGTCCAGTAACGCCTGCGCTGCTCCTGTTTTCTGGAAGAGAACAGAATCACACCGCTAGCGGCCCCTTCCCTTATCAATTCCTTCCCGCCCCCCTTTCTTCCCTGCGTTTTTGGGAGCGTAGTTCACTGAGCCTTACACGGGATTCTTAGGCAGAGGAGCAATTACTCCACTTTCGTGCTCGTATCCCGCTCGTGATATTCTATTAGGTGTTTGCGCCCATCTCCATATTAGACATCTACAGCCTCACGACCCGAAGAAAGGGTGATCGACGCATGGCCGGCCACTTTTACGAGTTTTTCGACACCCGAAGGTATCCGCACAAGACATTGTGGTGCTGGTTTATTCAGGATCGAATCTTACTGGAGGAATACGGCCGTACGAGCCAGAATCACAGCCTCGCTCGCCGCGAGGAACTGATCCCGGGGAATGGATCGTGGATAGATCTTACCCATTTACACCTTTTCGGTCGTTCGGTGCCGACCTTGACACCCAGGTTTTCGTAGAAGAGGGTACTGAGGAGTAGAGGTGGGTGCCGTGTCTCAACTTTATCTACTTATTATTTACGATGCCCCATACATAGAAACCCCTTGCTCTTGCTCGGAAATAGACTTTCTGGATGTGGTCGCTGGTGACTGCTCCAGGTAGGTGGCCGGTTACTTTTTCTGGCCGCTCACCTGTAGTAGCTCGTGAGGAACTAATAGCTCTGGGTCTTGCCTCGAGAGTGTTCTCTCGGTCGGTCGGATGGACGGGGTCTTTAGAGTTCCCCTTCGGATGGGCGGAGTTCCCTCCTCATTCATGTCCTCACCAAGAAGAAAACCTCCGTTCACCGCCCTTCGCCACCCACCCTTCTAAGCTACCCTTTCCGACCCTTTCAGTTAGGTGCCGCCCTGACTCCCACTTCCTTCTAACTCTTAAAGGTAAATCCAGAGCCACGGTGCCACCCTGGCCACCGCCTTTTGATTGAAGAATTCATGAGGATATCCCACGAGTGCAGCGAGGGGCCGGGTGGAAGAGAGGAAGGAAGTGACTCGACCGGAAGGGCGCAGTTACTCGGCCGAAGCCTCTTCAGCCTCTGGGTGGACCCCATTTCGACAACTACAAGGCTGCGGGGAAGGGACGGAAACGGAATAACACACTTCATACTGTGAAATAACACATTTATAGCAGGACGCAGATACGGGATCCACAGATACACCAATGCATACGGGTACTCCGTCCAGGCAGATGCCGGATCAATCGACTGGATCGAATCAACCTTTATACATACCCCATACCAAGCCCCCCTTTGCGCCATCCGACTCCGACCTTTTCATTTAGTTCCAATAATGGGGGGTCACCCCATATTTGGATTATGGGAACCCTGCTGTCTAAGTCATCTTTCCAAGGACCCACTTGGAGTGAAGAAACCAACGACGATCCCGAAGGAGAAGGAGGAGTAGGAGGAGTAAGTATTCCCCGGAGATCGGGGAAAGAATCGGACAATTACGCCATTCGGGAGAAGTCTTCTACAGAGTAAAACCCGAGACATCGAGAAGATATCTCCAGAGATTATTATCTCATTCCATTCCAGTGGCTCGACCAGTAACCAATGGCGAAAACCCAAGAATCCATGGTTTCCCGGTAGAACCCCGTTTCGACCAAGTTGCAGAACCGACGACGGCGAACTAATGGATAGAAAGGAGAAGCAAGGTTGGTTCTCCGCACAGCTTGCTCATAGTGCAGGTCCCACTTGCATATCGTATTTGACCGAAAAAGCACCGGGCAATATATGGTCGGAGTTTCTACCTTCTCGGGACTCCGTGAACCGAAATATTATTTCATCATATGGGCAATACCAATCTACTTTAGTAGATCATATGGATGTAGAAAAAGCTTCTGATTCGGAAAACGAATCGGAATTGGAAACATCTCTCTTCCATTTCCATTTACCCAGTTCATATCCTTGTTTCGTGTGTTCCCCAATCTGATGAGGGAAAGAGCGGCAAATTCGATCTCTTAAATCTCGGGATACCACCTCAATAACTGGTACCGACCAGGGAGTCGAATGGGTCGGGGACGGAATAAACAGTCTGAGGTCGGGTCGGACAACATAATGGAAAATCAGGAACGATACGCATCTTTTTTCAGAATTGGGAAATGGATAGCAGGTCTTTGGGCGTCGAATGGGAGATTCTTGGCCCCGTTCCGAAAGGGATGATCGACCCTTCATTATTGAAATATAGGGGGCAGTCCGCAACCTCGCCGTGATTCTCTACGTAGTGAAGTAGGTTCGTCGTCTACTCATGAGGTGGCGCGAATCCCAACCCCTTGAATAAGTAAAGCTCCTGCGGGCACCTCGAATGAGTCCAGCGGCTCCTATCGGGCCCCCTATTCTTATTGTATCATTAGGGATCGACTTTGGAGTGCATGTTGTTTATGGGTTGATCCCAGGGGACTCAGGGGATCGTCCCGGACGCTTTACTTCGAATTCCCTTCCCAGTGGGGAACATACTCGAGAGAGTACAGCACTTTCTATGGGGCCTCTCGGTGAGCTCACTACCGTACGATCATCGAGAAGCCCCGGCAATCACACCACTTTTGGGTGGGTGGGGGAACAGCAAGGGCCGCTCCGATGCCCCCGTCAGGAGATGACGGGCATTATCACATCTGCGGCCGGCCCCTTCTTTTTCAAGAATTCAAGTACGGTGGAGGTTGAAGGTGATGTTACGGCGGAACTTCAGAACCAGCCTTGAAGTCAGAAGGAACGAATAAGTAAGAAAATGAGACGACTATTCATTGAACTATTCTATAGACAGATTCTACCCAATTTATCTACACCAATCACGAGTTTTTATCCATTCCTCTCGTATATCGTAGTAGCGCCCTTAATTATAGGTTCTGAAAAAGACTTCTCATGTCATTCCCATTTAGGTCCGATTCGGATTCCTTCGCTGTTTCCTCTTCCTCCCGAACCTTTTTCTCGAAATGATGAAGAAGATGGTACACCCGAATTGTATCCTTTAAGTGCTTATTGCTCGCCAGAAATCCTACTTCTGCAATTGGTAGGTCACCGGGTTCTTAGAATGAGTCGTGTTTTCCGTAGTTTTCCCATGTTACAACTTCCGTACCAATTTGATCGATCCGAAATGAATTGGTTAAACATTCCACCAGGGAGCCCGATCTTTACTCTTATGTGTGGTATTCATTCTCGTTCGGCTCTTGTAATCACATCCAGCAGTGGTTGGAACAGCTCGCAAAATCCAACCACTTCACCTACTTTGTCGCCCCCAATCGTTCTCCGTACCTCTATCGAAACGGAATGGTTTCATGTTCTTTCATCGATTGGTTATTCCTCTCCGTTCGTATTTCCTTCTCCAATTTCGGTCTCAATTGGTTCACAAGATTCAATGGCCAAGTGATTGAAAATAGCCCAATCGTTTCCCAATAATTAATAAGCCTACGGGAAGGGTATGTAAACCATGTATCTGGGAGGAACTTCTAATCAGGGGTTTCGGTAAAAACCCACCCCTTTGTAATGTAATATAATAATAGGGCCGGACTCCCGGGGTTTTGGGGCTTGCCACCCCCCTTTCCTCGTTGACGGGATTGGGGAAACGGTTACCTCGATCGGCTAGGAACCGAATGGTTGCGGTTCGAATCCGCATCCCGAAGCTGCCAGGCACCGCACCATCGACCCACCTGAACTCGCAGCAGCCCATCCGGTCGGCTGGCAAGCACGCCAACCATGAGCTTTTTGACTCGGATCCAATCCAAACAGGATCGAAGCAACGGAGACTCTTCGATCCCCTTTCATAGAATAGATCCCAAGAAATAGGAGGCCGGGCTGAGGAATAACGAGAAGCTAAAGGGGCGAAAAGCATATCGGAGCGATAGCAGGCAGAATAGCGCTTCCGGAGAGAAGAGACGTCGTGTCCGGGTTCCGTTGATTGTCCCGCGCAGCATGGGTTTCCTTCGATGAAGGAAACCTCGAGCTGCCCCTCAATTTTGTCCCAATAATGAATAAGGCGGCACACTACTGATTATGAAAAAGGGGCAGGCAGGGCCAGGAACATTCCGGAATGGGCCGGGGATTGCTACGGGCCCATACGAACCGGATAGTATAGCTCAACAAGTGATCACGCACGGGCTACTCCCCGGACCTTTATGAATCATGATGCATTCCGGTACCGGGACACCGAATGGAAGTGCAAACGAGAACCGTGGGTTCCCTTCAATCAATAAATTGGAGCACAACAAAGGGAACCTGCGTGGCCTCGTTTTTGTCGACTTGGCTCTATCTTCCGAGCACCCCTAATCTAAATAGAAGGTCAACATATATGTGCTTTTGGGTCCGGGCGATCGCTTCGCTCTGGGTGGCGGCGAAACACTCAGAGATGGGATCACCGTTCATGAACTTCTTTCTATTTATGACGGCTGGTCGGTTTCTCATTTGCTAGGGTCCTTCTCGCCCCCAGCCCTTGAATGAAGGTCTTTCCGGTCGAGCCGCGCTCCGATCTTTCCCGCATTGGTTGCCTTCCCCTTATCCGCCCCCCCTTTTTTCATTCCCAAACCCCCGAAATCCCCCCCCGTTCTGACCTGTTCGGGGGGTGCCCCATTTCTCTCACAGCGCTTCGCCCTATTCATTGAGAAAGGGCCCCCCCCCCCCTTAAAGAAGGGATTGGTTCGGGGGGGGGGGGGGGGTCCTATTTCGTTCCATTCCCGGACAATGGAGTCTTTTGGGAAGACTCCATTTTATTCATAGTGACTCTTAATTAATGGGCGCGTCACTATGAATGAAACTTTGATTTGCAGTATATATACTAATATTCGATATGCTGGAGCTTTTGGGTAATTAATAAGTTTTTGGGTAATCGAAAAGGAATCATCACTGTTGAATCCGTTATCGTTCCGGCCAAGGACGGACCGGAACAGTACATAGATCGGTTGGCTGTGGACCCGGAGGGGTCGTAATACGGGAAGGAGTCCGAAGCACTGGAACAAATCCGGGAGTGGGATTCGAACCCACAGAACAGGGCTTGAAAGCCCAAGTCGAGTCCCCATTTGCTCAATCCCTATTTTTCGGGAAAACAGAAACAAGGGGGCTTTGCAGCCCCCCCAGAGAACCACTCTTTATTCAGGGGGTTGACTTCCCTCGCATGATGGAAATAGGATGAGATCGAAAACGCCATCATTGAGGTTATACCTTTCCCGAACGTAGAGAGGGGAAGGCAGGCAATGCAAGAGCTTCGGTGGGAGCAAACCCCGCCCCGAAATGGCATGACCAGAGTATTGTTCAGTCAATGATGGGGCGCCGCGGGGGCGTCGACAGCAGCTCCCGCTTATCCCGAGACGACCTCCGGAGCAGGTCCTTGGTCAAATCCGCCCCCTATTGAATGAAGAAAGAAATAGACAATATGAGATGCACTCATTCGGTGGCCTATATTTGAATGACCCTATATCTCGATAATGGAAAACAATGGGTTCCCTTCTGATTCATTTCTCTATTTCATTTCAGGGGGAAGGGAGGGGGAGGAGGAGGACATTTCCGGCAAGCGGTCCCTGCTGCCCCGGGCGGCGTGGGGCGCTGCTACTGGTGGGTGCTGCTTCTTGCAACGGAGAAGAGCTCTCGCCTCTATTGAATAAAGAAATAGCAGCGCTTCGATTTCAGCGGCTGCTTTCTCCAGTCGCTCGCGGAGCCCGTGCGGTTCCAACTTCTCCGTAATACTAGTTCGAAGTATTCCGCATCCCGGCCCATCCGGTGACCTGGGAAAAGTCACAGCCGTTTAGCAGCTCGCAAGGAAGGGAATGTACCTCTTGCAGGGAGTCTTTGGTCCTATCCGGTTATACCTTTCCCGAACGTAGAGAGGGGAAGGACCCCTTTCTTATTCTTGAACGGGCCGGAATTTGATCTAGACAGTTCTGCATGTGGCGCTTTCTTCGAGCTGTCCCTATTTATACAAGAACCCCTGATCTCCCCGTGGTCCCGAGCGACTGCGGGCGGGTAGCCGCCCCCCCTAGAGAGAGTCTTGTTACAGCTTTTCGTCCATAATAGCAAACTCGCCTCTGCTCTCCGCATCGTCAGCGCCCGCCCCGGCTGCTGTGTACGAAGCGACCACCACGATTAGGAACAAACCCCCCAGCAGCACCTGTTCCAAATGGGCCCAGCTCGAATCTCGTTCGATCCATAAACACGTGCAATCCCATCTCCGACTGGGACCACTCGACCGATCTCATCAACTTGTAAATTGGTGCAATGGTTGGTAATTCTCATTGGAAAAAGTTGATTGATGAGTTGTTTTTCCTCCCGCAGTCTCCTTCATCGCAACGATTTTTCCCCGTTCAGGAGGAACTGTTTTCGTGATCGAATTACGAGATGGATATACGAACTGTATAGAATCATTCGCTGGAATGGGATGAGTTATTCCTTTATAGAATCCCAATGGGATATTCGAATCCACCGGAGATACAATAGGTATTTGTAATCGATCAGCTTCGAGTATGACCGAGGACTCCCTATCTGCATTCATTATTACTACACGATCTGGTTGTTGGTTCGACCCGGATCCTCCGAGAGAATTTATCTTCCCATTCCTCTCCTTATCAGTCGAGTACCTAAAGGTCCTCGAACGGATCTTTTTCGGAAAGAAATGCATACCTGAATAATTGGTCAAAAAACCCCCGATCCTCCATTGATAATCATTGATACAGCTTCGATCGATTCTCGTCGCCATTTGTTCTATTATCTCATCGGATAACGAATTGGTATTTACAGATAATGAACGGCCTTTTCCACGAATGGGAGATCCTGTGGAATGACAAGCGTTTCGTGAACAAATCAGTGTCTTGTCTGGATCGGGAATAGCAATTTCATTTCTGGAACCGTATATATATACTTTGAAATGGTGAGCAGCTACCCGACGGCCCAGATGTGCGTTCGTACCCGGTGATTTCTGAAGAACCGGACTAGGATAATTGTACATGGTCCTTTTTCGAGCTGGCTCAGGTGGTTAGCTATGTCTATAAATAGATAGATATCTATCTATCTTATATATATATAGATCGATAGATAGATAATATATCTATCTATCTATATATAGTTCTATCTATATCTATGTCTATATAGTAATAGATGGGAATCAATGTATAAATCGATAAATATGCATAAATGGAATGAATGATGCTTCATCACTTGACTGGATATGGAACCCCGGCTGTTTATCGCTCACGCTTGGTACTTATCGCACTTCCCCAGCCGCCGCCCCTTATTGGCTCCACCCTGTTAGCCCACTCTACCCCGCTTTCCTCTGTGGCCCCGGGTGAGGTAACCACCTCTCGCCGTGTCGCCCGAGGTGGTGTTTTTCCCGCCCGCGCGACGACTCGGCGAGTCGTCTTGCGTTTCTATTTCGTACGAGTCGTCTAGATCAGAAAGCACGCATCTCGCCCATATCGTTGGAGCGAGAAGCTTGTTGGTAAATCCCTTTAGAGTATGAAGATAAAGCAACTGCCCCGACCTTGGGCCAAGGGCTTGCCCCTTAAGACCTTACTGGCTATTTCCCGACCCTCTTGATAGTGACTTGGGGCCGGGGACCCCCAACCTTACTTATTCAGGCCCCCCCTCCTGATCCATATAATTGTCCCTTTCTCTGGTGAATCTGGAACCAGTAGGGTTCCTTTCCGAAGTTCCCCCGCCCCTCTGATTTCCAACAATGAGGGTGATTTTGGAAGGAGTTTATCTTCGGAGGGGAGGGACGGAGGAGATAACTGAATCACCCCTCAAAGAACTGTTTCGGGGTGATCCTGAAAGGAGAAAAGAATCACCTCGAATCATTTCATTAATAGGGGGGGGGGGGGGGGGCCCGGTTCTTATGAGAATTGATAAGGGCTCCGGCCAGGTGCATTTTTCGCCCCCACTACTTCTTCATTCAGGGGGGCCCGGCCCCTCCCCCTCAATTTGTTCCGAATAATCAATGGGGATACCCGGCACTATTCATTATTCGAAGAGGGGGCACCACTAATGATAATGAATGTCGGGGGGTGGGGGGGGGGGGATAAGGTGATTCAAGTTGGGGGGACCGGGGTGGGGGGGTCCCCGGGCGGCCAAAAGGTCCCTGGGGTGCGGGGGCCGCCCGCCGCCCCGGGGAGTGTTAACCCCCCCGACCCCGAGGCGGCTGTTAGCTTTCCCCGGTTCCCAGGGTATCGTTCGGGTATTATCTATTATGAGCCTACTCAGAACTAGCTGATTCTCCCTCGCATTTACTGCTGAGATCCCGAGTCTCCAAGTGGGCCCTCTTGGCCACCCTCGACCCTGGCTTTTTGGGGAATCCTGCTCCTGTGTCGCAGGACTTGTAGCTCGGCGGTCCACCGGGTTTTTGTCTCCTTCCAGTTCCGAGTGTCTTCTCGGATAGTTATAGCGGCCCATAGGCGCGAGATGTACCTCGTGGGGCCGGCGGTCCCCTGGACATAGTCCTTTCAGGCAGTGGCCGTTTAGTCCATGGTCCATTGGATGGATGTTCGGTGCAAGGCCAAAAATTAGAACACACTGCCCGAAACGTTCCCGTCCTTCGCTTTAGGGCCTGTCCCTCAGTGTGGTCAGTACTTAATACTGTCGGGCAGCGAAGCTTACACTTGTTCACTTATTGTGATGGTTCACCAGGGCCTCTTTCCTCCTCCCTTTTCTGCTCACTCGTAAATCAGGGGCGGGCTGCCGGACCCCTACAAAGGGGGAGAGAGTCGACTGAACATCTCAGCCATTGGCGGGAATTTCGCTCGCATCCGATCCCCAATTATTGTTCACCCCGGATGATCGTGTTGGGTGAATTGTTACCTCGTACGATCGTGTTGGGTGAGCAACAGCCGCTTCGTCACAGTACTTACTTATGGGCTAACAGGTCACACTTTGGCCAAGTATCCTACAGAAAGACTCCCGAAAGCCGAAAAGATTGAAGGAATGGCCATAGGAATGGGCGCATCATGACATCGTAAGATGTCTCGCCCGGATGGATTAGTTGGTGCTGGAAATGTTGGAAAAAGTGAACGAAAAGAGTGATAGGGGGTGGAAAAGACAGAGACACTTCCCAACCGGGAAGCGAAGTTACCACTGATGGTATATTTGGTGTAAGCGAGCTCTGGGATCACATCTTTGGAATAAAATCCAGTTGGAAAAGGAAATCCAATTGGAGATAAGCTGCCTATGAGCATCATAGCATAGGTAAAAGGTAACGAGGAAGCAAGCCCCCCCATCTTACGCATATCTTGCTCATCCGACATGGCATGAATCACCGGACCTGCACTCGAGAATAGTAATGCTTTGGGAAAAGCGTGATTCATTGAATGAGAGACGCTAACCGAATAGTTGGAAATGCCGCGAGCAGGGATCATATAGCCTGATTGACTACGAGTTGGATGAGCTATGACCCTCTTTGAATCGTTCTGTAATATTCCAGTGGTTGCCGCGGAGAATGACGTCATAGCTCCTGCAGAAGTAATAACAATCGAAGCCGTGGGTGAGTATTCGAATGAAGGGGAGCACCTTGCTATCACGGAAACGCCTGCTGTTACCGTAGTAGCTGCATGAATCGAAGCGGATACTGGAGTGGGACCCTCCGTTGCATCGGGTGACCGAGTATGCGATCCTATCTGTGCAGATTTTCCAACAGCACCAATAGAGGGTGAGATACGAATAACAGTTATGGCATGAAATCTCATATTGCGGAAAATGAAAGAATTTCTGGGTTCGGAAAAGGCACTGGCACGAGCAGAAATGGTCGGAGAGTCTACTGTTTGAAAGAGAGTAGAACGACCCAAAATCCCGGGAGCTGATCCAAAATCACCTACTCGATTGACAGGCATAGCTTTTGTAGCTGCTTTATCTGCCTGGAGTCGTGTGGACCGGGAATTAATCGACAAATATGGAGCAGGACCTACCCCCTCCCATCCCAGGAATAATTGAAGAAAGTTATCTCCGGTAACCGACATTGGCGTAGAAAAAGTAGGAATGGATGAGTAACACATAAATCGAGGGCTATGTGGATCCTCGGACATATATGAAATGGGATGAGGATGGACCAGGCTACTTACGAATGTAACCACAATTGGCATAACCACGGTCGGGCTATCAAACACAGGGTCGGAAGTGAATTCCGGGTCGAACCAATCTGCAAATCGGGCGAGCTCTGTTACCCTTGCAATGATGTGGTGGTTCACCCCCAGGGACATTCTAATTAAGTGCTCTCCGAACCGTGCGGGGAGGTTTCCCATCACACGGCTCACCAACTTGATATTATGGTAACAACCACCGTATGTCCGAACAGGATCCCGCCCCCTCAAATAAAGAAGTAATTGTCCCATTCGAGGGTACGGTATCGCTTTCCTTTGCCACTCAAGTGTACGGCATCTGCCGACTTAGGCCCCTTCTTCCCTTACGCTGCTGATCCAAGCGCCGCCGCCCTATTCATTATTGGGGAAAAAGAGGGGGCTGGATCAAGAAAGAGTTGGGGTACTACGAGCCCTCTGCCCCACGCATCTAACCAGCTCAGAATGCGTGGTTCACCGGTTCCACCGACTAGACTCTTCTAGTTATTCAGTCGATACAGAGGTGCGCTTGAAGTGGGGGGTGTGCTGTCCCTATTGGACTCTTCCCCATAAGGCCCCCTAAAGTCCGGGCATAAGCGCCCTCTTGCTACCCATATGCGAGGCGCCGCCTTAGCCTTCCCCAACCTGTGCGTGGGACCTCCTCGCCGCCAGGGGATCGCTCCCACACCTGTAGCGTTCGTGATCGGCCTCCTCAACTGTGTATCGAAAGGCGGGGCAGCGCAGCCGCCAAGGGGGTTGTTACGTCCAGTATGTCCCCCCCTTATTCCCGACATGCTATGGTGCCCCAGGGTGGGTAGTTTCCATAGAGCGAGTCGAGTCCGTATCGCCGCGGAGCAACTGCAGCGTCCAGATCGAATCTATCTACTCGGCAATTCATCCGGTGACTTCACGGTCGCCAAAGGAGCCCCGAGAAGCATCAAACATTTCAGGTAAGATCCGTGGAGCAATTTTTGGATAGCAAGCACTAGCTCCCGGTGCGACTTCATGAGAAGCAATCAAAGATAAGATAGAAGATAATGAAACGCACGTGGTGGTTACTATAGCGGTTCCTTCTGAACCTGGAAAACGTCCGAAAGCACCTGCTACGGAACTACCGGGCAAGGGCGACGATACTATTAGTAGATACATTCAATCGAATATGAGGACAACCAAGAATCAGGCAATTACGGAGCGGCCTGTGATTGAGCGAAGATATGAAATTACTAACGAGCCAACAAAAAGCCGTTGTTTCGGCTTGGCCCGGCGCCAAAAAGAAAGTAAGTGGTGCCCTATTACTCATTAAGTAAGGGGGTGGGTTGTGGGCGGCAAGGCGCAGCCGGGGGAGCGGCGGTTGTCTATAATATGATCGGGTGCAGGAGAAAAGAAACTCAACATAAAGCCAGATTGGAAGGCAACAACCTCTGAAGGGGAAGCACTCCTTTTTAGGTGATAACCTCCTAATCGGCCTGTATCCGAGGGCCGTTAGGCGTAAGCAGGACCTAACGGTACTGACACTCGACCGGACACTCGACCAACGAGAGAGGAATTTCCTTTCCTGATAGGGGAAGGCGGGCACTTCCAAAAAGCTGGCGAATAGCTAGCTGGATCTCCAGCTTGCAGCAACAAAAGGCTAACCTCCCCCCGGGCCGAATATCAGCCCAGCGTGTTGCTTTCGCCAGAGCGACCCGACGTATAGTTCGATAGCTCGATCTCCGGGCCGGACAAGCTGGGAGCGGTGTTGCTTTTTCAGCAACCGCATCGTTGTGTTCATAGGATATGAGGTACAGCTCTATTTCCGGCTCAATAGCCTTCTTTTCTCCGCCGGCCGCTGGCCCGCCTTTTCCCGCCGGCCCGGAAGCGGCGAGGGGCCTCCTCGAACTAGACTCCTCCCTCCGAGGAGGAAGTAGACCCAGGCCTTTGTCTCCCCCTTGCCGTTCATTTCTTTATTGATTCGATAGGGATCATGGATTTCACCCACGATCCCTATGAAATCTCGAAGGGTTGCTTTCGCAATTCTCCCGACGGCATGGCGTGTATAGCCCTATACCGGGGGAGGGGAGCCACTCCGTTGATAAGAAATAAAGAGAACAAAATGGTGCTTTATTCATTGTGGTAGAAGCAGACTTTGGGTTGAAACGAGCCAAGTAGCCGCCTTATTCCTTTAACCCGGCCCCCCGCCTTTCTTTATTATTTATTCATCTATTGGCTGGCGGCTTCTTTTGTCTCTCAATCGAGGGGCCAGCCACCTCCAGCACTTGAAAGAATTTGGGCTGTGTGGTCGTCCTGGCACCTCTTACTATTGTATGAAGGATCTTGCGAAGCCGGGGAAGACCGGCAAAAGCTCAAAACTTGTGCTTGGTGGCAATGATCCACGCCGGATAATCAAAACCTGACTAGCTTTTATTCGAAATGGGGGTGGGGGGAACCCGGACCAGCTCAACCTTAACGCGTAACAGTTACGCGTTGAGAGGGCAAATCAGGAGCCTGATTCAACCCTTCGACGAAAGGAGGACGGAAGTGGGATTCGAACCCTCCTTTACCACTTCATTAATGGGGGGGCGGGCGGCTACCTTTTACTCACTGGGGGGGCGAACCCAAGCACCTCACTGGAGGGCGAGAAGCCCCAAACACAGATGTGCTCGTTCATGTTATTCCCTTTCCGATCCCGGAACGGCGAGGAACTCGGACGAAGAAACAGATTATATACGCAATTTTTCGTGGTGCGTAGCAGAATAAGCAGATTCTATACGCAATAGGGAGTGTTTTTCGTGGTGCTACGGGGCCCGGGCAAGGCAGACGGAGAAAACACCGATCCCTCATCAGATTCTCTAGACAGCAGCCCGGCCCATCGGAGGACTTGCCGATGACTAGCAGGAACTCGGAGCTCAAACTCAGGAACTCGGACTCATGACTCAGGTTTCCGGACTGGCAGCCCTCAAAAGCCACGAGCCCACCGCCCGCCCCCTATCCCTCTCCTTCGAAAGGGAAAAGGCTGCCTGCACTTTTTCCTTTGCATGGCGTTTTCATTCCCCGCTTTCTTCGCGTTTCCATCGAACAGGAGAAAAAGCCTTGACTCCTTTATCTATTTGGAAGGGGTCCCCCGCCCGGGTCGTCAAGCAAGGAAGGACCGACCAATGAAAGGAAGGGGCAACCGAAGGGGTCAAGAAAAGACAGACCCGGCCCCAGCCTCGAAAGAGGCTCTTTCTCCGAGAGTGCCCCAGCCGGCTCTGGACCGTGAAATCTCCTCTGGAAACCCGGCCGGGTTTGGTTTCTTATCCTTCAGTCCCGGGGTCAAGGGCGAAGCTTCCAGTTATTCAAATTCCCGGATCGTATCGCTCGGGAGATAGGAACAAGGGGAAATAAAAAACCTCTGTATCGCGGGAGTACAAGTCCTAATCCGTAAGATGATGGGATTCGGAGGAGAAAGTAGAAGGTTTCTGGCAAGCATGAGAGATGGGTTTCTCCCGTGGTCATTCCTCGTTCCAGCATCTAAGTCCCTCGCTGCCCCTCGGTAAGCATCTCAAACCAGAGATGTCCCGGTCAATACCCTTATTATCCCTGGTTGAAGGTAAAGGGCTACGCCCACCAACAATTCGATCCAGTACGTGCGGCCTAACGGACCAGGATGAATTGCAGGATCGCCCTGGAACTGAAAAGTGTTATATGGTTTGACGGATGGTTGACCCTGTTGAACCGGTTAATCCGTCGAGTGCGCTCCTTTTCCCGTAGGTCGAAGTGGCTCTCGGCTCCTGCATGCTCTCGATATGATTCGTGCATCCAAAGGACCGAGATACGCCCACCGCGACGGGGCAAGGGACCCGAGCCGACGATATCGAGCGACCCGAGCTATGCGAGCGAAAGGGGGGGGGGGGCGGCCGGCGGCCTTTCCCTCATAGCCTTTACGGACGGCTTCGCCCACCCAACATTGGAATGCTCGCACGGCCACTCCCCGGCGATACTCAATTACATCGCTACACGTCACCGGTTCTGCTGGCCATATTTTATCTGTGTTCCGAATCGTCTTTCGTGATTTGCGCGCGTGTAATCTGTGGATTGTGTTGTTTCCCCAGAGGGCGGGCTTATCTCATCAAGGGGGGGGGTGCTAACTGATCCCTCATGCCTATAACGGAATGTCATTGCTTTTATAGATAACGATCTCAGCCGCAGCGCCTCGCTCAGCAGATACAGGATCTAGCTCGCCAATCCGTTTATGCCTCCAAAGAATCTCCGCTCCCTGGTTTTCCCGGTCCCGGGCGCTTTTATCAAATAATCCCATTTAGATAAGTCCGTTCGAAATCTTAAGAACTTATAAGTTCTAGTAAGTTCGGGGCCAGGGAGAAGAACGTATATAATAACAGTGCTATCCAAGCAAGCTATTGACGATCACCATAAGGCCAGGTAAAAGCACTTGGAGAGAGCGGAGCTTTAAGGTATCCGGTCGGATCGATTCGGTTTGGTACCTACTCGAATAGGCATTGAACTGGGGATTCAAGTCATTTTCATTGGTGTGCCCGTAGTGAATGGTCGTCGTAATCTAGCCTCCCTTCTGCTCCATTCATTTATTCATTTAGGGGCGAAGCCATTAGAAGCCCCCTCCCCCTTCCTTCTCAATATGGTAGCCTGACGGACTAAGCCGACCCGAGAGTAGCGATGAGGTGCATCCATTGCCCGTGTGTAATATAAGAATAGTGGGTTCCTCTGCGTCCCTCCCCCCCCCGGCGCATCAGTCCGGAGAAGGTGCCTCTGCATCCCCCCTTGGCAGTGCCCCCGGGATCGATATACCTTATCTTTGCGGAATGGAAATCTCTCTGGGATTGTAAATGGTCGTGATCTAACCTCCTTCTCTCTAATGGTCGAAGCGTTAGATCAAAGGAGGTGGAATGGGAGTGTCCTGTCTAATTCTAAAGGTGGAAGCGCTCCCCGTTGCTCGGCATTCTTTGCCGATGGTCTGCGCTGGTCCCCCTTGCTTAACCGGGCATGAGCGTACTGGTCTAAAAGTTCCGAGGCGGCTGGGCCAGGGGGAGCCTGGATTGTGAAAGGTGGTAGCTACACGGGAGTCTGCGTCATACCAGGCTCACACTCGGTTCTTCCTCTGTTGCTGGTGAAGCTAGCTTACTGAAGCTGGTGCGGCTGCGGGTGCGTTTTGTCTCTGTTCATGCGTGTTCCCGCGATCGGAGAAGTTTCGTATATAATCGCAGATGGCAGCCGGGTGTTGAATCCTTGATTTCGTCCCATCCCCAATGTGCCTTGAAAAGACCTTGCCGCTCGACCGGTCGAAGCACGGAGACTACTCTCCTTTTCCCTTCCTCAGCAGTCAGGTAGTATTCTTTTCATGGGTGAGGCACAAGCAACCCATCTCAACTTAACGGTCATGGAACCCATGGCATAGGGAATGAAAGGTAGATATAAACGACGCGAAGATTGCGGTCATGGAGGAGCATGAAGCACTTTCGCAATAGCTGAAAGCGGAAATGGAAAGACTTCATATAACACCAGCTGGAGGGAATGGAAGAGCTTCGGGTTCGGCGCGAACAAAAGCCCAAATCTCGTTATTCACATTTCCAAGATTCGATGATAGTGATCAAGGACCGGCGATGGCCGACCTGGATTATTCCACTAGCACTTGTAGGGGTTGTGTGGCGGGGGGGTGTCCGAGGTGCTCTGGCTGTGGCTTACTTCTTCGCCAGCCGTTCCACTCGCTGGTTCGATCGGCCTTTATAGAATAAGGGGAACGAGCCTCGTCAAGTGCAACCGACTCACCGCCCACATTAGTGGAATCAAATTCCATCCAGGATCATATACAACCGTCCGATCGTGGGCGCAGGTAGGTGGAATTCACCCACCACCTAAACTTTGAATGGGTCAGCCCAATATACGATTCCTTCCCCTCTCTACGTTCGGGAAAGGTATAACCTTCTCCAAAGGACAGATCGGGTCCGGGGATACGCGATGATAAAGGCTCCGGAAGGGCAACGGTGGTAGTAATGCAGGATCCGGGCGGGCCCCTATGAAATTAATGAATAGGGGGACCTTGAAAGAAATAGGGCGCGTCGGAGCATCAGCTTCTGCTCCTTCCAGTTCCTGCTCCTACAGAAGAAGTCACCGTAAACGGGGGCAAGCTTTGGGCATGAGTTGAACAGAATCAAGAGCCCTTAATGAGATAGTCGGGACGAACCCGCTGGAAGATCCAGTTTGACGATCCTGGGTGTTTCTCTGTAGTAGCACCACCCGTCGAAGCCCGCCGCTGGGCGTGGGTCCTTTTCCTTCCGGTCGAAGTGGTCCTTTGGACTCCTCATATATAGGAGATTTCTGTTTCCAATATCAAGATCCGTCCGCGAATTACGCAGTTTAGCCCGGTGGTGTGGACCCGGTGGGCCTGTTGTTGCCCAAGCCCGCTGCTGGTGCACGACTGGAGTTAGCTCTCTGCGAAAGGCGGCTAGGGCGCCCATCGGACGGATCTCGGCCGCATCCTTCCCCTCTCTACGTTCGGGAAAGGTATAACCTTCAAAGATCGCCGCTCTCCCCATTCTTCCTGTGCCTCACCGGCGGCCCCCGTACTCGCATAAGGAGAGCTGCAACGACGTCTACCTAGCTGGGGAAATCCATCTTTAGCTTCAGCGCGGCCGCGCGCGCATCTTTAGCGCAGCGGAAGGAGGGGAAATCCATCTCTAGCGCAGCCGGCCACGGGGAACTTCTCTTTTGGGTCCGGACCGGCATTTCTTTATCGAATCGAAGATTCATCTATCAGCTCCATCCTTCGGCCCGACAAAAGCAAGCACCCCTACCTAATATCTCGGAATGCAGGATTTGGGTCAAGCTATCGAATCAATCCTTCTCGAACCAATCTCTATTGTCAGGGCTTAGAAACGATAGGCATTTGTCAGTAGGCGAAGCTTCTCCGAGCCTTCCGGGTAGGCCAAGGACGGAGTCGAACCGTCATTCCAGGATTTGCAGTCCAATACATTGCCATTATGTTACCTAGCCGGAGGCAGGTGAAAACCCCCCAGATGCCGGGCCGGTTCACCCCGGCAGGTTGTTGAACCCTGCATGTGCCAGAGTCAAACTTCGGATTGCACGAGAGGTTGTTATTCGCGGCTCACTCTTCTTTCCCGAACTTCCCAAAGCCCCAGCCTCATACGCATTCGCCCTCAAGAGTTGTTGCTCGAAACTCGCTTAGCCGTTCAGTTCGTTATTATAGGCGTTTAGGATGCCTCGGGAAACGGACACGAACCACTTCATTATAGCTCCTCGGTGGTCGATATCAGTTTCTTCACCGATGCCGTTATTTATCGAGAAAGGGGAAGCAGCCGTGGCTGGCGTCTCTTGTTCCGTCTCACGCCTTCCTTCCTTTCCAATGGAAAGATTTGACCTGCATAAGTTGTACTTAGTGATCAGCAACTCGAAGATCCGATAGGCGGGGTCCCGTGATACAAAGGTGGGTCGAAGACCCACCCAACACCCCCCGAGCCGGAGGCACGCCGACTTGGATATATAGAATAGGGTAAGGGGTAAGAATAGCCCTTCGGGTATGACCGGTCAGTCCTCTCCCAATTACTTATTCATTCAATTAGGGGACGACGTCACGGCAGTCGGAGTCAAAGAAAAGGGAGGTTCCGGGTGGGGTGCCCGGATGCTGCTCCAGTTTCGTTCCTTCGTCTGGTCCAAGTCCGCCCCCTCCACAAGCCTTTTCCGGACCATCCTGCTACTCGTACTGCTCGTTCACTACACTCCCTCCCGTACCTCGACTTTGTCCCTCGTCACTCGTTTCGCCGTTCGCACGCGCCATCGAAGCACTTTGAACAGGCGGGCGGGAGAGATGCAACTCATTGCATAGTATAACTCACGAGTGGAACGACCCAATAGATCAACTTTCACACCGTATTTCGGGGAAGGGCTCACTCTCTTCTCTGCCCGCAGGGTAATAATGAATAGGGGGGCGCACGGGGTAATAATGAATAGGGGGAGGTGCTCGCATTAGAAACAGATTTGATGATACAGAATGGTTGGTGAGAGACTATTATGCGCGTTCCTTCTTCGAACCTTTTAGTATGTATCGCCCCCTTTCCTCGGTCGGAACTATAGATCCGAAGATCCACCGGACGAGGAACTCCATTCCGCACTGCTGCTGAGTCGTCGGACTTATCCACCAAGGATGGGATTCGTGGAATTCTAGTTTGTGGATTGCGCCGGGGAAAATCTACCAAAGCTAGGCAGATATGTAGACTCCTTCCCCGCTGCTAAGAGAGAGCAAGGAACAAAATGATTGTTTGTCCGAACTAGCGCCCACTGGTCTCCTTTCGGGTATGCGGGTACTAAGAGTCCTCCCACTACCAACCAGCAGACGATATCTCATCTGGCTGGGTCTTGCCGGTATCAACAACAACAACTGGATAAATAACAACCTATGGAAACGGAAGCAGCAACTAACTATGGCTCTTGGCCCAGACAACGTCCTAGGCGTGGGTAAATCGGAACAACGAGACGGGAACGCCTAGACGACGTCCTGGGCTTAAGTAGATCGAGAGGTCGTTCCGTCCCTTGTCCCCAATAGTAATAAGATGGGTAATATGTCTCCATACAATGTTGCTCCGATCTGACCTAGCTGGCGAGCAATCCCAGTCCGCGGCAGAGGACGAGACAGCGAGCGAGCGTACCTTTGTTCGCTTCTTCTCCACCAAGCACGGGAGTTTAGGGATAACTGTAGGTCGGTGGCTACCTGAGGAAACTCCGATTCGATCCGCCGGCTGGGAGGCACCTACCTCATCCCGATCGCAAGGAGAGGTTCACCATGATGGGGGGGTGTTTCTAGGTACTTCTCCCTGTGTTCCGGAAGGAAAGGACCGAACATGGACCATGCTTTTGCGGCATGCTCTTCATATTTACGGATTCGCATATAGACTCCTTCCCAACGTCTTCCCTTATCTGAGGTGCGGAGAGAAACATATACTTCTTATGACTTCCACTTATTGATCCCGGAAAAGTGAATGGTTCCATATTGGGCCCTATCGAATGAGATGAAGAAATGAAAGGGCTTCTACTGAGGTTTCGTGAATGAGCCCATCCCTAGCCCGCCCACACCTGTGTAGAGTAGATCGTTCAGCACCTGCGGCACGAACCAATTTTTGACCCATTGGCCCTAGTATCATAGGCGACCGAACGGCCGCCCCCCCTAATTACTGGACCAACCCGCTGTAATAATTCCATAAACACCTAGCGAAGATATGGCAAACAGATGAAGTATACCTATGTCCGAATCTGACGATACCATACCATGATCAAAAGGTACAACGGCCCGAGCAACCAAACTTGGCATAGATGTAACCACTGGAGCCATTCTAGAAGGGGAGAAATTAGCACTACTCGGTAAAATAGGTTCTTTTATAGCTAATTTTGAACCATCTGCTAAAGGTTGTAACAATCCGAACGATCCAGCTACATCAGGACCCTTTCGACGTTGCGCAAGAGCCATTACTTTACGTTCAGCTAACACTAAAAAGGCTACTCCTAGTAGAAGTGGTATGATTATCCCAGGTATTTCAGCTGGAATAGCAATGTACGTTTCCGATTGACTATTAACTCATGATCGGGCCTGGTCGACCCACCCGATCATGATATTGAACTCATGATTGGGCCTGGTCGACCCAATCATGATATTGAAGGATGGGACCTTTTCCCGAGGAACTATTCACTATTAAAGGGGGGTGGTGCATGATTGAATTGGACCCTGTTACGTTACTTCGAATGGAATCCATCACTGGCCCGGCCATAGCTCCGATGCCTCCCCGATCTATTCGTGGTTGAGTCAATAACATGCGATAACATGCCGGGAAAAGGTCACAGATGTGGCTGAACCAAGTAACATTGCAAGAACATAGTGGTAGTAGGGTCGGGAAGATTTGCTCTTTGGCATTTATCGATGTAACCATCAGCCGCGTTATCATTAATTCGTGTCCGTCCGTATCGCAAAGCTGGATCGACGCCAGCTGTAATTGATAAAGGTTCGATTGATTCAACCAACACATTTTTCCCCGCCCAATGCAACTAACTACGCCAACTGTTTAGTCTTTAAGCTTTGGACCTTGAAGGATTAACCAGAACTGGACAGCCGATCCTACAATATCGGACGGAAACTACCGAGACAGGAATTCACCACAAGATCCGCCGGGAAGGCCCCTTGGAGAAAGAATCAATCTCGCACCCACCCACCAATGATGAAAACTACCATGCATATACATAAGTGATACCCCCCTTATCCATTTCCATAATAAGAGTTCGAACGAAGAACAGAAAGAAGTCAAGACTCGAGAGGACATGTGAACATAAACTTGTTTCATTAAGGACACCGACGAACAGAGCTTTTTTTAAGATGCATTCATGGCCTTCTTCGTCCTTCTCTTTTTCCAATCGTGAACCCGATCGGTACCTTTGTATAGCAGTAATAGGGCTTTGCCAAATTGAAAGACTTGTTCTCGCGAAGATCCCTTATTCTTCCTATTATGAAGTGGTTCCACCGCATGGGAGTTGCGGTTTCCGCTACGTTATATTATAGATTCGATTCTCGGCGAAGCCCCCTTGATTCGAATTCCCAGCCCTTCCCCTCGAAATCAATAAGGACAAGCGCGCCCTTAAATGAATGAATAAGTAGCAGAAGACTGCAGAACACGGACTTTGATTAGCCACTTGCCGAATAAGCTGCAGCACGATAAAGAATGCCCGCAGCAGCCCGCACGTCTAGGGTCGGGAGCAAGCTGCTGCGCCGTCCTGGCCGGGAGTTGTGGGGAGGGACGTATTCCTATATAACGAGAAATCTCATTGGCCTAATTATTCCACATCATATCCGCCCGGTCAATCTTATTAATGCTCCTTTTCCTCGATCATATCAACAGCTTGCTTGCTCGTTCGCTCGCCGCTTAGACCTGCTCGCTCGCTCGGTCGCATCTATCTATCTGCTCGCGAGCGGATATCTAGAACACTCCCGATCCGCTCCGATCACTATCGATTCACTCCGATCACTACCCATCTCACTCCCATTCCTCTCCACCAGAACGGACTACCGATATAAATTGACTAAAGAGTGGAGAGCAAGGAAACATTTCTCCGAAATAAGCTCTCTATAAAGGATGCACACTGTGGAATTCGACCTCCCAATGGGTTAGTCAAAAGAAATCAGTGGTGTAACGATCCCATCTTAATTGGTTACATATCAATGGAATGATACGGAAATTTCCCGCGGGGCCGGAGCGGAATGAAGAGGAAAGACGGCATTGGGCTTCGCCCTCCTTGCTTCAGGGGGGTGAAGGAAAGTAACCCTGTTTCTGGGGAGAAGGGAGGTTTGGTTAAGTTGGCGGCTGCCCGTGCAAAAATCCGTAGAATGATAAGGTTGGTGGTTTAGCCCACTCCATTGATCCCGCCTCCAGAAACACCTTTACTTTCCCTCCCGGCTCGGCGGCCCCCACCAGGATGATGAATATCCATCACACCTTGTTCCTGAAATAACTAGAACTTATAAGTTCTTAAGATTTCGAACAAACTTATCCAAATGAGATTCTTTGATAAAACCCACAGCAACAAGCGATTGTCAATGGAGGTATGGCTGAGTGGCTCAAGGCATCGGTTTGCTAAATCAACATACAATGATATTGTATCATGGGTTCGAATCCCATTTCCTCCGGATACTCTATGAATCACGAAAGTGGAACGAATCGAGAGTTGGCCTGCCCATAATAGTAGTAATAGTAAAGGGTGAAGAAGCGGTTCTCCAGGCTCGGGACGGTTCACACTCCGGCCTCACGTACTTGTAGATAAGGATACCTACTTAGTGGCTCAAATCCTCCCGATTGAGAGGTTATCCGAACATTGGAAATGAATGTATTCCGAGGGATGTGTAGTACAGCGGGTCGGGCGCAATGGAACTATCTATTGCGGGGGGGGGGGCAGGGGAATGATTTATGTACAGATCGGTACGCGCTTCTCGCCGTTGAACACCACGCTAAGGTCTCTCCATAGAATGTTGTACATGTGATCCCGAGGTCACGTCACGATGCCAATGGGAAGGTTATACCTTTCCCGAACGTAGAGAGGGGAAGGCTCGCCGGAAAGAAGTTCTAAACCGGGCGGGGAGTGGCTACGTTCTCAGCCAATAATCCATATGGAAGGTACACTACCGGCCCGCCCCAACCCCCGTAAAAACATCGCAGTGCGAACCCGACTCCCTACCCGGTCTCCTCTATTATTAATGATTGATAAGCGGGTTATTGAATGGTTCTTTTCGAAGAAAGAGATCACCCTTGAACCCCCTTTTCGAACCAAACCAATAGGTTATACCTTTCCCGAGCGTAGCGAGGGGAAGGGGGGGCACGCACCCTGCGTAAAGCCTTGTCCCGGGCGGGCCGGGGAGGGGACTTTTGAATCAAGGGCTAACAGCTTTTTCTTTCGAAATCCTTCCCTTCGCGTAGCTCGGGGGGCTCGCTGCCTCTCGCTTCTTTCCATTAATCAATTGCAACACGGGTTCTGAACCAATTTCCGCAAATTCATTTCATTATTGATGAATTGATTGATTCACTCGAATCGGAAATTGCGCGCGCGTATTAATGCTGTGTCGTGATGGCTAACCCATTTATGTCTACATGAATGGAGTAGCGAATGTGAGTTCTTCGAGGTCGATCCTGATTCTGATGAAAAGAAGAATACCTTCGGAGTTAAAAATTAGTAGTTGTTGGGATGTTCCAACACCTAAGCCAACGCTTGGTACGGGCGCTAACAAAGGATTGGGACAGATCCGGCCGTCTCCAGCCTGGACCCAGCGAGCCCGAAGAATTGTACATTCTATGCCCGGAGTTTTGGAACGAACAGCGAGTGAACTAGGTTTTTGTATTACTTCTCGAGCTTCTATTTCTTCCGTTAAGGGAGATTCGGGAAAAGATGGAATAGGGAGACGTGTTTCCAAAACGAACAAGATACGGGTTGAGAAGAAGAAGTTAGCAAAGTTGAACAAGATTGGAATGAGCATAGGAACATGTATTGATGTACCAGATTGGCTAATGCTCCCAGGTTGATGCGATGCATTCCACCGGTTGGCGGGGAACTTAATTATTGGTATATTTATCGGTCCAACACGGATTGAAATAGGAGCCGGTTCGACAGAAAGCTTCTGAAAACGCGGTGCACCCGGGTAAATAAGGAACGAGATGAATACAGAGGTTAAACGAGCATCCCACACCCGAAAGGTGCCCCACATAGGTTTTCCCCGAAACCCTCCAGTTACTGAGGTAAACAATGTAGAAAAAGCACCTATCTCTGTACCGGTTCCGGGAGAGCGAGGAAAAAGGGGATGTTTCGTTAATGGGAACGGGAAACTGTTGATAGCCGCTGCAATATGAACAGGTATACTCATCCGAGCTGCAGGAACATGTACATAGATGATTCGATAATTTTCACCTTGTTGAGAATCTGATGGTGCTACCCGAATACTCGAATGAATAGCCATCGCTGTTAAGAACCGCCGAAATCCAATGGGAATTTGCGCGTAGCTCTTGGTCTTTAACATAAAGAAAGAAGGTTGTAATAACGGGACGGACATGTGATAATTTGATCCTAGCTAGTGGAACGAGAGATACATGGATGTATATGAAATGCATAATCCAAGAATTCCGCATGGAATACGTACATATAATAATTCGATCCTAGCCGCTTTTCGCTCCGCTCGTGGCACTCCTTGCTTGCGGAGCGGCATACCGAAAAGAGAAGAGAAAGATTGACTCTACATATGTATTTCTTTATACGTTCCCCTATCGATTCAATTCTCTTCTGTTCCGGCTGTTGAGAGCACTGGCCGGGTCATTGCTCCGGTGGGCAGGGTTCATTAAAGCATAAGCACATATGGCGCCCGCCGCATTTCATTTCTATTTCTTCTGGTGCTGATGACCAGGAATGACCAATCGGAATACTAGCTCACAGTTCCGAGCATGTCTTCTTCACTGAGATGTGAATTCTCTATAGCTTTCTTGCTCCTTCCAGCATTATTGCTATTCAATGAGGAAAGAAAGAAGCTGCTCCGGTCGAGGTTGAGTGGCGCCAGATCCGGGGCGGGCGACTTGATTGGACTTTTGATTCGTATCATGGCAGCCGAAGGAATAGCGAGCGAGTTCTTGGCTAGAGCAATAGATGTTCAATATCAGTTCCGAATCGATGGAAGACTGAGATTGGAGTAAGAGGTAGGATATTTCGGTAAGTGTGCTCCGATCCAAGGGTCGGGAGAAGGGATCTCCCCTGTTTGCCTGCCCGCGGCCGCACCCCTCCGCTAGCTCCCCCTGGAAGCTGGGTGGGGACCCCTGCACGAATGAGATCTAGACTCAAGCACTGCCAGTAAATAGAGGTGTTCTACTCATACCGTACGAATGACCCCTCTTTCTCCGATGATGAATAGGAAGCTGCAGTTCCCATCATCACCATGCAGCACACCCGCGGGGTCCAGTCTATCTCCACAGATCAGGTCTCGGATCACCTGCAGCAGTGTCCAGGCGGATTCGATACGGCAACGCACCGAAGCAGCTTATCTTCGGGATGCATGATGAGCCAGCCACCACCTTTGAGAAAACGACAACCCACTCGCGCAGCTCGAGCACCTAACGGTCCTCGAGTTCCTAACGGTCCTAGAGTTCCTAACGGACCTCCTTATGCCTCACGCCTTACGCCTCAATTTGCCAGTTGTAATACCCTTGTATACACCACCCATCAGAACATCCAATAGGTATTACAAATAAAGAATTAGGATACAACAAAAGAGCTAGCCGCGTGTCATCGGGCATTTATGTGGGGGAGTCTCAGCTTCTGACCAGCACGGTCGGTCATTCTTGATTTAGGGGGGAACGAGTAATGCCTTCTGCACTCTCTCGCTTATCACCGAAAAGGTCACGCTCGTACGAACATGACTACTAGAGCTTCTGCGAGAATCATCGTACAGTAAACCCTAGTAATGATGACAACGGTAATCAGCTGTTGCGAACGACGAAGCTGATTCAGGAGCGGGAAGAGGGACTTGAACCCTCAACCTCAGCCCACTTTCCCAACCCGATGCACTATTATGTCGATTGGATATAACGTATATAAAGAGGTTGTGATTTATAGAATAAGTGTATTGCAGAAAGATTGTGAAATGCCTACTTGATTGACTTGCAATTTGAATAGTGAGATAGAATAGGAAAAGGCTCCCTCCTGGCATTCTTAAATTGGTTGTGGTTTATCCACCCAGGAGTCCCTCGCGTCGAAACGAGGGCGAGCGTCTCCCGGTAAATCCGCGGGCGTACCGGTTTCCGGCTTGATGTGAGTTATACGCGGTAGAGACGTAATCTCTCCTTGCGGAGGGACACCCCGTCCCGAAAGGACCGAAACTTCCTCTCGTAAGAGATGGTAAGGATGTATCTGTTGGGCGGTCTCAGCGGTGGGGACTGTTGGAACAGTCTCTGAGAAGGTCCCGTATTCCAAACCTGATACACACTGAGATTGATTCTCTATTTGGGATGTACCTTCTTTAGTCGATTGTTCTGCATCTGGTGTTAGCCACGTGATGGATAGTTGATCGATGAGTCATTTTTCCAAAGCACCCAGGCGTGTAAAACAAAGGATGGGATGAAAAGCGGGCAATAGAAACCTGGCGGGCGGATCCGCGAAACTCACTACTGTAACGGGTAGGGGAGGTGCTGTGCGCTCCCCATAGGCAGTTCCGGAGATGCTGCCTTCCCCTCTCTACGTTCGGGAAAGGTATAACCTTCACGGTCTGCCGTTAGCTCCTCAATCGCTCTCACCGGTAATTCATTCTATTGTGGGGAAATGACTTCTCGAGCGGATGAAGAGCCTAACGCACCCTTCGGCTCGTATCTGCATAGAATCCTTGTTCTAAAGAATAAGTGACCTCCGGTTCCTTTCTTCTTGTTCAAAAAATCGCTGCGTTCACAGCTCCTTCCCCTCTCTACGTTCGGGAAAGGTATAACGTTGACGTTCGTTCACTCGTGTCTTGCTCACATTCGTTCACCTTCTGGCTGGAAATAAGCCGAGGCCCGCGGGGAGGCATGCTTCCTCATCCTCTCCACGTTCGGAGGGAAAGGGAAAACCCCCTCCTTCATCTGGCTAATATGGGAGCGCAGCGAGCGACATCTTCTTTTTTATGCTATCCACGAAGCGAAGCGATCGAGCTATGTCCGGGGTCGGATCACTAGCGAACCGAGGGATATCGATTACTCGGCGAACCGAGCTCGGCACAGCTAAGGAAGGTATGAGGCACCCATCGGATCTGTCAGATACTCACTACTGATTCAACTCCAACAATCGAAGTGCTTCTAGCCTTCGCCTCCCAACCAACTTTCTCGGTTACCCAGCAAACCCAAAGAACCATCATTGGACCAACCTTATTGATTGCTTCTGCGTTGGAGGCAACTAACCACCCTTTGCTGGTTGGTCGGGGGACGAGTCCGAAGCCTCCTTCTTGATAGGTCATAATCAACTGCAGATTGGTTGAGTCCGGTTCGGTCCAGCTGAGGGACCCGGACAAACAGATGCTCTTCGTTGACCACTCAACACCAATTGAGTGGCCGACCCATGAAATGGCCGTATCTTCGGAGAGCTCACCTGCCTTCGGCTCATCTTGACTTTTTCCGTGCTCGAGTCCAGATTTCATTCGTGCAGGGGCCTTTTCCCGTCGAGTAAGGCGGGGGCGGACGGTTCATTCTCGAAGTTCCCCCGCCCCTCTGATTTCCAACAATGAGGGTGGTTCTGAGAGGATCACTCACCCCGAAACGATTTCCAGAATCACCCACCACTTCGAAAAGAAACCTTTTGAATCGATTTGTTCCTAATAATCAATAAAGATACCAGTGCAGCGAGGGGCACTATTCGAGGGGGGGGGGCACGGGGGGGTTTATGTTGGTGATTTCAGGGCACCGGGCGGGGACAATTCGACTCTTTCTTCACCTTGGTCGTCCGATATCGGAGGAACGCACAGTAACCGAAGGGACTGAGCAAGGGACTGAATGCACCGACTGGGCAAAGTCATAGAACCAACGTGGTCAACGACTTAACCCTTTGATGGACCGGGCAGTGGCATCGAGGGAACTGTCAGCGGTGCGATCGAAGGAACTGGCCGAACAAGGAGGAGTATTAGACCCCTGCCTTTCCTCTCCCGTTGGTCGAGTGTCCGGTCGAGTGTCAGTACCTAACGGTCCTGCTTACGCCTAAAGGTTATACCTTTCCCGAACGTAGAGAGGGGAAGGACCTCGACGTGCCCATTCTTTTTCCTTTCCTCCAGAGCGAAAGACACCTCCAGCTGGGCCCGCTCCCCCTATTTGATTCTTATTATTACATAAAGGTGGTGTGGGTAAGGAGCCAGAGGAGAAGGCTGGCTAAGAATTTGCCAGGCTTACACCGGAGCGGAAAGAGGAGCAGCTCCACAAGGGGCGAGGCAAGTGCGGGGACACGCACGAACATCAAGAGGTCATGTAACAATGGAATCTATTCCTCCTAATTCCGTCGCGATACGCAATTATATGAAGAAAGAGGGGGCCTTGAAAGATAAGGTCATAGCTGTTCCTGAACGAATTTGTCGCCGTAGGAATCTACCCCATAATATCTATAAGAAGAATGAAGAATTGATAAGAATAACACATATCTGGGTGTATAGCTTAGTTGGTAGAGCATTGGGCTCTTAACCTAGTGGTCGCAGGTTCAAGTCCTGCTATACCCAGACCTGACACTCTACGTGATTGGGTAGTAATGACAGTTCGTAGTAGCGTTCGAGGATCACTCTTTGGTTAGGGTGGATAAAGAGTGGTACAGAGAGTAGTGGCTGGCGCGGCCACATCGGTCCTTCCCCTCGCTACGCTCGGGAAAGGTATAACATCGATGGAATAAATATCAGTAACCTCTGGCCCTATTCATTCTATAGGGAAGGGATACCGGGAGGCCCCCACTAGCTGGGGCAGGACCCTTCATGATAGGGGTGTTGTGTTATCTGATCTGGCTCATCAATCATCGGAGAGGGAGGAGGGCCTATCATTTCATTTCATATGAAACTAACCCGTTGATCCGTCAAATCCCGGATCCGGACGTCTTCGTCTTTACCAACCCAGAGCCGGGAGGAGTCGGATTGGATCCTTCCAAAGAAACGAGCTTTGACCTGCTCCGATTGGCTGGTAAGGGCTGGCAGCTAATAGTGCCGGGGAGACCTCCGCTGTCTCCCCGCCCCACAGGGAGGGGGCTAGGACGAATACAAGGTCTTTCACATACGCCGCACTTTCCCTTATTTATTGGAATATCATTTAGGGGGTTACTGCCCCGCATTAAATGAAGTGCTGCGGTTGCAACGCACCGGAAACCGACGACCACACACTTGGTTCGGGTTATTGCCCGGTGCAAAGGGACGCATCTCCAACACCCACATGACCAGCGTAGCTCCCTCGATTACGGACGGAGAGGGTCACCGACATAGAACCTAGGAAGAGGCAGGCATGTGCAAGCGCGTTTATACGCGCGCGAGCAGTACCTACCTTGTCGATACCAAACCAATGTCTGGCGCGCCAACCTTTCTAATTATAAGAGGAGTAATAGGGGAAAATATTCGCCTTTGTAAATTGGCATGTTCGATGGGGACGGGTAGTGACCTTTTCTTCTAAGAATTCATAGTCGCTCCGCTGGGTATAGATTAACCAAGGAAGGCCACGCTCGGTATATATATTATGGATCCGTTGGCAGTGCTCAGTATATTGGTATAACTCCGAATTTTACTTCTACCTCGAGGTAGATCCTGAGCAGCACCCTTAAAGAAATAAGGTCGGATACAGCCGGCACGCTTAAATGCTCCTCTCTCCTCCCGGAGGAGCAGCGTCCGGTAGTATTGTCCGCAAGGTCAGGGTACGGAAGAGCTTCGTCTGGACCTTCGCCCGTACTTTTTTACCAGGAGCCGGAGGCATATACTCTTCCCCCCCCGGCCCGGCAAGTCTGATAGAGAAGGACCTGCCCAAATCAATGCCACAATAGATCATTCATTAGAAATCGGAACAGATCCCGGAATTCATACACTATCGCTCGGGAAGTGACTTCCCCTCCCGACCTTGTCGTCGCGGCCGGGGGGCGCGTGCCATTTCCTGACCCTCGAATGAATATATAAATACAGCTAAATGAATAGGTAGAATGGGGAGGCGCCCCGCCTAGGCGATCGTCCGGATCTGCCAAGCTTTAATCGATCAGGCACACTGGCCCAAGCAGCGCTTATCCATTCATCTAGGCGGGGGTGGGTCGCCTGATCGAAACTTTCGAAGTGGGGGCGTGCAGGCGTGTCTCTATGCTTTCGATGCGCTCATATTGGTTGAGGTGCCCGGCCCCACCACCCCGTACAGCCGGAGCGACCACCAGTTGGGAAGTCGCCTCCACCGCAATCAGCGCTAGCGGGTGTATCTAAGAGTCATACTCCTCGGCATTCATTGGACCCATAATTCCCCAGTTCGTTAGAATCTTAGGACGAGCAGCTCCATGATGCGCATCACAGGGGCACGAACTACCGTTCATGTTTGAGAAGATTCCCCCGTTGCCGCCACGAACCTACTCCGACGAAGCCTCAGTATTTTCCTCCAGATCCCACCGCAGATCCAAGTAGAGACCCTAGGACCAATTCCATCGTATCCGTCAGGTCGATTCAATCAGTTCTTCTCGGACCGAACCCCTGAAACAGTTCAGGAGTTCGGATAAGTTTGGCTTCCCACTTCTCCGAACGGAGAGAAGCCCCCAACCAGAGCAGCACTTCTCTGAACGGATAGAAGGGAAGGCAAACAGAGGCCATTGAGAAGGAGAGGTATCCACGATGACTCTTATTAGTAACGTGCATCATAATATTGTTTATGATGATTCATGAAGGTGGCTGGGCGGTTGTTCCACCCGCGACAAATTTCTGCGGCCCCGCATAGCTCCGGATAGTAGTTATTCCTCCTTCTCCCGCCCGGAATTGCCAAGAGTTTCTCATTGCTCCGTCCCCTCCCTCCTGCTGGCCGCCCCTCCCTCACCGCCTGGAAATCCTCCCACCGAATCATCGATCGGATTGCCTTTCTCATCACCCTTCGCACTACGCAACACTGGTGGGCGTCTATCCCATCCTACCTCACTCCCCAGAGCTTACTTGCTGCACTGGTGGTTTGCCCCACCCAAGCCTGTCACCCATGAGAAAGAACTCCCCTCTGGAAAGCGGCACCTTTTCTTCATCCGATAGGGGGCTTGGGGGCCACGCGCGGGGCAGGCCGCCCCTCTTATTTCCCTAAAGGGGGGTGGGTCGGTCGGGGGTCCCCTCTCGGGAAGGGGGGGGGGGGTGTGCCAGCCAGCCACCTCATATCAAGGGTGTTAACGTCAGGGGTGTTCCATCCACGGCTTGTAGCGGGGATGAAAACGCCTCTCCCCTTCAGGCGTTCTTATCTGATAGTTGAGAGTGAGCTTACTCACTCTCTCAAGTGGAAACAAGATGGGCCCAAGCGTCGTTCCTTGTCGGCCGAAAACGCTTCACCAAGCGTCGGTCGGGCAAAGCTTTGAGCTTCGCTGCTCAGAGCAAAGCTTGGCTACGCTTCTTCCATATATGTGATTTATTACATATATAGGGCTGTGCCGTTCCCTTGAACTTCCGCCCCTATCGCATCGTAACTCCCATGCTTTTCCTGGTCGAACCAACCGGCGATTTCCGCTTGCTCGGAGGAGCAAGCAGAAACAAGTCTTTCAATTTCGGGAGCAGGAAGTACAGGAAAAAGATGAGATAAAGGTCTTTATCACGCCAAACAGCCCACTTGAGCAACCTGCCATTATCCCATTGATTCCTATGAATATAGGAAACTTGTATTTCCCATCCACAAATCCATCTTTGTCCATGCCGCTAACTATAAGTTCAGTCCTGCTTTTAGTTCATTTCGTTACTAAGAACGGAGGGGGAAACTCAGTACCAAATGCTTGGCAATCCTTGGTAGAGCCTATTCATGATTTCGTGCCGAACCTGGTGAACGAACAAATAGGTGGTCTTTCCGGAAATGTCAAACAAAAGTTTTCCCCTCGCATCTCGGTCACTTTTACTTCTTCGTCATTTCGTAATCCCCAGGGTATGATACCACATAGCTCTACAGTTACGAGTCATTTTATCATTACTTCGGGTCCCCCCTTTTCGATTTCTATTGGAATTACTATAGTGGGATCCCAAAGGAATGGGCTCCATTTCTCCAGCTTCTCATCACCCGCAGGAGTACCACTGCCGTTAGCACCTCCCTCAGTACTCCCTGAGCTAATCCCTCATTGTTCCCGCGCATCAAGCTCAGGAATACGTTTATCTGCTAATATGATGGCTGGTCATAGTTCAGTAAGGATTTCAAGTGGGTCCGCTCGGACTATGCCATGTATGAATAATATTATGTATTCCATAGGAGATCCTGGTCCTTCACCAATAGTTTTTGCACCGACCGGTTCGGAATTAGGTGTCGCTATATCACAAGCTCATGTTTCTGCAATCTCAATTTGTATTTACCCGAATGATGCTACAAATCTTCATCAGAGGATGAATTCTTTTTATAATTGAGCAAAAGCGAGGTTTCTTCGAGCGGGGTGCGCCTGCTCTTCTTTTCCCCCGAAGAACGAGACGGGATGGTAGATCGATCAGCCGATAAACCTTTAGTTCGCGGTTCGAATCCGCATCCCCGGCATTATCGGTGAGGAAAGAGATCTCTATTATTGCTACTTCCTTATTACTACGTAGTACGGGACATGAGCTGCTTATAGCAGCTACCACTGATCGTCCAACCAGGTATACAACCTCTCGCCTGAGCGAACGTCAAGTACTGACGGTTACATAATAATGCCCGCCGGACCCTTGCTGTCCGTTCACCCCCTTAAATGAATAAGTAACTGCATCGGAAGTATCTAATTGTATCGGAAGCATCTCTCGAAGAAAAACTGGGCACCTATCGATCCGGTTAGATGGAAATAGGAGTTTTCCGCGGATCTCTGTTCGATTACTGAGGAGCTTCCTCGATCTCAAAAGGGGTTCAAGTTGTTTTTTCGGGGCCCCCCTTCCCCTCGCTACGCTCGGGAAAGGTATAACCTCGATGTTACAGCTCAAAGACCCGAACTTACTGTTGAGTCGTCTACCATTTATTCGAGGATCTTTTTCTTATTTGAATATAGGGGGCCGTGAGCAGAACGAAGCATCGCTCATTCCTCCAGCGAACCGTTGTGCCGGTACTCTTAGTCGCAAAGAATGGGCCGGTATTGACCGACCCCCTTATTGATTCCCCTCTCACTGGACATATCAGCCGCCCTCCCTATAGATAGGGCTGCGTACTGGGAATAATAGGTCTTGGCCCCCTCTATTCAAAGCCGTTCATTTCTAGGTTCAATTCCCAAACACTTCGCTGCTTCCTATCATTCGAGTATAGGGCTTCTCGCTCGGCGCTGCTGTCGGCGGGATACTGAAGAAGACCCTAGTGATACCTATTAGGAAGTGGCGCACGTCAATATTCGTGGAACCAAGACTTCTACTTGGCATTAATTGTCTCCCGTAACTACACATCCGGCTCAGGCATCTAGAATGCCGGTCCAGGAGTCAAATGGACCCTTTATCAGATATCTGGGGTAGGAGACGATACAAAAAGCTGGCGATATAATAAGGGGATGCTCCCTAAAGAAAGAAATAGGGAACAGATAATGGTGGGTGTCCACGAACGCACTGAAACACTTATTGATCCATGGGCCGGCCCGCTGGCACGCCCCGCCCTAGATCAATGAATGAAAAAGAAATAAGGGCTGTGTGCGCGCGCGTATTCTGTTGATCAGTTCGAACCATCGTCTTAGCCGACCGTACGGTCTGCATGAACTTGTCCATAAAGTGGTCCTGTGACGAACGGTAATTACTGACCGGATCATAGAAGGCAACTGGAACCGGCCCTTCTTGGCCAATAGGTGGGTGTAATCTGTTGTACATGGCGCCTATCAATTAGATTAATAAAAAGGGGATAGATACCGCGTCAGCGCTTGAATGAGATCCCTATCGATCAGAAGTTACTATAGAAAGGGTCGGCCTGGCAGTTCGTACACAATAACACCCCCTTTCTGTAGTAATAATTAATAGGGGGCAGCACCGGTTTTACCGTGCCTTGCGGCGGTTATCCGATTGAGCCCTTGGTTGGGGGGGCGGGCGTACCACCCATGAACAATAGGGTCAGTGGCGAGTGTCTTCCCGGATCTGGGTTCAAGGCTCCCCCCCCTACCTAACCCAACCTTCTCTGAAAGCCAAGGGACCCTGATACGGCTTTAGCATCTCTGTCGACAGAGATTGCATGATCGGTGGGGGTGGGTCCCCTACATTTGAAGAAGAAAAAAGCGCCTTCTTTATCCATTTATTTAGGCGAAATGACCCACCCCCTATTGGATCAAGATGAAGGCGTGGTTCCATCAAGGATTGGACCTAAAAAGGTCTCTGTGGGTCCAATCGATTGATGGGTCTCCCATTAGGGTGGGCTAGGGAGGGATCGCTGTGAAACAGCCTTTCTATCGAAAAAAATGGGGGAGCCGCCCCCTCCCCCCTATTCATATTGCTGTTCCTGAAGTGCTCGCTTCAGCCATATTATATATGCGGTAAGGAGATCCAATCACACACATAACGTACGATAAGGAGCAAACCCTCTCCCGTTGGGAGAGTGTCTAAATACCCTCTCCCTATCGGGAGAGTGTCTAAATACCCGGGAGAGTGTCTAAAGACCCTAGATAAATAAGGCCAAGTACTTGCTATGGAGCACACACAGTAATAGGAGGGGTATGGGTGGTAGCGAGAGACCACCTTGAATTAGGGTTTATAGCACCATTCGAGTCGATACGAATTCAATAGTCGACACATGAGCTTGTAATGATGCATAACCGGACGAATCGTTCGGACACGTCAATGGGGGGTCAGCCCCTTCTCTCTCTCGAGGCTCAGGAAGAGGAGCTGGGATAAGCTTTGGGGAGCTGAACCCGGAACACCACCCCCGGGGGGTTTATTGAGGTGAGCACCCCCCCCCATTATTCTTGATACAGCTCTCACTCCGAAGCGAAGAGCAGAGCGAGAGTAAACCACCAGCTTTAGTACGTACGGGGTGTCTCTGCTAGTCTCTACAGCCATTTCATTCCACCTATGCTTATGGGCCCATTGATCCCTTCTCGATCTGCACAGCTGCATGCATTTGAAAGCAACCTACCAGCCTGAGTAATTAATAGGGCAACTCGCCCCGGTTCATTTGTTGTTTCGGATATCTGAGTCGTAGAGCTGACCGAGACAGTTTCTGGGTTGCTTTCAGTGTTTCGTATATCGGATCCTACCAACCAGGACCAGCAATAGTAAGAATAAGGCGACCAACCATGACGGTTCATGCGTCTTGCTCTCCATAATGGTCCCTGACAAAGCCGAGTGCTTCGTCCTGCAACTCGCCCTACTAATTACTCATCCATTTAGGGCCTGCTATGGTCTGTATGAGAAAGGGAACGGGAGTGAACAAGAGTCGAGGTATGTCCCCTCGACCAATTGGTAGAAACGGAATGCTGCCCTATCAATTACTTATCCCGAGAAGGATGCTCGCCCTATCTGGCCTTGGTTCAGGGTCGGGTTGAAGGACGATCGAATCACAGGGAATGTAAATGACCGGACCTCCCTCTTCTGACCATAGGTGAATCAATAGTGTTGGGGGTTGAGGGGGACCTGCCTTGGGGGAGTCCCCCTGCCCCCCCTCCTATCTAAGGTAAAGCGCTTTGCAGCGCTTTACGGAACCCCCGCTACAAGCCCACCAACGGCCCCCCCGCCCAAGGTCCCCTCAAACCTTCTGAGCACCACTATTCATTATTCGAAGAGGGGGCACCACTAATGGATTAAGGGGGGGTTTATGTTGGTGATTCGGGTTGGGGCCTTTGTGATTGGCTCTGCCCTTTCCCGAGATATTTGTTTTTCAATCACTCCCCGGTCGCCGCCCCTTTCTTTCTTGTTGGGGCTGAGCAAAGCTTCGCCCCCTCGATTCAAATCAGGGCCCCCTCCCCAGAAAGAAAGCCCAGCTCTGCCCTCCAAAGCGAGCGAAGGGCGGCCCGCCCCTTGAATAAAGAAACGTTCACGCCCTACAACGACGGACAACCACTTCCGGCCTTTCACTTCGTCACATAGCAGACATAGTCGTCCATGATTTCGACGAAGTATTCATCTATCGCTGCGGCCCCCCCCCTATAAATAAGGATAAAGCTTGCTTTCCCATTATTTCAATATGGGGTAACAGAAGGCGTGTTCCACCGGTTAGGTGTATGCATCGTATCTTCAATACTATGAAATTGCCATCCCGACCGGGTTGAGAGATTTTATCATTGAAGCCCGAGCTCCTATTGCTTCAATATGGGGCCCGTTATCTCGGCCCCCAGGGTCTTTGCCTCTCCGGATGGGAATCTATATTCTTATACTGGCCGGCCACAAAAACCCTTATTGATTCCTTCCTTATTTGGGGGGCAGGGGGTGCTTGTTGGTGCTTTGCCCGGGTGTTGGACCCGGGCGGGCCCCCCACCCCGTTCCGGGCCTCGCACCCCCCCCTATTAATGAAATGATTCAGGGCGGGGGGGACCTTTCCCCGAGTGCATTTCTCAGTCGGAAGGGGCTCGCGCAGCTAATATGCCCTGGGCGCAGCTGATATGCGGGCGGGACCATTGGACTGAATCGAAGAAGGAGAGAGATTTTCCCATGTTGCTGGCCAATTATCTACTCAATCCTCTCCGGTCGGGTCGGAACGGTGCTATTCGCCGCCCAAGCACTCCTTCAGATTCGTACGGGAGCACCACCAGACACAGAACCGGCCGGCCCATTCTCTGTGAAGTGGTAACTTTGCAGACACGCCCTTCGTGATCGCCTTCCCAGTCAAAGCTTCTCAGATCGGTCCGACGCTGCCTTGTTCGATGCCTCTTCGTGATAAGTTCTCAACGGTTTCCGCGTCTGCCCAGCGAACAAATGTACAGAGCTTCGCCGCCGTTTCACTAGGGCTCCCTCGCCTAGCTCGGGGTCAAAGTGCATACCTGCTAGACGTAGTCGCGGAACCGGTTGGCTGACCCTCCTCTTCCCATTCGTCAGTTGGTTGACCCAGAAGTAAGAAGTAATGGAACCGGTGGAGAGTCTCGAGGTCTGCAGTTTACACTTGGGTGAAGACGACTGACTCTCGCAGGAAGCAGAACACGAACCCGTTCAATAGATTTCCGCTATGGGGGCCCGCCCCCCCCTTTCTTGAGCGTAGCGAAAGGGAGGTTCTCGTTTTTGTTGGGCGTGGGGAAAACAAGGTTAGTTCCTTCCCCGTCCCCCTTTCTTATAATGGATAGTGCCGCCTCATCAATTATTAGGAAAAAAGCGAGTGCCGGGGACCGCCTAACCGGTAGGGGTAAGCTTATTTGTTCCCCCGCTCTTGACAGAATCTCACTCACTTGGAAGTGATACTTCTCCCCCTCCTTTCCCTGGAGCAGCAGGAACGGGTGCGTCTTCAAGATCCGGATAGCGAAAGGTTGGCTTTGCGATCGACATGTGGACTTACGGACATCCCAGTGGAATGATTTCTGTGCTCGAAGGGCACAGAAGGGTTGGTTTGCGATAGGCAGACCTCAACCTATCGATTCCGAAGTTGGAACGGTCATGTGCCTATCACTTGGTCCCTTGCGTAACCTTTCTTAGGATGTTGGGAGGGGATCCGGGAGGTTGGCTTTGCCAACGCAGCAGGTGCGGTCAGCTCCGCAAAGCTGAGCTTTTCGGTTCGCTCTGAGCAAAGAGCTTGGCTCCGCGCCGCCAGCCGCTCATTCCTATCTATGCAATATTACATATATAACGAATCTTCGGGCTCCGCAATAGCTTTGCGTTCTTCACCAGAGGCGCTCGACGGGAAGAGGAAAGATGATGTATCACTCATCCCGCTCCAGTATTCTGTGTGTCATCATCATTATCTACGAAAATTCATTGCATATCACGGTGGATAATTCCCTGCATCGTATTAGGTGGGAAATAATGAATCGATAGTCTCTTTGCCAGGTTTTAGGTTTCGGCCCGGGGCCTGGACCTCCTCTTCCTCGTCAATCGAGCCGCTCAGGAAGCACTAGATTCTTCCTCATTCTGGCCCACCTGTCCAGATAGGAGCTGTTGCTCCTTACGAACTCGTACAATCGATGCCACAGAGATGGTCAACTCTATCATCGAATAAATAGGTAAACGAGCGACGATTTGACACCAGATATCTGGAGGTGTGAAAAAAGCTGCTGTGGGAAGCGGAGAAACCATGAAAAAACGACGATTCTCCGTGGAGGTTTTCACAGGAATACCCTTTGGTTCTGGCAAACGGATCACAATTACGGGTACTTGGGAGCATATTGATGGAATGAACGAAATACGAACAGTTGACATAATATGGTCAGAAATCTTGGGTTGTAACTTGATCGTGAGCAAATTAGTTGATGTTGTACCCACAAAGTATGGGAAGTGCCGAACATTGGGAACTACCCGGGAAAGAGTTAGAAACAGGAACGGGAAGGAGCGAAAACCACTTGGGTGAAAAAATTGATTGTATCTCGTCCTCCGTTCTCCGTAGCAACTGGGGATCGAAGGGCACCAAATTTGATAACTTATGAAGGGAAAGACGAAGTAGGAGCATGCTACTGGAGACGTAGTAACACATGTTGAAGAGGCCTCCGTTGATCGTGTACGAACGGGATACGGGTCCAAAGGCGGGGTCGGAGAGGGTTTAGCCGATGGAAATATCGACTCTTCCGGGAACCAATGACGCGTAAACCGTGTCGAACTAGGACCAATAAATATCCGAACGGAACGGATTCTAGCTTCTCCCGGAATAGTTTCCGATGCAAAATTCGTATGATATGGATGAAAAATTCATATGACATTCTGTCGCTCGTCCAGCGGCCGTCCCCACCGGAACGGCGCCAACTTCGAATCTTCCTTCGAAGGACCGGAACTTTGGCCATTGTTTCTCCCTAACCAAGACATGATCAACTGCATAAAGCACTTGGCGAGCGCCTACTAAATGAATCAATTCAATAGGCACCGATCCTTCCCCTCTCTACGTTCGGGAAAGGTATAACATCATTTTGGTATTCGTAATATTAGTACTATCGACCTTTATGTGAGGGAAGGAGCAATTGTATGGCGCTACCTCTGATCCGTTGGGATCAATGTTCGAACTTCTGAGTATCCCACCCTTTTCAATGGTGAGATGTTCCGGAGCGGGCCGCTGGTTGCTTGTTCAGTAGTTTCGTCGAAGCGGGTTCGAAGAACAAGCAGGAAACCCACATGTGTACATAGAAGTAATCAACCCAAAGCCGGAACCGCGAAGTGGCTTGAAATTCGAAGAAGAAGTAGGCTCATCCCATTGATGCATCCGATCGGAGGGACTGAAATGAACAAATGAATAGGGGAGGACGGGAAAGCCCAACGGATCGAAAAAGCTTCCTCACGCACGAGTAGCTTGAGAAAGATTTGCTGAAATGTATCCGTATCGTATGCGAAGCACTCCGGTTCCTTCCCCACCCGAGTGCGGTTCATTGGGGAACCTAGAATGAAACCCAAAAAGCCCAACGAGAAAAGGGAGTTTTCAACTTGGATCGCATAGAAGACCTAAAAGGAGAATCTGTGGGAATAAAAGTGAATAAATAAGAGCGAAAAGCGAGTTCTTTTTTGTCCCATCCGAGTTGTCCTCTGTCGCCATCCCGTTACGGGTTTCTCCGTCTTTTCGCTCGTCGGTTACTTTCACTGATCCGGTCCTACATCCAATCGTCGAAATCAATGAAAAGACCATCATGGACCGAGATCCAAACGGATCAATCTTGTTGGGAGGGACTGCCCAAGGGGAGGAAGAGGTTACTTCCGGATCAGAGATAATGGATGAAGTAGGAACCGGATGAGATCGTGTATCGGAACGACTTCTGGCATCACCGGAAGGATCGGAACCACATTCGTGGGCCGACAATTTTTCTGGATGAGTCGAACCATTGGGAGCAGATGGAAAGGGAACACCAGGTGGGATCAAAGGAACTAGCGAACTGATTACTAAATAGATACGAATAGGTGCAAATTCCAGCATCGTTGGTTACACAGCCCACTTTGTTCTCCCGCTCCGCTCTGCTCGCGGCGCTCCTTGCTCGCGGAGCGGCATACCGGAAAGAGGAAGATTGACTTCATATATGTATCTCCGGTGAAAATCCTGTCACCCCGATGGGACTGCGAAAAAGTAGTATCATCGTTTCACTTCGTTCAGGGTTAAACAACAGAAAACCGGGGTTGGCCTTCGAGCCTTCTCCTTCCCCTCTCTACGTTCGGGAAAGGTATAACCGATTCAATACGAAGAATCGGCCATGAAAAACCGAACGAAGACCTCTCCCAGGAATTCGAACCTAAATCTCGATTTAGTCATCAGTTTGCTACTCCCAAATCTATTTGAATGAGGTGTTTCTTTATATCTCATTCTATTCAGTGCCATCTTCTTCGTTTTGTTCAGTCCCATTTCTACGTTAGGCCCACCTATTAGTATATATATCGCTCCAACCTCAAGGCCGGACCGATAAGTCATTAATAGGGCGGGTGATGGACTTATCGCCGCCCAGATCTCGGGATGCCGTGCGGGGCTCGATTCTTCCCCTGATGATACATCCATGTCAAAAATCCGGATTAGCTCAGTCGGTAGAGCATTGGACTGTGGGTCGCAAGTTCGAGTCTTGCATCCGGAGTTGGGAGCCGGCCCTTCCCCTCGCTACGCTCGGGACCTTCTCTTTTTCTTCCTCCCATTCCCGCGTTTTCCCATGACCGTTGCCCCCCCGTTTTCCCGTTGCTCTCTCTCCCCCTCGCCCGAGCTCTTTTGTGCTGTGCTAAGAGTGGGTTTTTGAATCGAGTCCATCCCCTCTCCTTATCAGTCGAGTACCTAAAGGTCCTGCTGGGATTGGGCTCGAGCTCTTTACCCGATCAACGAGGATCACGACTCTCAAAAAAAACCGAGCTTCACCTTGGAAGGATGCTCGAGGCGGGTGCGACTCATGCCGGTAATGTGCAGGAGACCCAAGATGCCAGCTCTTGGCGCAAACATCGGTGATTTTCTCCCCTTTTCCAGGGGGTCCCGGGCGGTGCCCTTCAAGATGCAGAATCTTCGCCGGGATCCAAGTCCGATGGATGAACGGAGTAAGTCAACAACAGGTTGGAACGGGTCAACTGGCATCTCCTTCATTTCTTCCCCGGAATATCCCTCTTCTGGAAGGCGTACAGAAATAAGGTTTTTCCAGGGCGAGGTGCCCTAAGAATATAACAGGAATGAGGGGGGCCCTCTTCCGACGATGATATAGCAGCAGCAATCTCTCGATAATCGGTCTTATTATTCTATTGCGAAAAACAGTGTGGATGGTCCGGAGGAAAAAAGGGAGGGCGTCGCCGGCTTTTCTCAACACCGGCGGGGCGGCTAACTAACTAGGTAGGCTCCTACCAATCAAAGGTAAACTCCGCATGCATAGTTTATTAAGAATCTATATTCTTAATCGACCGGAGATGAAAGCGGCGGAAAAGTAGTTGAATAACACATTCATCGGCTCGATGAACCAGTCCTCTTTATCGCTATATCGAAATGAGGGGCACACCGAATGATTCCTATGCCATACCCGTTGACTCGTACACAACTGGGACGCTTTACCCTCCTTTCCCGAAAAAGAACTGGTATCCGGTTTCCGACCAAGCAGTACTCGAGCCGGGCCCCCTTTTTTTTTTCAATAATTAATAAGGCGCAACTATCAAAGAAAAAGGCGCATCACCCCGTCGAGCTGGCAGGGCGAGCATCTCAACGGGCGGGCCTTCCCCCTTCCAAATTAAAGTATCTGACCTTGTTAGTTATCGCCCGGCCGAGTTGCATGTTCAGAGGCTCGTGAGATGACTCCCGCTCCCAAGCTCTCTCTGGGTATTGTCACGAACTCGTACTGTGCAGGTGCTCGGGCATAATCTCGTCCCTCCTCAGGGTAAACACTCAGTCATTACCATGCCACCCCTGACATAATCTCTTCTATAATATAGGACGTAGTAGTCGTTCCATTGCTCCGGATCGGCTGTCACGGTTCTCCCGCCCGATGCACTCGTTCATAAGCCTTTCCGCAGCCCCTATTGATTACTTCTCTATTTAGGGCCGCACTCTCATCAGCGAGACGTGTGGCAGCTCCGCGGCCCAGAGAAGTGGGCGGGCCCGGCCGGCGGCGGCGGGCGGGGCAGCCGCCGCTCCTGTTCCGTTACCGTAACATGGGGCAGCAGTAGTTGTTGAGCCGTGCTACTCCGCTTGCTGGCATAGAATCAATTTCTCCGGCTTATCAGCGGTCGAAAGGCTGAAAAAGGTTGGCTAAAGCTCGGGCGGGTTGGAGGAAGCATGTCGTCTGCTCGCATCGCTGCGCTCCCATATTAGCCGAAGAAAGAATGGGGAGCGGGAAGGACTTACGACGCTTCAAACGCAAGGACTGCAGGTACTATCCGGCCGGTGAAACTTAAGCTTAGCCGCCTGGCCATATTCACGACAAGACCCACTTGCGAGGCCCTGCTCGAGCCACCGCCGCCGCTTGGCTCTGCGGTTCTTCCCATACCCGGGCGGGGGCTGTTCTCGAGCGAGGTTCCACCCAGTTCGGATTCATTCTACCCCAAATGAATGAATAAGGGATAAATAGGGCAGGTACGACGATTCAAAATCTTGGCCTGTTCCACACACATGATCCTCTTTTACGTTAATCGATCCGACTAGAGCTGGATCACCCACCTTATCCACCCTTCACTAATACGCGCTGATCAACCGATACCTTGTTCAACTACTAACGTTAAGCCATCGCACAGCGCATGCTTAGATGATAGCCGCCGCCCCTCGATCGAGAGCACTGCGAACAAGCTAGTCTCCTCTGCCGAGCCAACAAGCTAAACTCCTTGCGGCAGCTTCCCCCGGCCCCCTAAGGTTTTGGGCTTGTAGCAGGGTGACTCTTTTCGAGAAAATAAACCCCGGACCCCCAGGGGACCGAGGGGGGAACCCGGGCGGGGTTGTTTTCGAAGCTTCTTTCCTCTGTGGGTGATTCCTTCCCCCTCAGGGTGAGGGTGATTCCGGAGTTCATCTCCTTCTTCCAGAACCACCCTCACCCTGAAACTCCTTCCAGAATCACTTTTTTTATTCATCCATTAAGGGGCCCTGAATCACCCCGCTACAAGCCTTTTCCCGCGCCCCTCCGATATCGATATGGTGAGAGCCACGGAATAGCCCGACCCGTTTACCTCTACTCCACTTTCTTCGTTTCACGAAAGTGAAGCGGGCTACCCACCCACTTCGTGGCGCTCGGGTATAACCCGAGCGAAGCTTCGGGCACTTCCTTTTCAGTTGCTTTTGTCAGGTTTTGTCGGGTCCGGGGGGATGCCTCCTCCCCCTTAGTCTTCTTCCTCGAACGAAAGAACCGGAGAAGATCAAGAAGAGAAAGGAACGAGCCACTGAAGCCTTGGCGCCCTCCCGGGCAGGGTGGCCCGGCCCCATCCTGGCAAGCTCCTTCGGTTCTACCCCCACTTAATCAAGAATAGGTTCATCCTATGGGGAGAAACTACTCACTACCGAAATGAAAGACGATCGATTATCTACCCAAGAAGATAGAAAATCCCACGTACCGGACGAGAATGGAACAATTGAGAGTCAGTTCTTATCTCATCTAGGGGATCTATCATGTTTCGCATGATATCCCTCGTGGGGCGACGAATCCAATTTTTCCAATGCACAGGACGAATCAAATCTCTAGTCGGATCCTCGCCCCCCGATCAAAACATATGGATCTATGCATATCCATAGATGTACCGATATGCATATATATGGATACATCTAGAAATAGATATCCATATCCGTATCTAGATATACATCTATATACATCTACGTATATAGATTCCATACATATAGATTTCTCCATATATGGATAGATCCATATAGATATAGATGCAGATATAGATGTATCAATATCTATACAGATAAATCTAGATATATACCTAGATAACCCTACAGATATGGATATCTAGATACCTGTATCTATATCCATATATCCGGATAGATATATAGATTTCTAGATACAAAGTATATCCATGAGCGACTCCGCCGATCAATTCTTATATGTTCCGGCCACGTCCGTTCCTGCTCCAAAGGGGAAGGTTTGGATCTTTCAATCTTATGTCGTGAGGGATGTGACCCATGTCAGGTCCATAGGATACCACAGCTTTCAGTGTTCTATGATTGACCTCCGAGTAATGAGTGGGTGGTTCGATTCCCTTGATTCTTCTCTTCCTGGTATCGCAATAAGGGGATTCGGAACAATAGGTTGAATTGCTACATAAATTTCCGTTATTAACAATAAGACTCATTGTTCGAGTAGGAATATTTCGGTTTTTTCCGTTCCTTCTCTTCAATAATAGTAAGAATTCGGAGTAATGCAAATTTCTCTTCATTTTCTTGTGCTCAGCAAAGAAACTGCCTGAGCATACCCTTTCTGATCTGGAAATCTTTTCCCTCTCTAAGTCTTTTTCTTGTATAGAAGAACGCAACTGTTGCGAAAACCAGGATTTTGGTGGGAGGCGGCACCCTTTTCTATTCTTCGGTAGGCGGAGCCATTTTGTTTCGGTTCTTCTCCACATTCTTTCCGGGTGATCTAGAAATTTGATCACTATTTCATTTACTGATATTTCGATATGGGGATATTTCATTACTTCTCCGGTTCTTGCATAATTCTCTTTAATAGATATTGGATCACCGTGGGACACTTTAGAACGAGTAATGTTGACCATTCCATTATTCACACAAATCTTTCGGTGACTTATCGGCTGCCTTGCTTGAGGAAGAGTTTCACGGAAATGGGGACGAACCGGGGTGGCGTCCGATCTTGTTTCTGGATTGAGTGGAAAAGGTATATATGAAGTTCGTTCTGTTCCTCCGTGCATCTCTGTGATGGGTAAATTTCCATGAGAAGGGGACAACTTTCGTATAGTTTGTAATTTGATGTAACTGTTCAAATTCTGTCTCGGATAAAGATTTTTCTCAATAGATCTTCTCTTGTTTCTCGATCTTCGGGGAATGCGGCGTTGTATTCTTGTAAGTTTTTTGTTCCGAACATTTTCTGGAGGTGGACGACAAGTTTTAGATCTTAATGCAGGCGTATCTCGCCGAATCGGTCTTTTTAACCGCATCGCGTATAGCGGGAATCGGACCCATATCCTCCGCTGCTTTATCGGCGGATAATTTGCTACTTCGACCTATATCCGCCTTTTGATCTCGAAAGGGTGTAATGAATGGATAAGAACTCCCCCGCCAGCGTCGAGTGTCCTCTTCCTATCACTTCGTTCGGGAGATATCTTCGAACCGGACCCCAGTGGTGCGTAAAGCCGGCGGGCCGGGCGGCGGCCGGGGCACCCACCATGGAGCGAAGGGGGAAGGGTGGTCCGGGAAACTATTAGCAACGGGAGAGGGCTTGTAGCCCCCCCCCTCTCCCTCTTCCCCCGGGTGCCGCCTATTTCGGTGTTCTCCGGGGAAACACTCCCTTTTCCACGGTCACCCAGATGGGAGAGATGCGAAACTCTTCCATATACGGTGATACATTCAATAATGTCGTGCAGGTAGGTTCTTCTTCGGCATTTCGATGCCCGGGACATGGCCTGAGGACCAAGGGTGGTTCGTTCGACCCCCTATGGAGTGTGAGTTTCAAAGTGTGGTAAAGCGCCCCCGCCGGCACAGCATAGCAACTAGGGCGATATACTCCCGGCGCTCTTATCCAGGAGTCTATTGCCCCAGCTGTTTGCTCGCTATTGGGTCCTCTGATCAAGGCGAGGGTTCTATGTATCCGCTGTGACATCCCCTTCAGACACTGCCCCTGCGGGAGCGGCAGGTCCCACCCATTCGCCCAGGTGGCTACGACGAGGTCGGGTATACCTGATCACGCCCTATCACCGACCGGTGATCGGAGCGGCTGGCCAGACGATAGAGTTAGACGAGTTCGCAAATCGTATTTTACATTATTCAGATGTTTTGCCCTGCGGATAGGAATCAAATTCTCGTCCATCCGAACCCTTAAATCCGATGGGTCAACGGATATACGGTACCAGCTCCAACCCCTCCGTCCGAGAGTTTGGAAGTGGTTGTTGGTGTGGACCTACCCTGATAAGATGATGTGCCGACCTATCCGGGATGGAATTCTACTCCACCCTGGACAAGAGGTCCGAATAGTACTGGTCGTGGACGATTACGTCCCTAGTAGCAGAATATGCTCGCAAGTGGCCTCTCGTTACTATACGAGATGTCTATTCGCGATGCTTCTTCATGAGAAGGATCATTCCACCTCTTCACCGGTTGTTAGATCCGATAGGTAGCTAGCCCGGTCAATAGGAATTGTAACAAAATCGGCTTGAGTCCCCGTCCGATCGTGCCAGTGAACTATTGAATCTTTACCCCCAGGCATTGACCAGACCAGTGCGAACTTCACTGCTTCTGAGAGCCAGGAACTTCAACCCGATCATCATTTGTAGGGTTTGGAGTTTTTATCATTCCCGGCGGTCGAATGAGCTGGTAAGGTCTCTTTTCCATGGTGGACGGAATCACCCAAGGATTGCTTAAAGCGATATTCACGTGGTTCGCGGGCTGGGTCTTCTTCAACGGGATGGGACCTTTGTCTGATTGATCAGCAGACTCGTCCTCTGAATCCGGGTAAACAACCTTTCCCCTTCTATTTGCCAGCGGTTTTCGGTTCCGCTACAACATCTCCTTCTTTATCTAGCGTTCGATGACCCAGAGTGTTGGGAGATGGAATGGCTCAGGCTTGTTCTTCGTCGAATCTTATGTTATACCTTTCCCGAACGTAGAGAGGGGAAGGATCCGTTCTGCTCCCTCTTCCTCTCGAAGGAGAAGTAAGTTACCTATGGTATAGATTTGATGGGAGCATGTTCTCGCTGGCCCATCTTCGCGCTGTTCCACTATTGTGTGGTCCAGTTCTCTGCATATGCAGCAGGTCGCACCCGTCTCCCGTTGGGGGGTCACATAGCAATACGTGATCCACGAGTAGCACGTAAACGTACGTGTTGCTATAGGTGTGTTGACATCAATGTCCGTAAATCTCTTTCTCATTAGAAAGGTGATGCTCCGGCTCAGCCCCGCCCCCGGATCATTGTCTTGCGCGCATCTTCAAGCAATCGGCGCCCTATCATGAATTAAGTAAGGGGAGAGGGGGGCCCCCCTTACTTGAGAAAGAATAGGGGAGCTGACGCGCAGTCAGCCGAGTACATGGACAAGATCCAGCAGCATAGACCCGGAATTCAACCCCATTGCCAGTGCTCTGGAAGCCATCTCTCTGAAACTCATGATATGGAGATGTCATATCTCATATCCTCTACAAGCTGTCATTCCGTTATTGTTGCACCGCGTTGTATTGGGAGAGTTCGTCAATCCTTCGCTTTGGCCAGTGTTTACCTCAGCGCTTTACTCGTCCCAGTCCCTCACCTAACTAAGGTCTCTGCCGCCTTTCCGGTTCGGAGGGAGGTAAAGCATATCTGTTCAGTGTAGAAACCCGTTCCCTGGGCTTCAAGAGACCGTAATCCCGAAATCAATATATGTTGAACGAGATCGTATGCGTAGCTGCAAGCATGGAAGAGCTCCTTATGGTTAAGCGTAGCTATGCGCGAGCGAAAGAAACAGAATCGCTCGCGCCCACCCCCTTAGATAACAAATAGAGGAATAAGGAGAACTTGGAAGAATATTGAGTGATTCACGGGGTCCTTCCATTCCGAGGTTTGACGATAGGTGAAACCGAGATAAAGGAAGGGCTTAGCGCTTTCCCCACCCAGCCATAGCCAGCACGCACCTTTGTTTCAATACAGAATATGGAGGGGTCGCTGGCCATCATAAATATACCCGGCCGGTTGAATCTCCTCTATCCAGCTATCAGATCAACGAGATTTTCTCCCCTATTATTTCATCCAATATTGGATCAAGCACGACTCCCTACCGGGCACGACTTATTGATCAGTCAATTCTTATCCGAATATTCCGCATTCTGTACATTCCCCAGATGGAGAAAGCCCCAGGAGAAAGGGCTGGAGCAATGACTAAATCCATTGGCCCCCAACCGAAGGTTGGTAGGCTACCGGTCATCGGTCATGAGCCCCTCTCGCTGCGCGAGGAGATATCTCCCCCTGGCACGGTTGGTTCATCTTTCCCCGCTACGCTCGGTGAGGCCCGTTGGATGCAAGACACCCGCTGCCGCTCTGGACTGGAGTAGTCCTCGCTGTCGCTCGTGGATGAAGAGATTCTCGATACGCTCCTGCTCCGCTCGTGGATCGTAGCTAAGTGCCGGGCGAGGTAAAGTGGTTGGGAGACACTCGCGGTTGGCGAGTAGAAAGCCTTGATCTCGGCTGAGGAACAACTCAACTCATCGCTTCGCTCGTAAACTCTTATCGGTTCACGAGATGAAGCTTCGCCCAAGATCGTAGCTAAGTAACTTCACTCCTCGCTCTGCTATAAGAGAGTACATCTTAGCTAAGTTCACAAGATGAAGCGGTCGCGGAACCACCATCATATCACGGGGGGGCGCGGGTTGAAAGTCTCTCTCTCCGGCTCCCCGATGGGAAGGCAGGCACTTATCGCACGCAGGGGTCGAAGCAGATGGCTTCGCTCGAGTTCAGAAACTCTGGGCGGGGTAGGTGAGTTTCCGTGTATTGTGGTGCTGTTCGACCCCGGAACTAGAACCTGTCCTATCTCGTACCGAATCCAAATCCCCCCCAAAGATCGGGTACATGGATATGACTGACAAGGACCGCTCTTCCGCATTTTGCGCTACTTCATCCTATGCGGTATTTTGGTGCCCTGCCGTGTGATGGAAAATACTAACAAGGATCGCTCCGCATTGCTGGTTACTGCCGCTAGTTCCCATGGTAACCAAGGTCTGCATCTTTCTCGGTTGCTGGTTCCCTCGCCCGTTATGGTCAACCGGGGGCAGGGAACGATGCGGGGGAAGGTATGCCGGTTGAGCATTGCTGTGAGCGATAGCTCGAGGCGATATTGGAGCTTCCCTGGATGGGGTGAAATAAGGGGGGATCTATCTGATAGGCCACCCGGACCTGTTTCTGATGAAAATTCCCTCCCCCCAAGAACTAATAAATAGAAGGTCGAGTCTTCGCTCATTTCGCTTTCCATGGAATCGAATCTTTCTTTCTTCTTCTGGGGGTTGGTGAGATGTCATGAAGTTCTAGATGGAATGTCATCTTTATCTATTCATTTATTGATAGGGGGGAGCCGCTGAAAGCTCCCCGAAACATGATGTTGATCGCTCCGTGGAAACGGAGCTTTGGAACGAACGAGATGGATGGGGAGCGCTACTGTGGTTTTTTCTAATCGCAGGAGCGGGCGTGTGTTTTTCCTCGTCACTTTTAGTGCATAGTGGGCATCTCGTTTCCAAGCTATTTAGCCGTTTTTCCATGGCAGGCGGCTTAGCAAGTAGTGGATCTTCTGATCGGGCACATCCGACGACTCTTAGCAGTTAACGGACCCAACCCAACAAACACTGGTCATGAAGGTTATACCTTTCCCGAACGTAGAGAGGGGAAGGACCCGCTGAACCTAGATTCCCTTGGGCCAGCTAACCATCGTGATCTACCATCCTTTATTATAGAAGCGATCCATTCGGAGCTGAAAGCGACCCGTACTACGGCAATGGCAAAAGAAATGACCGATGGGCGACCAGACAGACCAGGAACATGCTAATGAATAGGGACCAGCCAGCCCCCGATACAGCAACAGGAATCAAGATGAGGAGCGATAGCGACCTGGAGCTGTCTCTGGGTCATGACCAATGAGACCGCCCGCCATAGCGGAGATGAAGTTTTCGCTCTATTGATCCATTCAGGGATCGGCCGATCGAGAGAGTTATCCCTTCTCCCACTACTGCGCCGGGAAAGATCTTCGAACCGCCCGTTGCGATTCTGAGCAACGAGGCTCAGCAGAGGGCACGACGCTCCGGAACAGCTTCTGAACGAACGTCTACGTATTTGTATACGATGCATGAATTCACAGCGGGGCAGAATTCTATTCGATCACTCGACCGAATTCGACGGAATTACTTGTTCCTGTCCCGAAGGACGGATTCAGCCTCATCTTTGTCGCTATCGTTTGGGGTATACCCCCATATCTCCCACCTCACTTTACAACCATCAGGTTGTCGATCCAAGATCTGGATGGTGTAACGCGGGGATTCAATTCGATCCAAGCGATAGACCAGGAACGAGTGTGAGTTAGCGGGTGAAGAACTTGACACGAGATGCATTTGGGCATATACAACACAAAGCCGCTACGGGAGGAACCGGAGTTACCCACCAAAGTGTATATCATTTGTAGAGCTAACCAGATTCTCTATAAGCGAGGGCACAGGCAGGGTCGATATTTGCTCCGGCTCTCCCCTCTTCCCTACATTCAGTGTCAGGTAAGACCCGAGCTTTGAGGATGAAAGAGTGCCGGCGCAACAACTGGATAATTTATTCTGGGTAAATGGAATATGCCCGATGCCAACACTTCTTGGGAGTCCTGTCCTAAATACTTCGACCCACGGGAAGAGGAGCCCTATTGGATAAAGGAATAAATGGGAATAAAGATCGAGGGCCCTTGAATGAAGAAATAGGCTGGGGAAATGAATGGTTGGTGCCCCCGGAAGAAATTGAGGGATCGAATTCCTATTGTTATAGAAAGAGGGGGGCCCAGCAGCCTCTGACAAGCTCCATCTAGCGATCGGTGGAGCCGGAGGATGAGGTTGGGTCTACCGGAAATTTCACCGAAGCACTCTATCTGCTACTCGATCCGGGAAGCCTCCTGCATCGGGTCATGGGTCAGAAGGCTAATGCCTGCTCCTCCGCTTATTACTCCTATAGAAATAGGGGCGGTTGGTTCGGGTGTGTCCCCGGTCGATATCCGATCTTGGGGAGCAGGTTGGTTCGTCCTGCTAAAGCAAAGAACAGGGTGAATCGTTGGGTTCCATTCTTCTTTGGGCTCGTCATTGCTGGCGATCTCAGCCAAAAGCTTGCCGGCTCCTTGGATCAATGCTCTAAGTGAAATCGATCTGGGCGCTTGGCCACATTGCATCGGTCAGTCCTGGGAGTCCCTCCAGTTCCTGAGCCAATTCATCTCTGCAAGATGATCGGGAAGGGAGGACAGGGAGCCGTGGTTTTGCTTGCCCTTGCCACATCGTCAAATAGGGGGTTGGGCCTTATTCTTCCTATTGTAGGGGAGTTAGTCCTGGTCGTCCCGGAAGTTTCAAGCGCTGAGGTATTCTTGTCCCTACTCTCACACGATACTTCGGGTTGGAGGCCATTGAAACTCTCACCACTCCGAGAACCTTATTCTTCTTATTATAGGAAGAGGCGCTACTCAATTTCGGATTCTATTCCCCACCTTCTGCCCCCATGGATCCATGAAGACCAGAGCCTGGAAAGGACCACCTCATTTGGTATGCCACCTTTTATGCAGGGTCGGATCTCTGAGAGAGAGTTGTTTCTGGCTCGCAATAAAGCTAGGGTCCTACCCGGATCGAGCAACTAGTAGTCCTATCTATCTACCTCTCCAGACGCAATATCTTGAGTACCGATGATGGTGACCACATCTGCTGGCATGTGATGTTTGGACATAGAATCGAGTCCTTGTGAATGGGCAGAGCCAGGTGCTCTTATTTTACGACGATAGGGACGATTGCTTCCATTACTGACCGGAAACACACCAAATTCTCCTTTAGGTGCTTCAACTGCGGTATAGGTAGAAGAAGCTGGTACGGAAAAACCTTCTGTATGGGGTTCAAAATGGTGAATTGAGGTGGAGTAGACTGATGATCCCGTAGTCATTCAGGCCGTTCTTTGGACAAGCCTGCTCCTGCTCCCCCTTAGACTCATCTTTCTCTCTCCAGACCTAACGTGATAGTTTCCCATCATAGGGCTCTCTATCTATAGATTGAGCCATTACCAGTTGGACAAGAAGCTGATCCGTTCAGAACTCAGTTGACTGAAAGAACCGGTCCCGATGATGCTCAGCGCATAGCGGGCGGGCTCCGGACCCTTTGCTAGTTCCCATTCCGGCTCTCACGCGCTTGTTGACCGAGCGGCCCGGATCTGCTATTACATGATATTAGAAAAATGGGGCGCACGCCCCCCCCCCGCCTTTACGGTCTAATATGACCCCCCACCATATAAAAGTGGGATTCCCGCCAGAAAGAATGGCAAAAAATAGATCCTTGGTTTCACTGCTCCCGCTTCCTCATCCGCGCCAGTCAAGCCAACTTTGCCCCACCCACACAGCATTTCAGAAGGTGGAACGGCAATATCAAAGCGTAACTCGGGTGGTTGAAGCGGACATTTAAAAATGTTTCGACAGCATCTTCTTAATTATTGGAAAAAAGGGGGGGGGGGGGGGGGGGGTTATCCCGGACTGCGTTCCGGCCGGAAAAAGTGGCCTGTACACAATTCCTGGCGCTCCCCCGAGGCAGGCTATGTGGATAGAAGGGGCAAACTTAATAAACCATCGAAGGCCCCACTATACTTTCACTGTGTACTTCACGAACCGGACAAGTGAATGGGGGATTATGAAACTCGCTCCAACCGTGCGTGGCGGACGAAACCTTGGTTCATCAAGCCACTTCTCGCCCCAACCCCTATTATTATTGTCACATAGGGGTACCAAGGGGCAATTGCCTCGCACCTGACTGTGATAAGCTTGCCCCCTCGAGACCTTGGATAAGTGGGGGGGACCTCGAATAGCTTCGTAACTAGCGATCAGAGCCTCAGGCTTGGGAATAATCCCGATAAGGTTTCCCGTCGCTAGAGCGTTTTTCCAGTGAATGGCCCAACGAGGAAGGTGTTAGTGGTTTATCACGGTCAATAATGCTAATCCCTCTTCTTGTGCTACCGAGCTACCCGATTCTTCTTTATCGGGCGGGAAGAAGAGAGGGAAACGCGAAGCGTTCTCTTGGTTTCCCAACCTGTTGCTCCTAAAGGCTGTCCCCTCTCGGCTGGATGTTGGTCCAGCCTACTACGAGGATCCCGTACATCGTATTTCTCCGGTCCCGTGGTTCCTATGCCGCCGCGTTTCCCGGTCCTTTTCCTTTAGTGTTTCGACTCTCTGCTGGTTCAGTGGATGAGATGGCTGCGCTCCAGCTCACTCAAGAATGGGACGGCAGTGGTCCGCCGGCAAGCTCGTTCTGATCTTGGACGCAGTACATTGGAATCCTGATGCACCACCACGAACGCTACCGCGGCGTCCGCCTGCGGTAAGGCACCACCCTGTTGTGCCAGCAGCCAACCCCGGCGTGTCAGCTTAGTTATCCTCATCAAGCCACTTACTGTCTGTCTAGCTTCCCAAAATATCTTTGGAGGTAGACGGTTCCTTCTCCCTCGGATCGATGAATAAGGGATTTTTCAGTTGATCCTTCCAAAAAATCCTTCACCCCGCCAGTAAGGGGCGAAGCGCTATGCCGGGGGGACCTCATTGATCCGAGGGGAGAAAAACTGCTCCCCTATCAATTGAATGGATGAATCGGGTTTCCCAATGCTCCTCCACGTATTATTCCCAACGAGATACGCCACCTCGGGATGCTTTACTCCTAACCCCACAAGGTTCCGAGACGGGGCTTAACCTGAGTCTCGGTTAAGAACGGCGATGATCCACGTCTCACACGGCGCACGATTCCATGGATAGTTTCATTTGACATCGTGATGGAGGACATAGCTTACGATCATCGGCTTTAATCATGCCACTAGGCATTCGATTAGGACGTTGCACAGTGATTCGAAGACTTTGTCGCATCTCTCCGATACGGATACAGTGGCGATCATAGCAATCTCCTCTGGTACCCACTGGTACGTCAGAATCCGATTGGTCATAAGCATCGTAAGGTGCTGCTTTTCGCGAATCCCAGCATACTCCCGGTTGGGATGGGTAGGCCCACCACTTAGGGGACCCCCCAAGACCCCCCGGGCCAAGTAAGTGGGGGACCCCGTCGGGCTCCTTCCCCCCCCTGAGAACTGTACGTGGAAGTTTCCCTTCGTGCGGCTCGAATCATTCTCAGATGCCCCTGTAACGCGCGCGTCCGCGGCAGGCGCAGGCATCCTTGTTGGTTCATGTGCAAACGTCCATAGCACCGAATTGAGAAGTGGCGGGGTAAAGAACCGCAACAGCAGGGAACTATGACCAGTGGAGTAAAAACACTTAGCTGCACCCGCAAGAGTAATGTGGTTCCGACCAAAGGTTGAGGGTCTTTAGACACTCGACCAAAGGGTTCCGGGCGCTCGCCGGGACGTTCGCGGAGTCCGCTTTTCAGGTCTCCGGACTTCCGTACCACCACAATTCGACTTTCCCGGGTGTTTGTTCCTGGGCGGATCCCAAACTCATCCGAACTCCTAAACATAAGGGACCCCGCCCGATTGGGGGGTTCTTGTGGGGGGCCACCCCCCCGGGGCAGGGGAGGGCGCCGCTTCGCCGCCCGATTCGACCATGGTATGATAAAATAGAATGGGGCTTAAAGCCGAGCTGATCTGCTTTGATCCAATTGTGGTGGAGAAAGCCACTTCCACCAAGTCAGCCACCTTCCGGTGCGGGTCACGTAACCCTATCCGAGCCATTACAGCTCGGCCTTCGCTTTTCGAGGCTTCCTCTACCCACATCTCTATGTGCCCGCAGCACCTCCATATGGAGAAATATGGGCTTACCATGTTCCATTAATAGCACCTGACCTATGCCGATTTTGGCGGACCGTGCTCTACCCCGGTGGACTCATGCGGTTCCGACGTGCCCAGAGGCCAGAGGCGAATCCGTTCACGGTCCGTAAGACCAAACACCAGTCGAAGGGCCTGGAACAGTCATGTTTTACTGGGCTTATACACATTCGCTTACTTACGCTGTCCCCCCTCAGCTCACCCTAGCCCCCAGTTATTGGGGTACGTCGTCCCCGAGGCTTCACACCAAGTCTTTGCAACAGTAAGGGCATGCTTGAGTAGGGTCAGGCAGAACCGTTGTTGCCTGATGGGAACTTCCCCCATATTGCTATCAATGTCTTCGTGTCGCACAACCTCTTAACATTACACCACTGGATCCCCAATCCTTTGCCTGCTGCGCAGTGACAGTACCGATATCCACTAATCGCTGTTTCCAGATACGGTTGCCGGTTGACATCTCTTCTGATTCGTCAATACGAGGAGCGAATTGTTGTGCAAAGGAATAAATATCTCGGCATAAGCCAAGAGGCAGATCTTGTGCCACTCCACCTGGTCGTATGGAACTGGCATGCATCCTGGCTCCCGGGACTCTTTCGTGGGATTCCAACAATTTCTCCCGCTCCTCAGAAGCCCACAGGGACGGGGTTAATGCTCCCACATCCGTAGCATGAGTAGTTGAAGCAAGTGAATGATTTGAAATTCGAGTTATTTCACGAAATAACACTCGTATATATTGAGCCCGTAATGGTACCTCGCGATTCGGGAGTTTCTCTACAGCTGAGGGATAAGCGTGTTCCTGGGCCATCATAGAAACATAGATAGGGTCGACGGCAGAACGAACAGCGGAACTTCACGACAGCTTTTTCGTACACGCTCACTTGCATCACATACACAAGTGCTCTCTGAACCGTGCAATAAGGTCACCCATGACACGGCTCTCCCACTTGAGTTACCTTAGGTTCCGGATCCCCGGGCCATGCTATTACATGATATTGGAAAAATGGGGCGCAGCGTTGAGTTTTCGCCTTTGGAAGTGTTTCAATCCATGAGCCTCTAGGTGACGCGTTCGTGGAGCCGAAGGAGGAGCAAGAGTGGGTCGGGGGTTGGGTGCTCGTGGGGCCACCGAATGATTCCAGATAGGGGGCCGGCAGGAAACGCGAAGCTCTGGATCTCTCCTCTTTCTCGGAAACGCAAGATGAGGGTGATTCGAAAGGAAGCGTCTTCCTGCTCGGTCCTCCGCCAACTTGAACAATATATTGATTCGGGCTCCGTTTCGCCGGGGAGAGGCCGGGCGGGGCCGGAGGCCGGTCTTTTTAACCGAACCGAAGGACCCCCCCCTGAATAAATGAATGGATCAAAAGGGGGGGGGGGCTGGGTTCTATTTCCGGGGGGGAAGGGGTGAAGGCCAGAAGATCGCCCTGGAAGAGGGGACGGGGGATCGGTTTGTTCGAGATGACAGCAGCGTTTCATTGCCCGAGGAGAAGGCCGAGAAAGGTTCGTTGGAGAGATAGGGCTCAGAGGATCAAACCACCGGCGTGGTTTCTTTCCCATTGTTCTACACTCCCTTCGTTCTACGGTTCGTTTCGCCAACGAAGATTTTCGATCCCCCCTTACTTAATCGGTAATATCCAACTTTTCATGTTTATTCCCCATCCCTCCCCTGCCAAGCCGCCTCTCTTCGCCATTCGAAGTACTATAAAGGAAAGAGGAGAGAGGCGCCCCCCTTCTTTTTCCAATAACTAAACTAAACTGAACTGAACCAAACTAATAGGCGACGATCCAGGAAAAGGCTTACTCCGTCCCCTGTAAGTTGTGATTATCCCGGCTCCATCTCCAAAGGGTGTGGAGTTCACTGTACCGACCCATTCCCCATCCGGGTCTCCCGCACTGCTCAAGTGTGCGACTCCGTATGAGGACCTCCTTCCCTTCTGCCCACTCTCCGTTCACACGGTTCCCAAAGCGGAGGAAGGGTAGGCGGCAGGTACCACGAGCCCTCTGTCCCACACATCTATCCAGAAGCAAGTGTAGTTCACCGGTTCCACCGAATGCTCCTATCTCTCGGCAAAGATCGTGTGAGTGTGCAGTTATGCCTCAGATGCTTCGCCATATAATATAGAAACCTAGTTCCCGTTCTTCTCCGGTGCACTCGCTTTATATCTCCGACACACAAGGAAGGACGCGGTGGGAAGGGAGCAGCCCTAGCCCCTGCACGTCCGGCTGATCATTCCGCTGGCATCTCGCATTCACGATACTCCCCCCGTTTCACTGCCACTCGAGGATGTAGTTGTAGATACGTTGAGCCAAGGGTCGTTGGCTCCATATCTCCTTCTACGACATGCTGTTGTCGTCGCCATATTCTATGTGTCACTTGGTAATCTCTGCCTCGCTGCGGGTCTCTGCGGCACCTCCGGAAGAAACGGAGGACTTCATCCAGTGACTCTGCGATCGCCCTCTGAACGATCAGAATAAGGTAAAGCTTGAAGATATGTTTTGTACTCCATTAGTTTCTCTGTGCCTCTAGTCGGGTGGGCGCCGGTCTTTCGGCCGGATCCCCCTAAGAACCGTACGTGCGAGTCTCCCCGCATACGGCTCACGCCATTTTTGGCAAGGTGGCCCAGCATTCATTCGCTTATGAAATGTCCCCTGTTCGGCATCCTGTGCGCGTGAAATTGAGACTGCTTGTCGCCTCCAGGGAAGCGTGTAGGCAGCGCTGTCTGTCGTACCGTAAACCTGCTCTATCTATTCATTGATCCATTTGATAGGGCCGGCCCCCCCCTCTTTTTCCAATAATTGATAAGCCAGGGCATTTCCTTCTTCAGCTCGGAAAAAGATGAATCGGCCCCCCTTTTTTCTGATCCATTTCTTTAGGGGGGGGATCCTTCCCATTTCCGCCGAATGACCCGGCCTCCCCTGGCTCTTTCACCGTCCGGGCTCCCGCAGCTCCTCCGGTTCCCCCTCCCCGCAAGGAGGCTTATTCTCCTCCCTATGCTCTCGGCGCAGGCCTACCACGCTTCGCGCCTGCGGCGTTTTCGCCAGACGGTATTTGCCAGTAGTGCCATCCTCCCCGACCCGCTGGCTGCTTAGTATTCCAAGGGTTGCCCCTCGCTGCTGCGTTCTGTTAGGCTATGGATTACAGGAACAAGTGTAGTTGAATGGGGCAGCAGGCGGGTTACACGTTCCACTGTGCCGAGATGATCGTGGGGTGCGGGTGGTGATAATCACCCCGGGGTATGCGCGCCCTTGACGGGCACTCCAGGACCCGCCAACGCTCGTTCGGAGAAAACCCAGGCCGGGCAACCAAGGTGGGGGACGTCCCCCACTCCCCGTTCGGACCTACGGTGTGGATAACGAGGCCACCTTCACAACCCTCTCCCTTATTTCCCTTGGGGGCGGTTCGCCCCACTTGAGTTGCTCAACCGCCTTTTGCCCGGTGCTCATGACGCGCTACGGCTCCACGCGCCACCCGTGCCAGGGGACCAAGCAGGGCATAGCTAGCGGCATAGGAGCCGACTCGGCGTCAGCGGCTTCGTGCCGCACTGGAGTGATCCAATATGCGGTTCCGCGCGTTCCACCACTTCTCCGTTCATTTCCAATACTGATCGTAAAGCACCATGAGCAGCAGGATGTTGAGGTCCGGAGTTCGAAGTGGAATTCCTGATTTGTCTGTTTCTAGTCGTCATGGAAAATCAATTAATGAATAAGAAATGGATTATTCCCTTCGCGGTTGTCCAATACCGATGGAGAAATCAACGCATCTCCCGATCATCGGCAATTGACCATCTCTTTTGTTCAATAATGTGAATCCCGAACAAGAGCTGCGCATACATCAAAGATGGTGCTGGAACACAATGGAGAACACAAAAGGCAGAACCCCCGGGGCTCGAGCGGCACCGGATTTGTCATTTTTATCCATATGTTTTGACTTCCTCGCCCAGATGAACGAATAAGGTGAGTGATGCTTTTTCAATCGATAGGGGAGGGTTTTGTCCGGAATGAGGTCTTTCAACCAATCAACAAATGCGGTGAAATAGGGATAAGTAGTCGGGGTGCAATGGGAAGAATCTTTCTGAGGCTGAAGTTACACCAGGAACACATATTGGAAGAAGCGGGAGGACGGCTGGTTCGAATGCCGAGCACGACCTTTCTCTTCCTCTTTAGTGGTAGACCAACCAAGATAGCGCCACCTGCCTCTTTATGGAGAATCACTCCTCATGTCGGCATTCTCGTTCAAATATAGGCGGTTTTGCATGGCGAAATAGTTACTTATGCACCTCCGAGCTAATGGGTTGTCTGCTATCACCTCGGCCCATTCTCGGGCTGGTCAATTTCTTTCTAAGGATCAATAAGGGTCTGGGCCCCCCTAGTAATAATAAACGATTTCGTCGACCATGCTTTCGCTCGCGCTGGCTCCAATTCCACCCGCTCCATTTCCACTGCGGAATCGCCGCCTCATCCATCCCGTTCCAAGCAGTATTTACAAGCAGTGCTCCTCCGTACAATTCTGCATAACACCGTCGACCTTCGAACTTTTCATTCATTCATTTCCATTCAATAGGGCTTCGCGTATCTCCCTAGTCGCAGTATTCTTGCTGGCGTCCCCGCCCGCATGGTAGTGATAACCACCTACGGCGGGGCGGCGTGTTGCTCCCGTGCAACAATGATGGAAATAGGTCACGCATTCGGGCAAGAGCCTTTTTTATTATTCCAATATAGGGCCTTAAATAGGAAGAAAGAAACACGTCGCCCGCCCGAAATGAATGAATAAAGGTGAGAGAGTGTTACCGAGATCAATCGGCGAATGGTTTCTATATTGCTCGCTGATATTGCTTCGTCTATCGCTATTTGTTCTCCCTTTTTTTCCCCGGTGCTCATCTTCTGAGACGCTCATAAAGTGATTGTTCGATCCGCCTGCAAAGAACTAACTGTTATGTGAGAATCTATTTCACCGCAATATTCGTTCTTTTGGGGTTAATGTTCTCAATGGTGGATTGATCATCCGCCATCCTTTTGGTTCTGGGAGGACTCCCTGGAGGGAGAGTTATAAAACCTGCGATTGCTACTGGATAACCTCCTTTTACTTTATCAGTGATAGACCCTTTCACCTTCCTATTCGTTCGCCAAATCTTGTTCGGTTCCATCCAAGCTCGGTTTTGTCTGAATATTTGTGGAGGAAGAATCAGCGGTTCACCAGCCA